GTGAGTTTATTACAAAATTTAAGTCCATTGGATCAATTTGAAGTTAGAGATTTACTAAGTGTGGCCGCCTTAGGTAATCTACATATATCGGTAACAAACATCGGATTATACCTTACAATAGGAGGATTTGTCGCATTGATATACAAAATATTAACAGCAAATTACAATAAAGTTGTATCAAATAACTGGTCAATTAGTGAAGAAACAATATATGCTACTGTACATAGTATAGTGGTTAGTCAAATAAATAGCAGACAAGGGCAAGTATACTTTCCTTTTATATACGCATTATTTATTTTTATTTTAGTAAATAATCTACTTGGAATGGTAATTTCAGCCAAGGGCTACGAAGTCGATTGTATTTTTCTTAGGGGTTTAATTATAAGCAATAAAAAGGTATCAACAAATTCTACTTCTAAATATTGTAAATATTCTACTCCCTGTAAGCTATAAAAACAATGGTAAGGATATCTCAGCTAATGATATAAATCCTTATCACCTAACCGGATTTATAGACGGGTGTTTTAATCTTACTCTTTCTAAACATCGTGAACTAGCTACAGGTTGAGTAGTTAGACCTCTATTTAAAATATCTTTACATGTTAAAGATAGAGCTCTATTAGAGTCTATTAAAACATCACTAGGAGTAGGTAGTATTTATAAACATGGTAAAAATTCCTTAGATCTTAGAGAGTGTTACTGGATTAAATGCAGTTATAAACCATTTAGATAGCTATCCTTTAATTACTAAAAAATTCTCACACTATGTTTTATTAAAACAAGCTGTCAAATTGATAGCTCTAAGAGAACATTTAACAAAAGAGGGATTGTTAAATTTGGTTAGTCTAAAAGCTTCAATAAATCAGGGTGTTTATTAAAATTTAAATTCATAATTCCCTAATATAATACCTGCAGTTAGACCTGAGGTATTATGTTCATAAGTAAAAGACATGGATTGATTAATAGGTTTTTCTGGAAGCAGAAGGTAGTTTCCATGTCATTAGTCAAAAACTAAAAGGTAGAATCGGAGTTAGTCTAAGGTTTACATTGACTCAGCACTCCACCCCTTCGGGGAGTGATAAAGTCTTGATGGAAAGTCTAATTAAATTTTTAGGCTGTGGAAGATGCTCTTCACCATCTTCACGTCAGGAAATTAACTTCGTTGTTTCTACTTTATCTGAAATATCTAATGTTATTATACCTTTGTTTAATAAATACCCTCTACTAGGTTTAAAACGACAAGATTTCTTAGATTTTGTCAAAGTGGCAGAATTAATAAAGTCTAAGGACCATCTTACTAAAGATGGACTAGACAAGATTCTGGACATTAAAAGTAGAATGAACCAGAGAAGGGCCACGAATGGAAACATACAATAAAGTAGAATAAAATATACCTCCCTTATTGTTTATAATTAAATAGATTAAGTATAAATTCACATAAAGACCGAGCCAACTATCCTTCAGTGTAAGGAAAGAAGGTGCCTATGCGATAATATTAATAATATATTTATGTTAAGTAGTTTATAATAAAAAGGTTAAATATCATTCTTATTCTACTAATAACTCTTCTACTTCTAACTATTCTTATAATAAAGGCAATCCCACTAATAAGCTTAACCCTTACTATCTAACTGGTTTTGTAGATGGTGAGGGTTGTTTTAATATTTCTATATATAAGGATAGTAGAATGTTAAAGGGGTTGACAGGTTAAACCAATATTTAAAATTTCTTTACTTACCCCTCCGGGGCCTCCGGGGTTAGAAAAAGATAAAGCATTGTTGGAATCAATTAAAATATCATTAGGTGTAGGAAAAATATATAGACATGTAAAAGATTCATTATAGTTCCGTATTAGTGGTTTAAAGAATTTAAGATTAGTTATAAAACATCTGGATGAATACCCTTTAATTACTAAAAAGCTTGCCGATTATATTTTATTTAAACAAGCTGTATAATTGGTACAACAAAAATAACATTTATCTAAATACGGGTTGTTAAATTTAGTAAGTATAAAAGCTTCACTAAATTTAGGTTTATATGAAAAAGCCTAAAATTCCTTTCCAATCCCTGTAACTAACCCTTCGGTTGTACCTTCTTAAATAAAGGATTTCAATTGATTAAGAGAGTTTGCTGAGGGATCCTTTCGTGTTGTAGTTCAAAAAATTAAAGATAAAACCTCAGTAAGTTTAAGGTTTTCATTATCTCAACATTCTCGTTATAAATAATTGATGGAAAGCATAGTAAATTATATAGGATGCGGAATATACTATTCAGCATCTAAACGTGAAGAAGTATACTATGCAGTATCTGCTTTCTCTGACATAGAAAAAATTATTATTCCTTTGTTTAATAAATATCCTCTACTAGGTTCTAAAAAACAAGACTACTTGGATTTTTTAAAAGTAGCCGAGTTAATAAAATCTAAGGATCATTTAACTAAACAGGGATTAGATAAAGTTATGTTAATTAAAAGTAATATTAATAGTAGAAGAAGTAATTCAGCTTCAGATACAACAGCTGAGTAGATTAATATTTTAAATACCTATTTTTGTTTATAATAAAATACCTTATCATAATATATATAATAACGCAAAATTTCACTATATGCTGGAATTTCTAATGCTTTTGGTACGATCCTTGCTTTCATGCTTTGGATCATTGCATGAAAGCAAGGACGTAAAAATCCTAAAGATGTAACAATGAAGAATCAGCAGGAAACCAACAGATATTTTAATCTTAGTAGGATCCTTAGAGACTATACGTGAAAAATTATTCAATTTGAATGATTAAGTTATAGTCCAACTTGATAGATCTATATGATTTATCAAGTAGACCATATAGTTTTGCTTCAACTAGCCACTTCATATTAACTTTCTCTCTTAGTTTTACTGTAGTTTTAGGTGCAACTATTTTAGGTTTAAAGGTTCATGGTTTAAAATTCTTTTCTCTATTCGTGCCCGCAGGATGTCCTTTAGCTTTATTACCTCTACTAGTTTTAATAGAAACAATATCTTATTTAGCTCGTAATATTTCTCTAGGACTAAGATTAGCAGCAAATGTATTGAGTGGTCACATGCTATTAAATATCCTTAGTGGATTTACTTATAACATTATGTGCTCTGGTGTTATATTCTTCTTTTTAGCTTTCTTGCCTTTAGCCTTTATTATTGCATTCTCGGGGTTAGAATTAGCGATTGCTCTAATCCAAGCTCAAGTTTTCGTAGTTTTATCTTGTTCTTATATCAAAGATGCTCTAGAATTACATTAGGTGGGACATTTAATAAACAACCATCTTTTCATATAAAAAATAGTTATTAACATAGTTCTTTTACAAAAACAGTAAAAGTACCAAACGCTGTATTTTACCGGGATCTTAACTAGCGCTGTACTTGTGTATAATGTTCTCTACTTGTTCTCCTTTAAATTATGAATTAATCATGTTTAATGACTTGTTCTTTTTTTATTATTTATTACATAAATAATAAAAAAAGGACTAGACAAAGATAAACTGGACTTTCTTCCATAGGTTAAAGGAAAAACAGGTATATATATGTGAACTAATAGATTAAACGGTAATAGGTATATAGGAAGTTCTGTTGACTTAAGACGTAGATTTTGATAATATTATAATACTAATAGATTGTTAGCTGAAACTAGTATACCTATAAACGCTGCATGCATGGTTATTCTAATTTTCTTTTTACAATACTAGAATATTATCACAAATAAAGTCTTATGGAAAGATAAAAGCATTAATTTATATGATCCTTAATATAATGTTTTAAAAGTACCAGGTTCCCACTCTAGAGGTTATGGTTGAAAATATTAGCAGGGTGCAATATAAAAATTAAAGTTAGCTGCTGTAAAGAGATCTCCTTTACATTTACACGGTATATCTAAAAGTCAATCTTATAATAAAAAAGGGTAGAAGTAACAGAAGTAATTAATAACGTTACTACCACTTATCTTGCGCTTAGAGCTGCAGCAAAGGCTACGGGTATAGATAAAAGATACATAGAAAACTATATTTATTTAATACAAGAAACTCCTGTTTCAGGTAAATAAATTTTTAAATTATTAGTTTATAACACTACAAAAAATGTAATTGAACGCCCTCCCCTCAGGGACCCCTCAGGGACCCCTCAGGGACCCCTCAGGGACCCCTCAGCAAAAAAAGTGCTATGAGATTAGAAGTAACTGATGTAGAAACCTATATCAAGGCAGTTTATCCTTGGGACTCTAGGTATTCGTCAACCTAGTATTTCTTTATCCAGGATAAGCGTACTAAACCTTTCATAGGTAAGTATCTGTTCAAAGTTATCAAATAGGTGATGATAGGTAGGTCACGAAGGGACATATGCAATTAAATATTTTAAGTGGTTTCACTTATAATATTATGTGTTCTGGTATTATTTTATTTTTCCTTGCTTTATTACCTCTACTAGTTTTAATAGAAACAATATCTTATAAAAATTGTATTAAATATTTGAAATTATTATAGTTGTACAAGTTGTGTTTAATAAATAACATTGCGGGTTTATATCTTGTATATAAATACATATAAATGTGATACAAAGTGCGAAGTTATAAAATTTTTTATAACTTAGAAAAGTCCAATGCTATGTAAAGGATATTTATAGTAAATAGGGGTATAAACTTTGGCTTTTTGAAGAAAATAAATTACATATAACAAAATACTTATTATATGAAAGCGAGCACACTAGCCATTTTTAGCCTTTTTTTTTAAGATCAGTCCCTTAACATTAACTGGCTTAGTTTTATCCATTTATAAAATATACAGGATTATAACAGGTAAAATATTTTTCCTTTTACTAGCAAATTATTTTTTTTTGTATAATGAATATTTATTATATTCATTATATATATTAAAATCATTATTAAAGTAATTGTAGTTAAATAATAGTTCATCTTTACTTATATTTGTATATAGGTACTAATCCTATCGTCTCCCTGTACCGATAACCTATTCCCCTTATAGTATATTAGAGTTATTTTTAGTCATAGGGTAATATTGAAGAGTCCTGTGTTAATTAGGGCTAATTTTTTTTTTACATTTAATATATAAAAGTAAAAAAAAAACAAAGGGAGTCAAAAAAAAGATTATTTTAATCTTTATATAAAAATGTAAAAAGTACTAGTATTTTTAGTTATAAACTACTCTGCTAATCCGAGTTTATCTATGTTATATTAGTATTCGGTTTGTACTATCATCGGGTAATTTTTTTTATCAGATTTAATGAAATAAATATGAAAAAAATAGTCTATTATTTTACAAAGAGCATTCACTCCCTTACGGAATTTTTTTTTATTGAATTTACCAAAATACCGATTTATATCAAAACGATGAATTAATATAATTTTCTTCTAATATAGTACCATGATCATATCTATAGTATGTATCCTTAATAATGTTATAAGTTGTTAACTTTATTAAGCATACAGTAGGCAAACTTAATGATGAAGATGTTAAGTATTATAAAAAAAAAGATTTAAATCGATAAAATCTATTTTTAAAGGAGTGATAAAAGGATAATTGCTTTATTATAACAAACTTTTTACATATCTAAATCTATATATTATGTTTTAAATATTTAGGTAGGGTTAATCCCATTTTAATTATAGATACATTATACGTACAGTGTAGTTAATGATTGTTAACTTGGTCGTATATATTGTTGTTTATACGTGTACTGTTATAGTTTTAATAGAAATTTTTTACCTTTTATTAGGTATTATTTAACTATAATCATTTGTATTTTTACTTTTTATTATTTTCCGAGGTATGGTAATGGATGTGTAAGTAATCATCTTATAATCATTAATATTTATTTAAAAATTACTTTTTTTATTACTTTTATAGGAATATTGTGCTTTATTTTATTATTAATAAATTTAATCTTAGCTCCACATACCCCTTACGAAGAAAAAGATTCTGCGTTCGAGTGCGGTTTTCATTCATTTTATCAAACAAGGAACACATTCAATATATCATTTTTTATATTTGGTTTACTATTTTTGTTATTCGATTTGGAAATACTATTAGTTTATCCTTATGTGGTTAGTGCATACTTTAATAATATATATGGTTTAATGTTAATGGTAATATTTTTTTTAGTCTTAACATTAGGATTTGCATTTGAAATAGGTAAAGGAGCATTGAAAATAGAATCCAGACAGAATGATTCCTAACGACACATAGAAATTTCTTACAAAATCAAAACCTTATTATAACAATGTACTAGGTGGTTATTTAATTATGTTGAATATTAATATAAAATATTAAAAAAAAAATACCTTATAAAATACCTTATTAATTTGAAAATATATAATATTATATTTCTAGCCCCTGGGGCAAATAAATGAAGGAGACATCTTTTAAAGTTAGTGTTTCTTAAATTATTTAACTAATTATAACTCTGTTCTTAAGTTACTTATTGTGGATGATGAACATGAATTATCTAATGTTAAGATAAATATCAGGAATATCCACAATTTATGAGTAAGAAAATATTAGAAGAATATATTATAAAAATCGCAAATACTTATTCTGATGTTCCTTATATTTCTTTTTCCGATTAAACTGGACAATGGTGGGTATATTTATCCTATATCTACTTATTTAAATTATCAAATAGGATATTTATCCGAAGATTTATTTCCTGTAATTACAGGTTACAATTAAACTTAAAATAGGCAATACCAAAATTACCGTAATTAACCTGTTTTTTTTCAACCCTAAAAATTAATTATTTTATTCTTGATATTAATTTAGGGTGTTCGAGAGTATTGTGAAAAAAAAACAAAAAAAAAACATGAAACTACATTAAATTGTAAAAAAAAAATAATAAAAATTATTAATAATATGTGAGTTTGATGATGGCTCTGATTGAACGCTATCCAAGTGCTTGACACATGCTAATCGAACGTCTAATTGGTTAGTTTGCGGCCACGTGCCCAAACCTTTCGTCTCAGGTGTAAATCTTAATACACTTATGACTGTATTGACTATATTAATTAGAAGTGGTGTACAGGTGAGTAAATGATATTCTGGCTACCTAAGAGTTAAGGTAAACAAATGCCTTAAATTATACATTATATAGGGATGGGTAGGTATAAGAGAAAAATATTTTCGCTCTTAGATGTAAATTAATATCTCGGACAGGTAATATTTAAGGTAATGGCTTAAATAGCTTATGTCCGTAGTCGAGACTGAGAGGTCGATCGACCACATTGGGTCTGAAAAAACCCCAATGCGCATCGTACAGCAGTGAGGAATCTTGGTCAATGGCCGTGCGCCGTTTAATAATATATACGTTTGCTTCGACTTAGCTTCGAAGCCAGATAATTCCAATTGATCTGTAAAGCATCATACTTATCCTCGGATTAAACGGGTGTCGCCGTAGTCCTTGTAAACCTGGTAACAGGGAGGGGAGTGTAGCATGTATGAAAAGTGAGAAAGCGGGACTCTAGGATGCAAGAGCCGAAGCACTGACAACTTTCTTGCGAGCTAGGAATCATAAGGTTTTAGGAAGAGGATGTTGGGTATGGAGGACCATCATAGTGGATAGATCTGACTCCCTAGGATCAATACTTATTATCGATCCAAGATAGTCGATCCAGCATCTACACGCCACTCTTCGCTTCTATCAATCATCTGGCCATGGATTGTTAGCGGAATAAGCGAAGACCCTGCTCGGAAATTGAGATAAAAAAACATCACAAAACCTAAGTGATTCATGGTCGTATATATTAGAACTCGGGAACATCTTTTGTAACAAACCTCTATGAGCTCAGCTAGGAAAAGCTACCTAGGAAATACTCTCATAATCTGGTCAATTTTCTAAAACTTCACTAATTAAATGTGAATAAGAAAATACATTCCGACAAAGTACAGGAATTGAGTATAAGCCACAGTAACCTAATACTAGCTGATCCCTCAAAAGAGACTAGTTTATTCTACATTATGTCATCTCATTCATTATGATCTCATTCTCACATATTATTCAACGTATTTCAAAAATTCTCTCTCTTTTCCAACTACCCAATCAGCTGTCACTTACCGTCTTATACTGCGAAAAGTAATCGAGGTAGCGAACCTTCACGAGGTTACTATGGATGGGCTAGGCTAGCACCCTACTATTACATAGACTAACAAATTGCTCTAGCAATAGTATAATGACTCGGGAGTCCTCGAAGTTCAAACCTCATCATAAGTGATATGATCTTATAGTAACTAATCTACTGGACGGGGTATAGAGGTATAGTAAGCCTCTACAACTCGTGATCTAAATAATATAAGTTAGAGACATCAAATTCGTCTTCGCATGATAGTCCTAGGGTAAAAATCTAAGACAATCAGGAAGTAGGTCCGAAAAACCACCTTTTGAAGAACGTAAAGTCACTGACTAAGACACTTGACCCTAGGGCCGTAGTCATCTCAACAGAGAAGACAAGGCGTCCTCTTTGGACGATAAATGGACAATAGGTAGGTTAGTTCAATACTATAAAGGAGTTACCCTTATATGCGACTCCCACTTAGTGACTCAATAAGAAAAAAAAACCGACAGCTAAAAACACACACCAAAAATTAAATCAACAGAAAAGCTCTAAGAGTAAAGCTTCAAGACCTACTATCAAGGATAACAAAGGTAACATCCCCTCTCTAAATCAAATTAACTCTAGCTCCAAACCTACTAACAATATCTATGAAATCATTAGTCTAAAACTAGAGTTCGATGACGGAGGAAGATGCACCAATGCATTCCGGATTATTAGAGATCCTGAAATTCTCAAATTAGCATACGAATCAATCAAAAGTAAACCAGGTAACATGGTCCCAGGTTCAGACAACGAAACATTAGATGGGGTGTCAGAAACATGAATCCTCAAGATCTCCGAAACACTCGCGTCCGAGAAGTACCAACCAAGACCTGCTAGAAGGACATACATCCCTAAGAGTAACGGAAAAATGCGTCCCTTGGGGGTAGGATGTCCCCGTGATAAGATAGTTCAACAATCCACCCGTCTAGTAATGGAAACTATACTAGATGCTAAATTCTGCAACACTTCTCACGGTTTCAGACCACAGAGAGGATGCCATACCGCTCTTAACGAGATTCGGAAATGAAAAGGAGTAACTTGATTCATAGAAGGTGATATCAAAGGATTCTTCGATAACATTGACCATCATATTCTAGAAGAACTCCTAAAAAAACACTTCAATGAAGCCAGATTAATCCACCTCTACTGGAAATTCGTCAAAGCCGGTTATATTGAGTGAGACAACTCTAAAACAGTATTCGTCTCTACAGACGTAGGAGTCCCTCAAGGTAGTATCCTGAGCCCCCTTTTATCTAACCTCGTCCTGCATGAACTGGACCAATACATGGAGAAACTCATGATTGAACAAAAAGAAAGTAACGGTAAAAGAAGACCTTACATAACTAACCCTTTATATCACAAATTGACAATGAGGATTAATCGTGCTAAAAAAAAGATTAATAAACTTAAAGGACTGAACCAAGATCACAATAAGGAAGTAACTGACTACAGGAGAAGCATTAGGGAAAGGCGTAAAACAAAATCCCAGATCCCTAATCCAGAACTTATAAGGGTCAAATACGTTAGATACGCAGATGACTGACTTATTGGTCTGTGAGGCGATAAACAATACGCCAAAACACTGAAGAACAATATAGAAAGTCTACTACGAACACTAAAACTGGAACTTTCCATGGAAAAAACCCTTATTACCTTAGCAAGATCTAAAAGAGCTAAATTCCTAGCCACCTACATAAAAAGGTTGATATCGGACAGAAACGGTTCAACTCTATACTCCAGATTTAGAAACGAAAACAAAAAGAGAAGAACTCCTACCGGTAACCTATGGATGACAGCCCCAATATTAGAAATTGTGAAGAAACTGGAAGATAAAGGCTACATCACCTGTGAAAATGGAGTCTGGAAACCTCTATCGATAACTCGATTTACATTATTACCCATCAGGGAAATAATTCTAAGATATAATCAAACCCTGAATGGGATATTTAACTATTATAGCTTTGTGGACAATAGGAAACATCTGGCTAAGATCCACTGGATACTGAAAGAAAGTCTAAGGAAAACCATAAGTCGGAAATATCAACTGAACAAATCATCTTTCCTAAAAAAATATGGAATAGATATCCAAATTAGATTTAAGAAGAAAGACGGAAAAACCTCTATGATTAACTTCCAGTGTCCGGAACTGATCCGTAGCCCTATGAAATTCTTAGGTAAAGCGATCTTCGCGGATCCATACTCTATTATCGAGAGGAAGATCTCCACAAGAGACTCATTCGGACAACCTTGTGCAAACTGTAACTCTGAGTCCGGTGTGGAGATGCACCACATTAAGCATATAAAAACCATCAACGTGAAACTTAGTAAGTTTGACCAGATGGCGGCTAAGATAAATAGAAAACAAGTCCCATTATGTGGAAAATGTCACTCAGACATCCACGCAGGTAGATATCATGGGAAATCATTAAAATACCTAAAATAACACATACGTTGAATAATATTAAGAAAGAGATCATGTATTTAGCCTTTAATATTAAAGGCGATGCAGCAATAGTAGCATCTAGTAGTCTTCTGCCAATAAGTATGAAGACGAAAGGAAGAGATGTCGGAGACCTCGTAGTAGTTCATAACACAGAATGAGTTTGAATGAAGGGGGTCAGCCTGATTGAAAATAAAGTACTAAACTTTTAGCAGCATGGAATAGTAACCCTATTCATCTATCTCCTAAAAGTCACTTGCACTCACATATGGGAAGGATGATACGAATTTGCAAGCGTATTAAACCCTCTCTCGACGATCTTTGCTTATTGAAATAACCCACTCTCAATCCCACAACACAATAAGCAAATAGTAAACTCTATACCATCATGTAGAGTATTACGACCTGTGTTACTTGTTAAAGGTAATAGTCGACTAGTCACCGACCACACCTCTTCGTGTAGGGAATCAGGGGGAGAGCCGTATGCCTTGAAAGGGGCACGTACGGTTCGGAAGGGGGTGCACCGCTACAGAGAATGATGATCTCGATTAGTCGAACGTCACCTACTGTAGCATCAAACTGGGCATCTACCTTACAAACGGCTGAACCAGCAACTTGGAGGAATGTATATATATATATTAATTACAATGCAATATATATAAACCGACAATACGGTTAAAGTTCTGGATAGAATACTGATAATGACATTTTTCTATCTATATGTCTTGACCAAATTTTGTGCCAGCAGTCGCGGCAACACAAAGGAGACAGCGTTATTCATCTTTATTAGGTTTAAAGGGTACCTAGACGGCATATCAAGCCCCAAAAGGGAACGGATATACTAGAGTTTTATGTGAGAGGCCTATAGAACCATTGGAGTAGAGATAAAATTTTAGGATACCATTGGGACTGGTAACGGCGAAGGCAATCCTCTATGTAATAACTGACGTTGAGGGACGAAGGCTTGGGTAATGAATAGGATTAGATACCCTAGTAGTCCAAGCAGATAATTATGAATGTCATAGATTAGTTAGATAGAGTTAGATAAATCTAGGTTTAATCTAGCTCCAAGATATAGTAAATCAATAATATCATTGTTTAATCTATATATTGATCTATAAATGAAAGTGTAAGCATTCCACCTCAAGAGTAAGGCGGCAACGTTGGAACTGAAATCATTAGACCGTTTCTGAAACCAGTAGTGAAGTATGTGTGCGACAAGAAGCGGATATTAGTAATGTGGTGTGATCCCACTAGGTTTTCTCTGCCTAACACTACCTACACATGCAGGAGAGTAATTGAATGTGTGAAGCTGTAGGAACAATGTAGCCTGTATTAAATTACAATGTAAATATAGTTATTATATATTTATGTTTCCAGGAGCTAGTGTAAGTAAGACATGGAGAGCGAAAGTCAAGATAGCAACGACGCTTCGTTAAACTACTTTTTTTTAATGGAAGGGACTAGATTTGACATACTAATCTATTAGAGAAACCATTTTCCATCGGAGTAAAGCTATCCTCCTAAATCTTATGTAAATTGTGCTAATATTTGAACTTGGTAAACCCTTTATCTTCTTGAATTAGTAATAATTGAAGAGTCAATATATAAGTCACCGAAGTTATTGTATCGGGTAAAGGGCAAAGGAGAAGTTAAAAAGCAAATGCCTAGTATAGAGTTTCGATTGAAGTAAGCTTTATACTACGGATAGATTTGTATATATATATGTATTGAAGTTATTTTTATTTACTGTAAACCAGTAATACGTACTTAGTAATTTTTTTTTATTTCTACCGTTTTAGTATCAATATACCCCGCCTGTTAGCATTCTCAATTTTTTTTTTCTTTAAAACAAAAGTGCTCTAGCACCTGTTCTCTATTTTTTTTTTCAGGCAGACCTCCTCGCTTACTTCGTAAGCGATCAGTAGGGTATCCATTAAAGGATGCACGACTAATTAAAAGTGAGATTAAAGAAAAAAGTAGTACGAATTGTGTTCTTTACATACTATTTTGTATATTATAATTCTACTATGGGTAAAAATTTATTAAAATTCAGTACAAGTTGACTAAATAGTCTATCTTCTGAGGCTAACCCATTCTTAGATCCTTGATTTATTACGGGATTAGTCGATGCAGAAGGTAGTTTCGTAGTCAACGTCACAAAGGACCTATCTCGAAAATCGGGATTTGTTCTAACATATTTCTTTATGATAGGTTTAAATTCTAAGGATAGGCTCATATTAGAAAAGTTGAAAGCTACTTTAGGTGTAGGTGAAATTTATGTACATCCTCAAGATAATACTGTAAGATTTAAAGTATCTAGTTTGGAACAATTACTTAAAGGTGTTATACCTCATTTTCTAGAATACCCTTTGGTTTCTAAAAAAAGTCTGGGCTTTTAAATCTTTCATAAAATTCTTAATATTGTAAGTAATAAAGGACATCTTAAACTTGAAGGTCTACAAAAAGTTGTCGGCTTGAAAGCTAATATGAATTTGGGTTTATCAGATAATCTGATAAAACTGTTTCCTGATGCAGTCTCTTCAAAATGCAATACCTCTTCCTTTAAAGATATACCCTGCTCAAACTGGTTGTTAGGGTTTATACAAGGAGAGGGTTGTTTTTATGTAAGTGTTTATGATTCCCCTAAATCTAAACAAGGTAAGGCTGTCCAGCTGGTTTTTAAGATAACTCAGCATTCAAGAGACATAGACCTGCTTAATAGTATAGCTGCGTATCTTAATTGTGGTAGAGTTGAGAAACGAGCCTCCGAAGCTTGTGACTTTGCTGTTACCTCTATTAAAGCATTTGATGCCCAAATCTTCCCGTTCTTTCTTAATCATTCTCTTATAGGCTCTAAGCTTTTAGATTTTCTAGATTTTTATAAAGTTTATAACATTATAAAGGAAAAAGGTCACCTGAAATCTGAAGGTATACAAGAGATTATTACCATAAAAAAATGTATGAATACTGGACGTAAGTAAATATAAATAACGATTAGGCTTTACATAAATATATATAAATCCTTCTTTTTAGGATATGTCGACATGTTCAAAATAGATGGCTGACTTAACACACGGCGGAATCTGACAAATTACCCTTTGTATGTTAAAATATCAATTTGTTTGCGGCGATGGCTGCTAGGTTAACACCGAAGATTCTGTTTGAGCCGTATGCGATGAAAGTCGCACGTACGGTTCTTAGAGGGGGAAAGCCCGAGAGGGCCTACCTATCTCAACTATTTAATTCGATAACCCTCGAACAACCTTACCACAGTTTGAATGTTGATTAAAAAATTAACACAGGCGTTGCATGGCTGTATTCAGTTGATGTCGTGAGATATGGTTGGATCCATTAAAATTAGCGTAAACCCTTGTTCATTATTTGTTCTAATAATACCGTTAACCGATATAGTGGATAATATAATAGGGACTAATACAAGTCATCATGACCTTAACGCTGTGGGCTATAGACGTGCTGCATGTTCCTCTACAAAGGGATGCAAAAGTGTGAACTTGAGCTAACCCCCAAAAGAGGATATATATTGGATTGTAGTCTGAAATTCGACTACATGAATTAGGAATTACTAGTAATCGTGTGTAATCACAGCACGGTGAATTTACTCTCAGTCAGGTACTAACCACTCGTCAGGCGCTGAAAGGGGTATGCGCAATAAGTTTGATTTTGCAGTTAAACATTTTTGTATAAGTAATAGGGCTTATATTGTTTAACACATAATTTTCGTATGCGTGACCTTGATTGGTGTTAAGTCGAAATAAGGTTCGGGTTGGGGAACTAGCCCGGGATAAATTAATATTAACAATACTCATATAAAAAAGATCCTGTATTAATTCATAATTTGCAATGAACAAAATATACAAATGTTCGCCATTCATTCCGTTTTCATTTGTTTTAGCTTATTTCTATTAGACAGGTTTAACATTGTCTAGGTCGTTTCAAGTGTTTCTGTATTAGCTCTTGGTATTGCTAATACAGAGGTACATCTTTCATACGTAGTAGGGTTAAGTGACAGATAATCTACTTTTACGGTTTCTGTCATGTTTTTTTTTTCTTCATTATATAGCATGAAATGAAGAAAAAAAAACACATAAAGACTATAGGGTAATAAAAACTTCTCGTCGTATACCTTCTAATACTACTCGAGATATTTATAGTGTTCACCCTCCATTTAATTTAATATCAAATATTTAAATCTAGTAAATGGTTTGCAAACTTTTGTGTAGGTAAAATAAAACAAGACTTAAGCAATAATGCTATAACTTTTTATGTAGAGGACTTAACTAATGTAATTATACTCTAAAACATACTTTAAATACTAAAAAAATAAGAAATACCCGATTTTCTTTTATTTCAATCAGCTGTTAATATCATTAAAAAGGGTGGTCAAATGAAGGTTTAACTAAAATTGTAAGTTTTAAGGCATTAATGAATAAGGGGTTATCTAACAAATTAGTAACACAGTTCACATATATTACTCCTAGACCTGTAGTGTCAAATCCGCACCCCTTAGTGGGTAATAGGTTAGCCGGATTTGCAGAGGGTGAAGGGTCTTTTTATACTCTATTATATAATCTACTACTGGAAAAAGTGAATAGAGTTTCCTTTTTCTTTATTAGTCAATCAAAAGGTGACAGTTAATTAATATATAGCATATCAAAGTTTCTATATTGTGGTAGTGTCAGTAGTAATGCTAAGCATATTCAATATAGGGTTACTAACTTTGAAGACATTGTAACCAAGATCATACCATTCTTTTAAAACTATCCTATGCATGGGGTTAAAAAATCTAAATTATAAGGACTTTTGTGTAATTATGGAGCTTGTGCAAGCTAAAGCTCAGCGTACTGCTTAAGGTCTTAATATGATTAAAATTATCAAACTAGGTATGAGGTAGAACATAGCGTTTTAACCTTCGTAGTTCTCCAATAAGCGTACATCCCTACCGCCCAGCCATCCTTATATTTACCTTTTATTTAGGGGGTGGTTAAGCAATACTAACTTTTTAAAGTGAAGCTAGTTTGTTTCCGGGAAGTAAAATAAAAAAGTAGCTAAGGGAGGATTAATAACCAGAGGTACCCATATATACATTTTCAATTGTTTTAAATTTAATAGTTATTTAAAAAGTATATGAGGTTAATTTTTTTTAGTGTAATACTTGACCAGGTTTTGATGGTATAAGATCAAACGATATAATAGTAAATTTATCCTAATAATGCTCTGATAGCAGCATAAATAACAAAGGGGGTATATATTTGATACATAAATGATGTTAGGATTATTAACTATATTTTGTTAATAGAAAAAAAATATAGATAAGGAGAGTTCCTTTATTGGTAAGAAGGGTTGAGCTGTAAACTCAATAGTACTATACTTTTAAGAGTTCGAATCTCTTTTCTCCTAAATTTTACTACTATGTATATATCAGTTAGACCTAAATTTAAAACAAATCTACGCGATTTGGTGTAATTCGTAACATATCTTACTTATGTTCAGAAGTTATAGATTCAAACCCATGTCCACAAAAAAGATGATTATACTTTTTAGATAAAAGCCTTCATAGCTTAATGGGTTATAGCATAATTCAATTAACGATTTAAGATGGATGTTCGAATCAGCCTGTAGGCTTAGAGTCACAATTATCCTATATAGTTTTTTTCGGGTATTAACTTTTTTATTAATTTTTATTTTAATTTTTTTATTTTTTAATAAAAATTAATAAAAAATAAATAAGCAAAAATCTAAAGGTAATACAGGGATAAAATTCATTGGGAAAATAGTTTCCCCCTAGTATGAGATACCCTTCAAATTTTTTTTAACTTTACTGGTGACAGTAAAAAGTTGTACAAAGTACAAAAAATTATAGGTTCGAATCTTGTACGCTTACAATCTTCTATATATAAATTTAAACAATTGTGACATTCTCTTAATAATTTAGTAGCCTTTTTAATAGGGTAAAACTCAAAAATTTTCCGATATTTCAGTAACCCCTCCCGGTGAGTAAACTATGAGAAAGGGGTTATAAATAATTAAAACATGAATAGTATATTAGTCTTTTATCAAGGGGTTTTAAAAGGTTATTATTATGGAAGTTTAGAGTTAATATCTTTATTTGCGATATTTTGTGGTATATTTGTTATTATAAGTAAAAATCCTATTTTCTCCGTTTGTGCGCCGTTTTGGATATTTTACGCCCGAATCATGTCTGCACTAGATACAGTTGTATATTTCATAGACAACACAGCTTATAAGGTCAGGGTAGATGGAAATTCTGCCATTGTACGCATATGGTATAAACCAGGTAGCTCATCAAAATCCGAAATGGAGGAGAAAACGCAGCATGCTATCAAAGGGAGGAACAGGAGCAGAATCAGGACCGATGACTCCACCCGAGGTAAGTTTCCTATGATTTATCTTTCAAACCAAGCAGGGGGCCAGAAAAACCCTATCAGTCGATTCAATAAAACTGATACTCATATATTAGACGTTCACGGGACGGGAACGGCTAAGCGTAATGTATGCACTGCATCTCAAAGTGAGAACAAGGTTGAATCTAAGGGAAACAATGACGTAAGAGAATCAAATACGGGATTTCCTAAGTCCGGTGACGGATATGGAGACGGAGCCTCAATAGTAGATACTAGTCGGATGCAAGCTAGGATCAAAGTGAGGCAGCAAAGGAAGTCTAATAAACTAGCTTCGGAGTCAACTTCAATGGGGGCCGGAGGTGACAATTTATTAGAAAAGCTATTCAACCAGTTGAAAGCAGGTGATATTAAGGTGTACCAACTACTATTATGCCCCGAGTTATACAAAGTGGCATACCAAAGACTTAAGTCTAAACCGGGAAATATGACCCCTGGATCGGATTCAGAAACACTGGATGGAATAAGCTTGAGCTGACTAGATAAAACTATTAATGAACTAAAGGTTCAATCATTCCAATTCAAGCCTGTGAGAAGAGAGTATATCCTAAAAACCAATGGGAAGAAGAGGCCATTAGGCATCCCAAGTCCCAGAGACAAGATAGTACAAGAAGCCATGAAAATGATTCTTGAAGTAATATACGAACCTACCTTTCTAAACACGAGTCACGGGTTTAGGCCAGGAAGAGGATGTCACTCAGCACTAAAAGACATCGCTAAGTGGAATGGAATAACATGAGCCATAGAAGGTGATATCAAGGGTTACTTCGACAATGTGGACCACCAAATCCTACACTCCCTGCTAAAAAATAAAATTAAAGACCAGAAATTCCTGGACTTGTATTGAAAATTAGTAAAGGCAGGATATGTGGAAAATAATCACCTTCTACCTAATAGTCTTGGAGTCCCAGGGATAATTTCCCCTCTATTATCAAACATATACTTACATGAACTAGATAAGTTTATGGAAGAGCTAAAAGAAAAGTATTCTACACCAAAAGAACGTAGAACCTCCCTAGTCTGCCCAACTTATATGCGAGTTTCTAGACATCTTAGAGAGCTATGAGATGAATACCTTGTAACAAAAGATAAGGAACTTCTCAGTAAGATTAAGCAACTAAGGAGAGAGCGAGGGAAGATCCCTTCCCGAGTTTGAACAGGGGCCAGAATACACTACTGTAGATATGCTGATGATTGAATAGTAGGTGTTAGTGGAACAAGAACCTTAGCGGAACAATTAAAAGAGGAGGTAAAGGTATTCCTTAGTACCAATCTTAAGCTTGAACTAAGTGAAGAAAAGAGCCGAATCACACACATGAAAAGTGAAAGAGCTAAATTCTTAGGTACGGAGATAACTCTAAACAGAACCCTAGAAGCCAAGGTAGTAACTAGGATATTTAGAGGTAGATCTGAAAAAACAAGGATTAGCCAAGTTAGACCTCATCTTCTTGCCCCTATAAATGATCTTCTAAAAAAACTAGAAGATAAGGGATTCATAAAAAGAGGAAAAACGGACACTAGGAAATTAGTACCCAAGTCACAAAATAAGTGAATAAACTTGGAACACAGACAAGTAATAATCAGATACAACGAGGTGATCAGAGGATATCTTAATTACTATTCATTTGCGGATAACTATTCTACGCTATGTGGAAAGATCGTCAATTATTTCCTAGTCCATTCTTGTGCAAAGACCTTGGCTTTAAAGTTCAAGTTAAAATCAAGAAAAGCGGTTTTTCAAAAATTTGGTTCGAGACTAGCCCCTAAGGACGAATTATCGCTCCTCCCTAAGGGTTCTAAGGAGATCCAAATTCTTAAACAGTCTACTCAAAATAAGACAAGAACTTTCAAAACCAAGGATCTAAAGGACCCACTAACAGTACTAAATTGAGGTCTTCGTAGTAAGTCTAATCTATTGGATGATTCTTGTTGAATATGTGGAGAGGAAGAAAAAGTGCAAGCTCATCACCTGAAACACATCAGGAAAATGAACGAAAGACTTTCCGGATTCTCCAAGATTATGGCCCAACTGAATCGTAAACAAATTCCGGTATGCCATCAGTGTCACGTTAAGATTCATAAGGGTCAATATGACGGGTTATCCCTGAAGGATCTTCAAAGAGAAAAGGGTAAGCGGAATTAGGCTACTCTAGAGGAGGGTGACTCTTAACCCTCTAGAATAACCGAGTAGCTGTTCTACCTCAGTTCTTATAGGTCCCTTCATAATAGCTATCTAAATAACTAAAGTATAACAAAAGTGTATAATATAAAAAGGTAAGACCTTTCAGCTTTAATTTCCGATGCGGAGAGCCGTATGCGCTGAAAGGTGCACGTACGTGTTCGGAGGAGGCTCTGTGGTCTCTCCAAATGGAGGGCCGCCTTGCAATCCTACTATTTTTAATCGGTTTATTTTTAAGTATATCCGGTTTTTTAATATTATTGGGTACATACTTCATAGGTTTATCCTATTTATTAGTATATGTAGGAGCGGTGTCAATACTGTTTCTTTTTATTCTTATGTTAATAAATGTAAGAATATCTGAATTAATTAGTGAAACTAGTAATAGTATACCATTATCTCTAATAATAGGTATATTATATATTAGTATTATTCAAGGTGTATTATTATATTATTATTTTATATCATATATTAGTTATGATAATGTAGATATTGTATATACTGGAGTTGAAAGTGAAACTCTTTATTTTTCGTTTTTAGATAATATAATGCTATTAGTGTATTACAGTATTAAATTATTGTATGCAACAAATGATATATGAGATGGTTATATGGTAGAAAATTCCCACATTACTAGTATAGGTAATATAATGTATACTAGTTATTCTATATGACTTATAATAACATCTATTATATTATTATTGGCTATGTGCGGAGCCATAGTAATAACGATTAAAGCTAATCCCACAACATTAACTAGATAATAATTTTTATGTTGATTTTACATAGTATTAAGCTTATCCAAAGACAAGATAATTTTTTTTTTATCCTTTACAATTAGGTAATTCTTATTTCAATGTTTTTAAGGTGTTAAAAATAGAAATATATTAATAAAAGGAATTAACCCTATAATTATAAATTATAGTTATACATCTTAGTACGAAGTAATGAGCAAATTTACGCGAATTGGTGTAATTGGATACATATCTGACTCATGTTCAGAAGTTATTGGTTCGAATCCTTTATTCGCGCTTATAATTAAAAACTTTTTAAAAAGTTATTAAAGAGAAAACTTTATCTTTATTAGTTACAGCTATAATATCCGCGCAACTTCACTATTTGTTTAGCAGGTTCATATAACCATAACTTTCAAATGGTTACAACTATAAGGTTAGGCAAGGTGGAGCCCAGGGGAAAGCCCGGAATTGTACGCAGCATCCTTATTAAAGCGACCACGAGATAAAACTTATTAACACGTAAGTCTGGACGCAAGTTGTTTCCCCCCTAATTAGTAAATGTGTGAGATAACATATACCTTTTATACGGGTATATAATAGTAAAGAAGTAACTAAATATATACTGAGACAATTTAATTTTCTAGTTTATTAGTATTATAAATTTTTTTTAGGTATTATCATTATCAGCTTTGCTATCTATATTCTAATCTTTATTTTTTTTAATGTTAAAAAAAAAATAAAGACCTTAGCTTAACGGTAAAGCATGTGCCTTTTAAGCATTTTTATGTGGGTTCGAATCCCATAGGTCTTAATAAAAAAAAATAAAAAGGTCCACCTTAATTTTTTATTTCTATAGTAATTTATTATAAATAACTAGATTTTTCCCCCAATCTTGTTTTAGGTTTTTTTTATTTTTATATTATAAAAATAACAGAAAAAAGCAAGTTTATTTTAACAAAAAACTAGAAAAATAGGGGAAAATATTTTTATAAAAAGTGGTAGGGTAGTCTTTTCTGTTAGCAGCGCGTAAGGTGTAGTATTGAATTCGCAATCCTTATTCTAGGTAATGCGAAAAAATCTCCTATATATTAAACTATATTAAATTGTTAAAATTCCTTAATTTAATAATAATATTATAATTACATACAATATTATGTGAGTTTGGTTATAGTGTACGTCAGTTTGATGATAGAGAGTAAATAAAAAATTTAATATGTTTATAACTATTAATTATATAAAAACGGCCATATGTTAACAGGTAAACAGCTCGTCTTCCAAACGAGGTATATCGATTCGAGTTCGATTGGCCGTATTTAAAAATATCTATATATTTTTATTTTTTATAAAAATGAAGACAAAAAACGGGTTTGCAAAAATTATTAAAAGGTGTATAGTCTTAGGTTTTATTTATAGGTGCATGCTTTTAGGTTTATTAAATCTCGTAGTATAAGTTTTCCTAAATCAATGATTTATTGTTTAAGCTAGCCATTTAATTGAATAGTATATAGTAGAGTATAGTTTATAATAATTTAGTAGAATAGACCTGCTGCTGTTTAATATTCCTAAAAAAGTGTGGGCGTCCCTACTGTTTGGCGATTTAAATCTATTAAGGAAATTAGCTCAATTGGTAGAGCAACCCTTTTACACAGGGTAGGTTATGGGTTCGAATCCTGTATTTCCTATCGCCCTGTTAAGTTATATAACTCTTACCTTCGTGCTCTAGGACAAGCATTTGTGACATCCGGCACCAGATGCCCCTGGGGGTTCCCTTAGCGTATTTATTTCAATGGCTTTTATTAATTTTTAATATGCAGCAGGGAGGAGTACTGATCATATAGGCCCCCTGATCTCTAGATTACTGTAATTTTTGTAGTCATGTTTGGCGATTGACTTATTATAAAACGTAACATAGATTTGGATAGGTAAATTGCGTTATGTACGGAGGGGGAAAAGTAATAATAATTATATATACTGTTAAAAATTCTTTATTAAGTAAGAATTTATACTTTTACGGAATTGTCACGGCTATGGGTGAGTTCATCTTCTAACCCCCCCCCCTCCGGGTTTAATTTTTTGTTGACACGGCTATATTATCTATAACCCCCCCCCCCCAAATAATAAATAATAATTTTTTTTATGTTATTTTGTAGTATTTTTATTTTAGGATTAGGGGGGAGGGTAATTCCCCTCCTAATTCACCCTTTTCACTCGAGGGTAGGATAATGGGTATGTATGCAAAAATAATAAGTAAAAGCATACGTATCTACCCTAATAATTTTTTTTTAGGTATATACGTATTAATTAAAAAAGGGTTAGTATCTCAATAGGTAGAGGATTTTCTTGTCAAGAAAAGATATGTCGGATCGAGGCCGACCTAACCCGAGTATAGTTTATATATCTCCCATAAAAAGTTTATGGGATTTTTACTCAGCCTACGGCAGAAAAAATTTTTTTTAATAAAATTATGTAGGGGGGAATGACAAACCCTAAAGGAGGTGAAAGTCTTTCTTACAAGAATATGCAAAAAAAAAATAAAGTATAATTAAATATAGGAAAAGTTGCCATTGGTAGGGTAAGATATTTGCTAAATATTGTGTAAAAACACTTGGATGTTCGAATCATCTCTTTTCCGGATAATGTATTATAAGTGTATAGTTTAATAGGCAAAAAAATAAACAGGATACTTAAAAATTTAAGTAATAAAAGTCTAGAAAAAGGAGTTAATAGGCATTTACCTATCCCTATTATAAATAATTATTTTCCATTTATCTTTAGTTCCTTTTTTTAATTAATCTTAGATTAATTAAAAAAAGGTACAATAAAAAGGGTTAAAGGATATATAAAATAATTCTGTAAAATTAGTGAAGAGCCCATATAATATTGTTATGAAAGCCTAAAAAAAAGAGTGTAGTTTAATCAGGTAAAACATGAAGCTTCAAACTTCACATTTTCAGTTCGATTCTGGATGCTCTTGTATCATATTGTTTAAAAAATTTTTAGGGAGGGGTGAGGTTAGCTAGTTTTTCAAATTATGCTATTCTTAATTGCTTACACTTAAGATTTATATAAAAATTATAAAAAATATATCTATAATAATATATGAAGGGTTCCTTAACTTAATAGGTAAAGTATACTCTTGATAAGGGTATGTTCGACGTTCGAGTCGTCGAGGAATCAAAAATAAATATGTTAAATATAAAAGAGAATTGACTGAGTGGTTTAAGGTGATAAGCTTGAAACTTATTTTGGTGTAAAAATCAACATCCGTTCGAATCGGATATTCTCTGTATATAGAAGTGTATATAAATATACGGGTCAGGGCCGGTTTGGTTAGGCGTCTCATTTGGGTTGAGGAATAGTTATGTTCGAATCATAATGACCCGAACATATATAAATATATTATTTAAAGAGAGTAAAAAATAAATAAAGTATTAATAATAGACTCTGTTAAAAACTTTCTGTTTTTTAATAGAGTGTGTTAGATATGTAATGTGAAATTTCATCATGATGCAAAACTTTAACCTTATGATGTGAAGTATATAAAGAAACTATTATGGATATAAAGCTATATATCAAAGAGTGAAAAGGGATTCACGATACTATATATTAAGGACTCCTTCATTAGGAAGTATACCTGATTAAATTAGGTAAAGTTAAACTTAAATGTTTAGTTTTTAGAGTTTATAATATATAAGGAGAGATATAGGTATTTATTATTCTCCGTGTATTTAAGTGCTTAAAGTGTCACTCTTGGAACCCAACTCTTAGATAAATTCTATAAATAAACGAAGTGAATTGAAGTTTCTTAGTAACTTCAGGAAAATAAATCAAACGAGATTCTACGATTAGTGTGAATAAAAGTAGAAAAGCCTAAAAATAACCAAGTAAAATGGATTAATCTGTTTGAACATAGGGGAACCTTCCTCTAAGGCTAAATATGATATATAAGCGATAGAGAAAAGTACCGTGAGGGAACTATCTTGAAATAGTAGTTTTATAAGCAGCTCTAGTTAAGTTTAATAAAAAAAAAGAGCGTACCTTTTGTATAATGGGTGAATTGCTTGCCCCCTAAAACTGTGAAGTTTTTTGAAAACCTGACTCATGATCCCTAAAGGATCGGTGTGATAATTTATTATCGTGCTAACGGTGAAACCTAAGGATTATATCTATGGTGATACCGTGGGAAGCTGATAATTAATTGGAAAAGATGTATTTAAGTTAAACCTTATTACAGTAGAGTATACTATACTCATAATTATTTAGCCCCGTAACGACTGATTTGAAAAATGAGACTACATAAAGTGGTAACACGTCAGCACTCAAGACTTTTCCAAATAAATTAAGGTAATTATGTTTTTGGAGCCTGATGTATTATTCATCTACTCTATATGTTTTATAAATTTTTATTTAGAATAATTTAATTTACTTGTTCATTTAGTTTTACTCGCTATCTCTTTTTTTTTTTCGGGTCGCTAAATTGTTCGGCCTCCTCTTTTTTTAAGTTAAAAAGGGAAAAGTAATAAGGGTGACCCCTTATTATTCTATAATTTTTTAATTTATTACGGATATGTACATATTTATGTATGATTATTGATGTTATAAATATTATGACAAACAACACTCTTTATATTACAAATTCACCACGGAAAAGTGATAAATTAGGGTTTAAAGATACTTATGCTCCATTTGTTTCGCAGATAGGTTCAATAAGATTTATTGACGTTCCTCGTAATTCGGATTTAAAGTTATCAAATGAATTAAAACAAATTGTACTAGGTAAAATGTTAGGAGATTTAGGGTCTGAAAGACCTAACTTAAATTGTAACACAAGATTACAATTCAAACATTCAGACAAACAGTTAGAGTATATAGAACATCTATATCTTCTTTTTAAGGATTACTGTAAATCACCTCCTGTTGCTCTTTCTAGATTTGATAAGAGACCTAATATAAATAAAGTGTATAAATCTGTAAAGTTCAGTACACTTAGCCTACCTTGTTTCAACGAGTTTAGAGAGCTATTTTATAATAAACAAGGTGTAAAAATTATACCTCATAATTTAGGTGATTATTTAACACCTATAGCTTTAGCTTATTGATTTCAAGATGATGGTTATAAATCTGTAAAAGGATTTTATTTATCCACGGAATCTTTTACTTTAGAAGAAAATAGGTTTTTAGCTCAATTGTTGCTGGATAAATTTGGATTAACTTGTGGGGTCCACACCCATACAAATGGGTACAGGCTTTATATTCATTCTAGTTCGCGTGATAACTTCATTAGTCTTATTAAGCCTTATCTATTGCCAATTTTCTATTACAAAATAGAACATGATAAATAATTAAAAAATCCCTAAAAAAAAACATATAAATAATATAAGTTAATATTACCTAAGATTTATTCTTGAGTTGAATGTATAGTCTAATCTTGTATGAAAATATAAGTAGCAATGCAGCAAGTTAATATTAGATGCGAGCATATCACTATGCCTAGATAAACCGATTATGAAATAATGAAAAAGTATCTAATATTAGACCCGAAGGCTAGTGATCTTACCATAGTCAGGATAATAAAGGTCCGAACGGTTGATTGTTGCAAAAATCTCCGAAGAACTGTGGTAAGTTGGTGAAAGACAATACTGACTAGTATAGCTGGTTTTCCGCGAAACCTATATAAGTAGGTAATTTAATAACATCTTAGCAGGTACAGCACTGTAATCTCTGGCAAAAAAAAGAATAAACTTCAGTTTATTTTAATTGCGCATATCGGGGGATTGTAATGATTTTATCGGGGAGCAATTGCTCTCGGAATGGCAAAGATGAATGTTGAATAATCAGACATAGTACGATAAGGTTGTATAAGTGTGAGAAGCTTATAGTAAGCAGCCTATGAGTGGAGGTGAACCCTCTGCTAAAAACCCTCAAAATGTCGGGAACACCCTAAAGAGATTTCAACCAAACGATTATGGCAACATCGATCGTGGCACAGGTAATGACTCGTGGATTTTTTTTGGTTATTTATTTAATAAATAACCAAAAAAAGAGGTAAAATCGAAATCTATAAACTTACACTACCCCATCGCAAGATAAAAGGATGTAAGCAAATGGGCAATCCGCAGCCAACCACCTACAAGGTGTGCAGTTCATCGACTAGATGTGGGTTGGCATCACTGTCTTTTTTTTCTTTATTTTTAAATAAAGAAAAAAAAAGAAAAAACGTGATGCTTAAGATATAGTCAAGCCTCATTCGAGAGAATGCAACGGCAATAAAGTAAGTTAACCCTTTTTATACATTTTATACATCAAGTATAGCTATATTTACAATTTTTTTTCTAATAGACATTATATTCTAAGGAATATGGTTTTATCTAATCGGTCTTTCTATAGCAATAAAGTCGACTCTTGCAAAAGACTCTGTTACGACAGGCAACTACCTTTCGTAATCATGCGGAGGGCTGACACCCCCAAACCGTATAGACGTTAATAGGATTGAGGTACTGTAAGATGCGATGTCAATCAGCTTGTAGACAACTACCAGACCTAGCCGTGTAGCCTGCTTGTATAAAGAGGTGAGCCGGTAATGAACACCAGAGTAGTAGTTACAGATAGCTATAACGGATAATAATCTTTATAAATAGTTATTATCTAAGTGTAGGGAGTTTCTATCAATCTGGTAAGTAATTGTGGAGACACTAGTAATCTGAGAAGTGAGCTTGGGATTTCCCCATGACCCAAGTTAGGAATGAGACTAACACTAGGCTGTCGACATTACCTTTATACAAAAAAAACAATAAAACCTAAAGTCACAAACAATCAAAATAATAACAACAACTTAAATAAGAATCTTCGAAGTGAGGATTCAATGAATAGCATCTTATTATCTCCTGTAGCAAGATATGATAATACTAAATTATTAAAGCAGGATATATTGAATGATAATCGAGGTAAGTCTGGTATTTATCGTTGAACTAATAAGCTTAATGGTAATACTTATGTAGGGAGTGGGTTGGATTTAACAAAAAGATTAAGAAGCTATTTCAACGTTAATGAATTAAAGAGAAGTCCTAGACCTATAACTGATGCTCTAATCAAATACGGTCACGAGAACTTTATCTTAGAAATCCTAGAGTATTGTCCTGGGGTTACTTGCAAGAGAGCAATATTATCTAGACTCATTAATTCCTGAGTATAATATCTTAAAACATGCATACTCACTCCAAGGTTATAAACATACTGAGGAGAATATTAATAAGTTTAAGTCAAAAATTATATCTTCTGATCATAAGGAGTTATTATCTTCAGTACACAAGGGTAAAGAAGTCAGTCAAGAAACTAGGGATAAACTAGCTAAAGCTACTGCAGAATATAAGAAAAATAATCCCTTATCTTATGAAGCCCTAGCTAATATAAGAGCTAAAACTTTAGAGCGTGAAGGGGTATCTGTATCAGTATTGAATACTGAGACTAATGAGATAAAAGAGTTTACGAACCAAACTGAAGCAGGTAAATCTATAGGAGTTACAAGGCAAGCTATTTACAATGCTATAAAGAGAGGTTCCACAATTAATGGAAAGTATCTTATCTCAAAGATAGATTAATTGATCTTTTTCTCTTAGGTTGCGTCCATACTAATTATTTTTTGTATTTTACAGAAAAGGTGAAAAAATGTATAAAAGGTTAAACAAAAATTACTTTGAGTTTAGCTAACAACTAAATTCGGATTTATAATCTATTGTCTAAATGGATAGTTATCATAAATTAGAATAAGATAACTATTTAGGGAGAAGTACCTCAACTCAGCCTAGTAACATCAATTATTCTTAATCTGGAATCCAGATAAAAATCAATTTGTATTAACTTAATAGGCTAAAGAGGTAGATCTGTGTATGTCTAAAGGGAAACAGCCCAGAACAAGTGTTTAAGGTTCCAAAATTATTGTTAAGTGAAATTAAGGAAGTAGTTTTCGAATACAACCAGGAAATAGGCTTAGAAGCGGCCATTTTTTGAAGACCTACCAGATGATATGGGAAATCATCTATGTGGGAGAAACTATCAAACTCCGGGGACCTCCTAAAGCTTCTGATACCAAGCTATATACGAAAGTATATAAGTGGCTGAACTAATTACTCAGGTATGGTAATAAGTCAGAAGATGAGTAAAAACGAAATGGAATATCGCGGATCTAAGTTAGACTTGTTAAACAAGTCTGTAAAAGAGCAACGAGTAGACGGTAGTTGACACAAAAGGTTTCCTTTTGTGTTTAAGGTGTACTCTAATGGGTTTCGAAAGAAATTATCGAGTCAGAATCCCTTCTTAGCAAATAATAAACATCTAGGTATCACCGGATACAAGGGAAGTGTTCCTTTATGTCTAATAAGTAAAGAGAGTTAATATTGAATTTAAAGCTAATAAAGGTTTAAATTTTAAGGGTTTAAATTTTAGTACTATGTCAACTAAATTATCTGGTTGAGGGGTAGCTGGATTTGTAGATGCTGAAGGTTGTTTCCGGATTTCTATTATTAAAAATAAAAATTATAAGGGCAACCCTTGGTCTCCATCTCTTTATAGTGAAAAAACAAATGGATTAGGTAATACTATACCTCTATCTGTTAGACTTTATTTCCAAATAGGGTTGCACTTAAAAGATGAAAAGATTTTTAAATTAATTCAATCCACATTAGGGGTTGGAAAGATTTATAGATCTAAAACTCGGCCAGATTCAGTAGAACTACAAGTATCCTCTTTTAAGGATATGTCTGCTATTATAAAATTTTTCGATAATTATCCTCCTGGGGGGGGGTGCCCCGCCATTTGCGTAGCAAATGGCGGGGTCCCCCCAGGTTTCTGTCGGGGTTGCTTCGCAACCCCGACAGAAACTAATTACAAACCTCGGTCAAAAATGGGCAGATTATTTTCAAAAAAGCCTATGAATTAATTCTAAATAGACAACATCTTACTATTGAAGGTTTAAAGACATTAGTGGGAATTAAAGCTTTAATTAATAAAGGTCTACCAGACCAATTAAAAGAAGCATTCCCTAAACTTGAACCTGTTAATATACAAAGATGTGAAGTTATTAAAGAAATACCTAATCCTTACTGAATTGCAGGATTTGCAAGCGGTGAGGGAAGTTTCATGGTTAGAGTGTTTAGTTCAGCTAATCATGTAATAGGCCATCAGGTACAATTAAGATTTCAATTAACTCAACAAGCTCGAGATAAATTTTTAATGGAGAGACTTGTTAGTTATTTAGGTTGCGGTTTTATTTCTGAACGTGGAGATATCGTAGATTTTCAAGTAACAAAATTTATGGATATAACTGAAAAGATAATTCCATTTTTTGAAAAGTATCCCATAATTGGAGTTAAATTGGATAATTATAATGACTTTTGCAAAGTAGCAAAACTTATGATAGATAAAGAGCATTTAACAGTAGAAGGGTTAGAAAAGATTATACTGCTAAAATCTAAAATGAACACTCTTAGAGATATTAACTAATATTAATATTCTTTTACATAACCTAGTAGACAGGTCAAAACAAAAACAACAGAAATTTATTTTTGTTGTTTTATTTAACTCCCAAAGATGTGCAAAGTTTTAGATATAAAGTAGGACCTATATCTTATTCTTTGTATGTACTATCTGTTATTATTTGTATGATAAATCTGATGGTTATGCGTAACAGAGCACTGGTTTATATAAATTAATGTATATTAATTTATATAAGTTAAAAGCGCCGAAAATATAACGGATCTAAAACAATATACCGAAACCTTGTCCATAGATATAAATATATAGTAAGTTATTAATAAGTCGCCAACTAGGCTTGGCGGCGCGGGTTCAATTCTAAAGAAGACGAGGCGTTGCCCAGCCTATTTTGTATTAAGTCGAAGGCTTTTTTTTTAATAATTATCCCCCCCATATCTTTAGCTTCATCTTATAAGATGAAGGGCTTACTATTGTATTTATGGGGTAGCGGAACGTTGGGGAAATATTGGATTTTTACTTTTTAAGTAAAAAGATTATATAACCCAAGTGATAATGCTGACATGAGTAACGAAAAAGGATGAAAGGGGAGAGATAAAATGAAAGCTAGGGTTAACGCCCTAGTTAGTACGCTCCCCAAATTAGTCCTCGCCTTAAGCTTATGGAATTTTCTTTAAAGTAACGGCCTCTAAGTTTACATACCTAAAGGATTAAACGATGAGAAATTCTAACCTATGCTTGACAACCTTAAGGCCACTTCAGGTGTATCTGGTCAGAGTATTAAGTGTTCTGGAAATAACATAGGGGTTAAGTAGGTATATATTAAATGCCGCAATAAACTAAAAAAAAATTAGCTGCTTAATAGATAAAGAACGGCCCTCTATTAGAGAACGAGCTCGTGTACTACTTAGATACTGTCACCAGTAAGCTAGTAGATAAACGACGAAGTCGACTACCGTACCTAGAAACTACCACCAGTAAGCTAGTAGAGAATACGAAGGCGTTTGAGCTAACAATCATTAAGGAACTCGGCAAATTGACTCCGTAACTGCGGGAGAAGGAGAACCATTGTAACTGATTAATATAAGTTATAAGAGGAGGCATAGAATGGTGTTGTACGACTGTAGTGCGCCGTTTAATTATATATGTGCCCGCCCATAAGTAGGGGTTGAGAAATTGACTCACCTTATGGACCAGACTGTTTTCGACGTCTGTAAAGCATCGTACTTATCCTCGGCTATAAAGGGTGTCAACCTAGGCCTTGTAAACCCCGTAAGGGGGAGGGGAGTGTAGCATGTACGAAAAAGTGAGAAGGAAGGATCTGAGGATGCGAAGACTTAAGAAATGACAACCTTCTTGCGAGCTAAAGATTACATGGTCTAATGAAGAAAAGTTTTAGTCCGGATTGTGCACCGGGTTGGATAGAATAGTTTAATGGACTATTCATGCGCATCTACAAGCCAATTGAGGGTTCCTATGCTTATTGAACAGTGAAGCATAGGAGAAAACAACTCTCAGCTAAGTAACAGAGTGAATACTTGTAAACTGCAAACATCTATGAGATGAATGTGAAGACCTAAATAATCATAAAGACGCATATATAAGAACTCGGGAAATCTTGAGGCATTTGAATGCCATATCTACAGTCCGTTCTGGATTGTCAATTATCTATATTATTCTAAAAAAAGATATAGAATAATTGATAAATCAAAGGAATGTAGGTACACATAGCGTAAGTTATGATCGAGATCTCGGAAACTCCATATTAGCAGAGATGAAGATACATCCTGTGAAGGGGGTTAGCCTGAACCAAAATCAGTACAAAAACTCACCACAGCATGGAGTATAGATTGTTTATACCAATAAGCAAGAATACTCATCTATCTGTTGTGAGTCACTGGTACACAACCAAATCGGTGTCTCTTATGTCTTTACAAGGAAGTAGGAGATAGTATTCCTCAATTAAGAGGAATCCGTTAATTCTTCACGCCGATGGATCAGGGGGAGAGCCGTATGCATTGAAAGGTGCACGTACGGTTCGGAGGGGGGTTCACTGATGTAGGAAGAGAACAGCTCTTATCCTGCATCGTAAACTAGGTTCCTACCCTACTAATTAAAACAAAACACTTTGCGTAAGATGACAAGTCTAAGTATAGAGTGTGCCGTCTGCCCAATGATGAAAGGCTAACGGATTTATTTAGCTGACTAATATAAGCTAGATTTTGAAGGAACCCCCGTTTAATGGCGGCCTTACCTATGAGGGTCCTAAGGTAGCGGAATACCTTGGCCGTTAAATGCGGTCTCTGCATGTTCTCTTTAGTTTAGGAAACTAAAGTAAAGAGTTAACCATAAAAAAAATAAGGGAGAAATCTCTCCAATCCTAGTAAAATAACATTTTTATTAAATATACCTTATTAAATTTTTAATATAGGTATTTGTACACTGAGTGCTATAAACGCTCGGCCTATCTACACCTGGTCTCCGGTGGAATTAGGTTGGGGGCCTTAATTTTGAATTAAATTCAAAGAGTGATGCGAGTACAACATTATATTTAGGAAAATAAAATTAGATATTAGAATTTATAATAAACATGAAATCAAATAATTTAAAAACCATAAACAATTTTAAGGAATTAGTTCCTGCAAATAAATTAGCTTTAAAGTACATTAAGGATGGTGTAAATATAACAGCTGAAGCAGTTAACAATGTTTTAGCTTTTTTAGGTTTAAATCTTACTCAAGAAACTTTAAATACATTGCTGAGTTATCCTAGATTAAATTTATTTAATTTAGATTCAAATACTATTAATTCTAATGTATTTAAAGAAAATTTGGGTACAACCAAAGATAAAGTAGCAGGTGTATACATTTGAACACACATTTCTACAGGTGACAAATACGTAGGGTCATCCTCTCAATTAGCTCGTAGATTAAATGGTTACTTTAAAGGTACACACGCTGATGCGGGTAAACTAATACCTCTTATTAAAAAAGAGGGTTTAGGTGCTTTTAATCTGCAAGTTATAATATTAAAGGATAACTATGTAGTTAACCAAGAACTGCTATTAGAGCAATACTTTTTATTACATCCAGAGTTTAATCTTAATACGCTTAGAGTAGTTAATAGTGTATTAGGTGCAAGATCTAAAGCTCTGTATATGTATACTAAGGATTTATCTGAATTAATATTTTCTTCTGATATACAAGAAGATTTTTAAACTTAAAATACATCATACTTCATTTAGCAAGTGTTTAAGTACTGGAGTTGCCTATTTAGATAAATATGTTTTTACGAGTGTTCCTGTTTCAGGTGCCATAAATAGAAACATGTCTATTTCAGAGGTACAATCCTTGTTGGGTAAAGATAGATTAGAAATTAATCTATCTAAAAGAAGAAGTAATCAAGTGCTAATTAGAGACGTTAATAATATTAACGACACTAAACTATTTAACAGCATAAAGGATTGTATAGCATACCTTAATACAATTGCTTCTTCAAGTAGAACAACTTTACTTAGACATATTGAAAGTAAAACCCCATATCACAATTATATTTGCGAGTGATATGGGAATAAAGTAAGTCCTATTAAAGATAAAGCTATGCAAGTTAATGTTACTAATATTAACACTTCAGAAGTAGAAACATTTTCTTCTTTCAGAAAAGCAGCTTTATTTCTTTCTACTACAGTACCTACTCTTAAAACATTTGCAGATAACGGTAAATTATTCCAAGATATGTACATGATTACATATGTTAATGGTGGTTTTGTGGAATAATATATATTAAACTATTATTAAAACCTGTTTAAATTAAGTAATCAAATCTATGTGTTTGATAAGGAATATACTTAATTTATGGTTCTAATTGGCAATCTTTACTTGGGAAATTAAGATATCTTTTTTTTAATATGGGTAATTCTAAATTAATCTTTAATGTGCAATAAAAGGAGCAAACTCCGGAAACACCCTAAAGCTCTAGTAACCAAGGTTATATGGGTAACATATAACTGGCCTGATTAATGCCTCAGGGTATGGTAATATCACTAGTTTTCACTTTTTTGTGGGTACACGACAAAAATTTGATAACCTTCCCTAAAGGGTTGGAGATGAAGGAAACTGAAATGGGTTATCGCGGATCTAAATCAGACTGAGTTGGACAGTCTGTAAAAGAGCAACGAGCAGATGCTTCTTGAGTTATGGGTATATTTATATAGCTGTGACTTTAAGGTGTGCTCTAGTCACCGGGAAACCGGCTCTTGGGAGAAACTAAGTAACCTAAGATTAAAGCTATCACAACAAACCTAACCTAAGGGTATTTTTAATATCTAAGGTAAATGTTGTGAAACGGAATGATAAAACGATACAACAGCTGTCTCAATGATTGGCTCAGTGAAATTGAATTAGCAGTGAAGATGCTGCTTACCTCTAGATAGACGAGAAGACCCTTTGCAGCTTTACTGTAGCTAGTTACGCGTATGACGAATAAGTTTCAGTGGATAAGGTAATTGTCAAGATATAATTGGAACACCTTTACTTAATTTGTCATATAGCTAATATTATCCCAATTTAAGTATTTGTTTATTTTACAAGGTTTATTTAAAGTTTTGTAAAACAAACATGGGTTAAGTAAACGGATATTGTTAGTCCTTATCTAATCATCTAGATAAAGGACAGATATTGTCGTCTTAGTCCTGGAGAAAATGACTAGTGGGCAGTTTATGCGGGGCACAGATCCCATAAAAAGTACCTGGGTATATCCAATGTTAACTAAGTAAGATTGCAATTTTTTTTTTGCATATTATATATATATAGACTAGCTATTCCTTATAAGGAGGAATTAAAATAGAAGAGGCTTTATCTATATATATATTAATTATTTTGTTATTAGTTATATATAACTAATCCAGTTATTATTCTATTTTAGTAAGAACTTTTTAATTTAAGTAAGATTTTAACTATATGGAAAATAGTAGTAAAAAAAAATACATATAATCATTACCCAATATATACAAGAAGGATAGATTAAAAAATGTATGTTTTTAGTTGTTATATATGTAGTATTGTTTGGTTCCTTTTTTAATGTTTATTCTTTAAAAAAAGTATAACTTTTTTTTATAAATTATTATAAAAGGAATTTATATATATACATTGGTACAACCTATGCGTATATAATGATTTTGATATTTGCTTACAAAGTTTAATGGCTTAATCTTGCTATACTGTTTGACCTACACGTCTTTCAGTCGCATAAGGCGGGGCATAAGATCGCAAGACGCAGAAAGGAAAGGTCTTGTATTGTTGAAAAAGCTACGCTAGGGATAACAGAGCACTGTAGTCCTCCCACAACATATAGTTGTGGGTAATAAAGAGAATAAATTTCAAGAAAAACTTAAAAGTTAACTTGAAGCGAAACTTATAAAGACCTACACATTAGCTAACCCTAAGTGAAAGGTAAAAATAAGAACGTTCAACGACTAGAAGGCAATATTAATCATAATAACCTTCCATGAATATTCTCCATCTAATATTACAAATTTAATTGCAAATCTTAATAGTAAAGTATATAATACTTAGCGCTCCTCCATGCAAAGATACTTAAGTCTGGTCTCCTATACTTAATATGAATTGTTATATAAAGTAGAAGGGGATTGGTTAAGAGGGGGGCCTTATAAAAGCATAATGCTTATTTATAAAGCTTGAGTGTCTACACCTTAAGAAGAATACACTTTAAGGTGATGTAGAATGTGTACATTAGTGTCTAAATATGATGATCTTTTTTAGTAAAACTTTTGCAATGAAACCCTTTAAATCTCTCTCTAGTATTCGTTTAAATAGCTTAGTTAGACTGCATTCTACTAGTTCTGAGACAATTAAAAAGTCTCAGGTTTTAGGGTTAGGTCCTAATAGTAAACTATTAAAACAATATAAGGAATCATTAGGCGAATTAACAGAGGTTGAAAAAGAGGCAGCAGTGGGTCTTATGTTAGGTGATGCCAGCTTACAAACTCAAAATAAAGGTAAGACTTTTAGGATGAAGTTTGAGTGAAGTAATAAGCATAAAGCTTACCTACATCATGTGTTTAGTGTGTTCGATAGATGGGTTTTATCACAACCACATGAAAAGCTAAGACTCAGCCCTTCAGGTAATGAAGTCCTTAATTGAGGATTCCAAACCTTAGGTCATGAACCCTTTAATTACTTAGCTTCAATCTTTTTAGATAATGGTAAGAAAATTATTTCTCCTTATTTAATAAAAAATTATTTAACACCTAGAGGACTTTGTTTTTGATTTTGTGATGATGGAGGAAAGTTGGATTACAATAAGAACTCTAAAAAGTGTTGTGCTTAATACTCAGAGTTTTAAAGATGAAGAGGTGTCTAGTATGGCACAACAACTTGGAGATAAGTTCAATCTTAATGTCGAAGTTCGATCTAACAAGGGGAAAAAAGTTATAGTTATCAAAGATGATAGCTATAATTCTTTTCTGTCTTTAATTGACCCTTATATTATACCAGATATGAGGTTTAAATTGCCTAAGTTATCTTTTTAGTTTTTCGCTTATTGTTATTATTACCTTTAATCATATATATGCCTTTTTGTAGAGATTCTGCTTAATTCATATAAAAACTTTTAAATTTGTAATAAGATGAAGACATAGTCTGAACCATTCTGTTAGGGGTGGAATAAGAGATAAACCTCTTATTATAACATAATTGAACAGGCTAATTGCGCAAGAGAGTACAAATTGAGTGCGCAGTTTGGCACCTTGGAAAAAAAAATTTTTTTCACATTTTTCTTTTTCCTTTTTTTATATTATTATATATAATAATATAAAAAAAAGGAACCAAGTAGAGCTCTACTTTTCTAATTTATTGTGTTCTTTACATACTAATTCGTAATTTTTAATGTTACCATGAATAACTTTTTAAATATTAATTCCAATATTCGAGATATGTTAATCGGTTGTTTATTAGGAGATGCTCATGTAGGAAGATCTGAAGGTAAAGCATTTATTACTTTTGAACAAACTATTAAACATGAGGAGTATATCAAATCAATATACCAGACATTGAAAAATGCGGGTATTGGGTTACATGATATAAAGTATTACTCAAGAAAAGATTCTAGGTATAATAGTATAAACGGATCTATTTACTTTAAGACTCATAATTCTGATTTACTTTCTCCTCTGGCTGATATGTTCTTGTCTCACAGTAATAAAAAAATATTACCTTTAGAGATAGAGCGGTATTTGAGTCCATTAGCTTTAGCGAACTGGATTTGTGATGATGGTCAATTAGTCAAAAGAGGAGGTATTACTCTATGTACGGATAATTATTCACTAGCTGAGGTTGAGTTATTAATTCAAATATTAGCTAAAAAGTACAAAGCTAAATGCTCTATCCATTATAAAAAGGGTAAAGCAGATAGAGTGTACCACAGAATATACATAGGTAAGAGCTCCTTTGACAACATTAAACCACTAATCACTCAGTACATTCACAAGTCGTTTCTTTATAAATTGCACGTAGAAAATATGTAGTCAGTAGCTATTGTTTTTTTTTTGTACATTTACTAGTAAATGTACAAAAAAAAAACAGCCAATAAAAAAAAGAAAAAAAAAATTTTTTGACATCGGGGATTTTTTATAGTAATATAAAATTAGAAGTAGGCTATATGCTGGAACATCTCTTATTAAACCACATAGTGATAATCAGCAGGGAAGTTTAAAATTTACTATACGCTAAATTTTTAACCCCTCAACGACTAGACGCCTACATCCAGAGTAATATTCATACTCTCGAATACTGGATGAAGATATAGTCTAAATCTTAAGGAGACTTAAGGATTAATTTTATGAACAGCTAACTCATTAATAGATGAGCTAAATTAAGCGATGTCGGCTTAGCTCATCCACATGAACGCAAGAGCCATGAAGGGTTTGACTGTTCGTCAATTAAAGAGCTACATGAGCTGGGTTATTTTTTAGCCCAGGCTAACCATTTCTAAGGGGTTAATTAAATTAGGGTGAATTGCAAGGAAGACGTACTATGATACGTTTATTTGCAGCGAAGATTACAAATGTAAATAACGTTCAACGACTAAAGGTTTAAACCTTAACAGTGCCCTAAATAATCATTATTTAACTGTCAATCGTTTACTATATACTATAATCTCAGTTTAGTGCTAGGCTGAGATGGAGATTCTTTTACTAGACTGCTTATTAAATCTCGCACTACAACCAGCGCTGCTGTCAAAGAGCAGCGCTATATAAATCTGTGGGCTAAGGAGAGTGAAGATGTCGTCTTTGCTTTTCTTATTTAGGTGCGGACCCTTTGCCTCGAGTGTCCGAAAAATGTGTTAATTTAAAAAATATGACTAAAACAATTATCACTAGATTCTTAAATTCCCTTAACAAATTAGAGGACTACGTTAAAAATTATCGTAGTCAAGTTTCTAAACCTAGATACTTAGATGAAGTCATGATTGGCTTATTATTAAGTGATGGTAGCTTAGAAAGAACAAGTAAGACAAGTTCAGCTCGTCTGTCTGTAGTATTTGGTCTAAAACATGCTCCATATCTACTATTCTTATTCAATCTATTTGAGACTTATATTAATGGAGGTCCAGATGTTGCAAGTGTTTATAATAAAAGTAGCAATGTGGTTATTAAATTTAAAACGCAAAGTCTGCCTTTATTAGTGTATTATTATAATATGTTTTATAAATTAGATTCAAAAGGTAAATATGTTAAATGTATACCTGTTAATATATATCAGTTACTTACTCCGGTCGTTTTAGCTAATCTTATCATGGGTGATGGTAACATAAAACTTCCAGATCAAATTATTCGAATATATACTAATAGTTTTATTAAAGAAGATATTGAAAGACTCGCTTTAGCTATTTCTAATAAATTAAATATCAGAACTCGAGCAGTTCATGATAGGAACGGTCAATACATGCTAACTATCAGTAAAGACCAACTTCCACTCACTTCTTACATCTCATATGCATCCTTCTATGTACTATAAACTAGGATTGGAGCAATCTAATTCAGATTTCTTTAATTATAGTTATATAAAGGAGGACATATAATCATAATGCTATTCTCATTTATGTAGAGTAGATTGACAGTTAAATTCGTTGAATAAACAATGATTATAATACATAGTCTGAACAATAGCGAAATCTATTGAATCGGCTTAAAGAGCTGATTAAAACCCACTTGTAAATACGTCGTGAGACAGTATGGTTTCTATCTTCTAGAGGAAATTAGAGTAGAATAAGGTTAGCCCCTTCGTACGAAAGGAGTTGGGTATGTTAACCTATGGTTTACCTGTTGTTTATGCGTCCTAATATTGAAGCTAAATGAGCATGTTTTTTTAATTAAACTTGCCTAGTAATTATAGGGTATTTCTTTTACTCAAGATTTATATAAAGGCATAGGCAGGGCAGGAAGGCTACGTTAGTTAAAGATAAGTGCTGAATGCATATAGGCACGAAACTTACCTTAAGATACTCTTAAATATATGTAGAAGAATACTACAAATATTACTTTTAGTATTAATAGGCTTTAGCTGAAATAGTTTTGATTCTTTTAGGTATAAAGTACTAATATTATTATTAACTAAATAACATACTTATCGTTAATGTATGCGGATTGTTGTAATGGAAACACTGTGGATTCATTATCAGTAATTAAGGTTCGAATACTTTGTTCTTTTTTTATTATTTTTTAAAAAATAATAAAAAAAGAACAACGCTATAAAAAAATTTTTTGTGATTCTATTACAGAATATTAAAAAAAAAATATTTAGGCACCTAAGACCTACGGCCTTAGGTCTAAGTAGGAAAAGCTAGTCCTCTACTCCTTGTTTTATAAAAATCATATATAAAACGAATTTATTTTTTTGTACTTTGGTCTACGACCCTTCCCTGCTTTAGCAAGTGCTTTAGCAAGTGCTTTAGCAAGTGCTTTAGCAAGTGCTTTAGCAAGTGCTTTAGCAAGTGCTTTAGCAAGAAAAAAAAAATAATTAGGCCCGGTTTGCATAATTAGTAATGCGTCCGTTTTGTAATCGGTTGATATGAGTGCAAATCTCGTACTGGGCTTTTAATAAAATTTATCATGATCTAATTACCAAATGGGGGGGGGGTTATGATTTATATATTTTAAGGCTATAGCTTAATAGGTAAAGCAAGCTGCTCATGATAGCTGAGATGAGTGTTCAAGTCACTTTGGCCTTATAGCTATAATATAATATCTTGTGTATATTATATATACAGATATATCTATATTGTGTTAATTAAGGGGGTCGGTAAGACGACGGATCTAGCTCATAGTATAACAGGTTAAATAAGTCTATTAAATATTGAATAAGATATGTTGTGTGTTCCTAATATAATGTTTATTATACAGGTAAATAATTTAATTACAGTTCCTTGTTGTATAATATTTAGTTAACAGGAAAACTAAGTATATAACAGTTCCCCTATATTTAGTAAATTAAATATAATTTCTTGAGTTTTGGGTGCATAATTGTATTAGACTGGATTATACTAGTACAAGGAGAGGTCTGAGGCGGAGAGGACTTATTTTTTATTTACGTAGTAAATACAATTAAAAAATAAGAGCAGGCAGGCATAGCCTGCAAACCACTGCCCTGGTATATATATTGATACAAAAAATTTTTTTTTTAGTAATAGGCAGACATTCTTTAATATTTCAATAATTATATATTAAAAAGGTATAGTTGTATATAAATATATTTCAATATTAAGTTATTTTTAGGTTAAGTCTTTAAACTAATTTATGTTTTCATGCTTATATAAATCCAAGTGCTGGAATAGGGAGACAGAGTAGGTTTAAATTCTATTGAGTATTTACTCGTGAGCGTTCAAGTCGCTCCTTGGATATTTATTTATATTGTTTATTATAATAGTTTTTAATTTTACAAAAAAAGATATTTTTATAAAAATTCATCTACTTAGCCCCTTCGTACGAAAGGAGAATTTTTTTTTTATTAATAAGTTATTAATATAAATTTATATTTTAATATCTTAAAGGGTAAATATTTAATATATTAAATGTTTAAAATATATCAAGTAAAGGTATTATTATATTCAGACCCTGTGGACAAGTTTGGATAAGTCATAACTCTTTCACTGTTATAACCAGGGTTCGAATCCCTGTGGGGTTAAATTTATATATCTTGTATATATTATATAAAGATCTTTGGTGTATATTGAGGGGGTATAGTCTAATAGGTAAGACGACGATCTTGCTCATCGATGTTTTAGGTTCGAGTCCTAATATCTCCACATAACTAATCTGTTGATTTAGGATAGTTTTTATATTTTTTAGTAATTTATAAGAACTCCTACCTGTTATTGAAAATATCAGTAACTTTTTACAGGGCAAGAAGGTAATTTGATCGTTATTCCATATATTCCTTGATGGGCCTGAATTTGCAAGGGAATTCATTTAGGCCACAGTCCTCTAGATATATTTTTATATAGGATGAGGACCGGACTGTCGAAGTAAGGAGCGACATAGTCAGATTGATTAAGATGTGGATGAGCTCCCGCTGCATTTAAAATCCTGAGTATGGTAATATCTTATGAGTAAATTCTAGGTACTGTTTGAGTAATTTATTCATCTAATATATTAATGAGTCTTATTTTAGGAAGGGTTAGTTATAATACCAATTATAACGTACGAGTTATAATTTCCATAGGAATTAAGATCTGGGTCTACCAGGTTCCTGTGAAGGGGAGAGTAGAACATATAATCCTGCAGTAGCAGACTGTAATCTGTGACCTTTAACTCTATTTGGGCTAAGTAGAGATTTGTTAGGGAGAACCTGTAGTTACGAACCTACAGAAAAATTATGTGCCCCCATAGTTAGTCCAGGTGTTATTCAGAGCAGAGAGGTGGCCTTAAGGTTCGATCGGGGTAGATGTGAAGAATCAGAAAAACTCTCTGATCTACACAATTAAAACAAGCAAACATGAACAAAAAATTAATCAACATTGATTTAACGCCAGTCACGCGTTTAAAAACTGCAAGTAATTATCCTCAAAAGGGATATGTCTCTTTAGGTATTCAATTTAGCATTCTCAACGTGGCTTTTTTTACGCCTTTTAACATCTCACACAAGCGGTTTTACTCTAATCATAACAACGATTCTTTTAGTACAGATCCTAAATTAACTAATAATGTAAACAACAAATTTAATTTTTTCTACTCTAACTATAACATCCCTAATCATAACAAAAACAATAATACATCTAAACAGAAATTTAAATTATTTATAGGGAAAATCTTTAAATAATCTTTTAAAGGCAATTATTATTTTCCTTATTAGATATAGTATATTATATTTTACATCTACTGACGTGTTTGATGATTATAGTAGTATAGTGTGTATTTGTTATTATTCTTTTATGTCCTATGTTGTGGTTATTGTTAATATTATTGTAGATGAGTATTGCAATTTTAATGTTTCAGATTTAATATATAGAATTACTTCATATCTTGTTGGTGTTGAACATTGTGAAGGGTCTGATAATGAACAAGGTTCTGCGGGTAATTATATTCAAGATTCTTCTAAACACAAAAATGTAGAAATACCTTTAAAAAGATCAGGTGAAGATTTAACAGAAAATTCTTCTTCTTACAAAAAAATGTATCATAGTTTTCTTAAAAATTATTTTAAAGAGGAACCTCAAGATATACCTGTACCTAGTGATGAAAGAAAATACGAGATGAGACGTATTTTAAATATTGCTATTAAACAATGTCAGGAAGATGGTCAAAAAATGAGAACTATAACATTAAATATGTGTTTAGTACAACTTGAATGTATTGAATCTGATGTATATAAAAGAGTTAGCTTTGCTAAAGATCTAAATTAGTGTGATTAAACATTGAAGAATTTAAAAATAAATCTAGGGTGTGAAATAATGGAAAAATAAGTGTTAGTCAAATTAAATTAGGGGAGAGTAGTCCTATACATAAAATATTAAACACTACTAGTAATATAGCAGTTAACTCTAATTCTGTAGATAGTAGTTCTAATAGTAATAATAACATTGGTAATTCATCTATCACTAGTGTAAATAATGGAGGGGGTCCAACTTTAAATAATTCTTCAAATACTGTAGGTGGTAATAATAAGCTATTACCCAGCATAGATGAGCTACTTAAAAAGAATCCTTTTGAGACTAATAATAGTGGCAATAATTCTACTAACCCGCCAGTAGAAAATTCTTGAGATAATAAGGTTTTACCAGGTATAGAAAGTTTTGATAAAAAACCATCTGACAACTATAGCGGTAATGACAATAACCACTCTAAAGGTATAATATCTATAAGTTCATCCTACGCTGTTGTTGATAAAAAAAAAATAGAGGAAAAATAAATTTTAGTACTCCGCTAGGGGCTAGAAAAAGTAAAAAATGATAAAAATATTATGCATACGAGCGTGGGTTTAATTTTTCCCTCCCACCCCTTTTTACATTTTTTATATTTGGTTTATTCTTTTTGTTATTCGATTTGAAAATACTATTAGTTTATCCTTATGTAGTTAGTGCATACTCTAATGTTATATTGCTACCACAGGTTAAAAGTCGTATGTAGTAATGTGGTGTGATACCACTTACCCCTTAAAACTATGATAAATAAGTATATAATATATACATACTGCAATTAGATGACTTATATTATGGATTCTTATATATTAATCCTTAATCATTAAATCATGTTATAACTAATGTACCCGGATAAGTAAATCAATCCCTGACAAAGCAGACATCTTTAATGTTTAGTATCTATACTAGGTAAACTTTCCCTAATCATGATTCTATTAGATAAAGTTTATATAGGGATCTTTAAAATAACTCCCCTTATAACTAAATATGATTGTCTTATAATGGTTAATTTAGAATAAAGTCGTTATGTATTGAGTACAGGAAATCTTAAATATTTTATACAATTGTTTGCATATTTACATGCAAGGTACAAAACTTGGACTTTTAACATTATTAGCGTATAGTTGTTTATCTTTTTATAACTTAAGGTATTATAGTAAATCCCGCTTCAGGTGTAGATCCTTTAACTAATTCACAGGGGGTAGGAATATATAGTCTAGGGGGGTGGTAACGATTGATTTGTATAAATAATCTATAGAACGTCTAACCATAGAACAAATAACTGATATGGTTCGGGAGTATGTTACAAATATTCGTTATACTAAGATATAAATATTACAATGTTTAGACCGATAATATGTTACCCCTCCCCCCCCCCCTCCCCCCCTTTAAAGTTTTTTCCCTCCCCCTTAATGTTTAAATATACATAGTTATATAAAACTTACAGGGGCAAGCTCACATTATAAATTACAGGGTTATAGTATAATGTCGTATTTTACTTATTTTTCTATAATATATACTTATTTTTATATATTAGTTATATAATGTATTTAAATAAGGTACCTTGTATCACTATTACCTTAATCGCGATAAAAGGAGTAAAAGTATGAAGCCTTAGTCTTAATGTGGGTTATTCATTGAAAATGCGAAAAGTAGTCGCATATCGTTTTATTATTGAGGTTATTATATCCTATTTAGAGGCTCCAAATTATTTATATATTATATCATTTTTATTAATATTGATATTGAGCAGGGTAATAAAAATTAATTTATAATTTTTATGGTAGCTTGGTGTCAACTTTTCCATGGTCCTATATTTTACAAAAAAAAAAAGGATATAAAAAAAGCCCAAGAAGCTCAATTGGTGGAGCGGAACTCTGAAGATGTTTAGGCTGTAAGTTCGAGTCTTACCTTGGGCATATAAGGTATAAGTAAATGGCGGAGGGGGGGGGGTAAATTTAAAGATTATATAGAACACTTCCTTAATGGGTATGCTGGAATATCGTAGACAGGTCCCGCTTAGGACGGGGTGATATTAAATCGTGTAAGTTCAAGTCTTACTACCCATAATTAGAGTCTTGTAGTTATCTCATAGAGACTTTCTCATACAATTGTTTAGTCGATTATTTTTCTTTTCGTTTTACTCCATTAAGCAGTAGCTATATTGAATTATATCGTGGTAAATTTAATCCTTATTATAATAGTACTAAACAAAACCAACCTTCAAGTCATACATTGAGCTTTTTAAGTTTATGATGGAAGGTTGGATTTGTTTAGTGAGATAATTTTTTCAGTTTTGTATCTTACCGGAGCGCATACACGGATTATACTAGTATAAGGATAAAGCCAGACGGCGACCCGTTATATAAATATAACCTAGCATAAGGAGCTGCACACGATCTGTGAAGGCGGGGATGTGATACTAGGTGGGAGGGTAATCAATCCACTGATCCCTACAGCGAATAAGGTTACTATTATGATGTTAATTCTTAATACCCCCCCCCCCTTTTTTTTTCTAAAAATTAAAGGGTTGGTAATAATTATACATATGTTGAAGACATTGTAGTTAAAGGGATTAATTTAGATGTATTATTTGGATTATTTTATTGTAAAGTTAAAACTAAGAAAGGGTACTATCTAATACCTTTACATATAAATGGAAATTTAATACTACCTAGCGTAGAGTTCTATGGTGTTTGGTTTAGTTAATAATTAAAATTCGCAAAAGAGGTTATGGTTACAAGATAACGGGTTTGAAAGGTTATAATTTAAATATAATAGAAAATGTTTTTAATAAATTTTTAGATTATTTATATAAGAGGTAATTCTAAAGGTATGGTTAAAACAGTTAGTAAATTGATATTAAACTCACCTTTTGCGTATTGTTCCTTTTATAAATCTAAGATTAATAAAAAAAAAGGAACTAGGAAGAATAGGGATGAGCATAATTAAACCTATAAGTGAAAGAGTTAATAAAAACTTGGTCATATATTATCTACTCTTTCCCTAGTTTGTATTTGCATTTAGTAAAAAAAACTAGGGCAATAAGTTAATACATTTAAACATTTTTATAATGATATATATAGTAAGATATAATTCTGGTATGTAAAAATCAATTAGCAAAACTTTTTATATAAAAAGGGTAGTAGGTGATATATGTTTAAATTATATAAAAAGTCTTATATCTCAGATAGAGAGCATGATTCTACTGATAATATCAGAAGTTCGCATCTTCCTGATGGCATGTTGTAACAAAATATCTTAAAAATTAGATTATAAAAAAATTTATTTTTACAAACCCTTTTCAAGGTTAGAACTTAATACTATTAATATTTAACTTGGATGTTCAAATCACCCTGATTAGCTGCAGGGTTAATGTAACAATAAAAAAAATAGAGCCTTCATAGCTTAATGGTAAAGCATAATACTGTTAATATTTAAGATGGTTGTTCGAATCAACCTGTAGGCTTAATGTAACAATAAAAATATATAGTTTTGGGCGTAGCCTGCGAAGCGAAAAATTTATTATTGTTACAATGAATAAAAATAATTAAGTACGCTACAAAATAAGGGTAAAGGTACGATAAAATAATAAGGTACGCGTTAGTTAAATGGTATAACATTGTGTTTCGGCCACGATATTACAGGTTCGAATCTTGTACGCGTAAAATCTTCTATATATAAATTTAAACAATTGTTATATATCGAATAAAAAAAAAGTAATAATGTCATATCAAGTACCCCGCTAAATTCGTGGAATAACTATACACTGTTTTATGTAAAAATTATAATCCAGTTAACGTTTAATAAATTTATTGTCTAAAATTTTTCAAGTTTAACAGCTGCTTATTTCCAGGTATTGCTAAACAGGTTACATTTTAACTTAATATAGGCAATAATAAAATTACCGAACTTAACCTGTTTTTTTTATTAAAAGATCATTATTTGAGTTTACACTAAAAAAATTCCCATTCGTAGTGTCTCAACTAAAAAAAAAATTCGGGGTAGACGAATAGGTAAAGTCATGATTCTTTGGATATCAATTTTGGGTGTTCGAGTCACCCTCCCGAAGATCTGTTTATTAAACATAAAAATTTAGGAGTTTTATAAAAATTATAAAATAAAAAAAGCCCAAGAAGCTCAATTGGTAGAGCGGAACTCTGAAGATGTTTAGGCTGTAAGTTCGAGTCTTACCTTGGGCATATAAGGTATAAGTAAATGGCGTAGGAGGGGGTTATAGTATTAAAATTGCTTTTAATATTCCTAAGTTAAATAAGGTAAATGCATACCACTAACTATATATTATATATAAATGTTAAAATCCAGGGAATAAAGCACCCGGTAAAGCTAATAGTACAGTATATTGTGAAAAAAGGGATATATGGGTAAGTCTTCAATAAATTTAATTATCTCTACAACTCTTATACTATCAATAATATAACCCTGTTATTTTATAGGCTTCGCTTAATTATGGCCCCTGTAATACAATAAGTATTATTAAACATACCGCAGTTTAGATACTAATCGAGTCGATATTGTAGTAGTGTTCATATGACTACAGTAAATAGTACAAGGAAGAGGACTCCTACTCTTTATATAAAGGAATATATTAATAATAATCAAAAAAGGGGGGGGGGATAATGTGAAATTCCTCATAATATGGTGAGCTAATGAAAGGAAAACATAAACAACTGCAATGTTATTTTAGAGGTAGTTTAGGTTAGGTAAACCCTAAGGTAAGGTTTCCCTAAGCGTTATTTTTTCTTTTTTACATTTTAATATACCAATTAGGTGAGGCTGTTTTGTAGTTATCGTAGTATTACCTACCGGCTAAATCTTTTGCGTACGCGATAAAAATTGTTATTAATATTTATGTAATAAGGAGCTGGGGAATATATCACTACGCACAAATATTCTTAACCTTAATAAATATTAAACTATCTGTTACTTCTCAATTTAATAAAATATATCATCAATATTAGTTTCATTCTTTTTTTTTTTACTTAAAATACAAAAAAAAAGGAGGGAAGGTCTTTCTAGCCGCTCATCGAAGTCTGTATATCTAGGAGGATATAGTTCAATGGAAGAACATCTGTATGTGGCACAGTAAGTTCCCTGTTCAAATCAGGGTATCCTCCCTATTAAAACAATAAGCCAGGATAGTTTAATAGGTTAGAACGTTAATTTCATGATTTAATAGTGAGAATTCAATTTTCTCTTCTGGCCAACTTAAAAAAAACTTAAATACTTAGGTCCCTTTTTATTTAAATTAAAAAAAAATATTTACTTAGGTACTATTTTAAGTTTTTCAGGTATTTATAACTTCAAAAGTTTTTAAAGTCGGTACAAAAAAAAAATTCTTGTTAAATTTTAAATTTCACAAAATGGGGTAGATAAAAGGTAATAGGTTGTTCCATAATTATCTTCCAATTTCTTCTAGAGGCTATATATTAACTATAATGTAGCAACCTATTTTTGGTTGCTATTATAGTATGAGTAATATTAAAAAAATAATTTTTTCTACCTGGTATTTTTTTTTATAATATAGTAGCTCGCTCAGTATATATAATTTTTAATCTTAAATCCATTTTTTTTGTTCATTTATCCAGGATAAAGGAACAAAAAAAGTTATAAGCCCATAATATTTGTCTTGTATAACATAATATATTAAGTTAATATTATAAGAAATAAATGTGTCTTTCCAAAAATTTTTTCATGTTAAACGCACAAAGAAGTAATTTTCAAGCTCATCCATTTCATTTAGTATCACCTTCACCATGACCGTTATTCACAAGTATTAGTTTATTAAGTCTTACTACTACAGCAGTTTTAACTTTTCATGGTTTTTCTAATTCCTACTACTTCCTTTGAATATCTTTATTCACGTTAGTTTTTACAATGTCATTATGATTCCGTGATATTATCTCAGAGGGTAGAGTGTGATTAAGACGTACTATACTGTATATTTATAATTTTAAGATTGCTAAAGCTATTTACAATTTAAATACAGCTAAAGCTATTCCTAGTAAAGATGTAGAAAAAGCTCTAAATAATTATAGAACTAATAATAATTATTATAAATTATATGCTAATAAAACTTAGGTTATTATCCTACTGGTTTAGAGGTAGGTGACGGAAATATAACTATTCCTGCTTTAGGTACTACTACATTAAACCGAGTACTTAATCCTATAATAGTTTTTACTTCACATATTAATAATTTAGGTTTATATTCATTAATTCCATGGGGGGGGTAATAGAGGACGTTTTCAAATTAGAGGAAAAAAATACTATTCGTTATATTATTGGAGAAAAAAGGGTATAATACTTTTTATTAATTTGATACACGGTAAGCTTAGAACACCCCAAAATAAAATATTTAATGGCTTAATCAATTTTATTAATGCCAAATACTCTACTAATATACAAGAGAGTTTATTAGATAATTAACATTATTAGAATAACAGTTGGTTTACAGGCTTTACAGAAGCTGTAAAAAAACTAATAATAATTATTATAAATTCTATAATAATTTGGGTTATAATCTAATGAAAAATAAATTATCTTAAGGAAAACCCCAGTATATTTTTTTTACTCCTAAAATTTGTATAGTTAAACTAGGTATTCTACTAAAAACTATAAATTATAGTAACTGCTAAAAAAAAAGGACAATTAGTACCAATATAGATATTATATTTATAGTTTGAAAAAGCATTCATACCGCTTTAAGGTTTAATCTTTATCCAAATAACTCATTACAAAATAAATCATCCAAAAAGAGTTTATCTGTAAGATCCTAAAAAATAAATAATTACCCTAATACCTGTACATATTTAGTAGTCTGAGGTACCCATTAAGGATCTACCACTAAATATGGAAGATTTACAAAGCAAGTAAGAGAAATGATAAAATTACCTCATTATCAAGAAAGCATAGTAGTAGGATCATTACTATCTGATGGATGGTTATCTCTTACCAGATCTGATACGGTAAATAATGCTAGATTAGGTTTTAAACAGTCCTTAGATAAATTTGAATATGTTTGATGAGTTTTTAATGATTTAAGTCATTATTGCGAAAAATATACAGATTTATATTTAAATCATAGAGTAGGAAAAATATATCCAGGTATAACTATAGCTACTAGAGCCTTACCCTGTTTTACTTTATAATATATTTTATATTAACAACAAAAAGGTAATACCTTATAATATTTATGATATATTAACACCTGTGGCTTTAGCTCATCTAATTATGGGTGACGGTACATACCTCCTACCCGCTATAAGACTCTGTACTGACTCTTATACAATACAGGATGTAGTAAGTTTAATGAACGTATTAATGATACGTTACAGAGTTAAAGCTACTCTACACACGGACAGAGGTAGATATAGAATATACATTTCCAAAAATTCTATCCCTATTTTTATATCAGCGGTAAAACCTTATATAGTACCTAGTATGCTATATAAGTTAGGTATTTAATCTGACTATCCTTAATCATATAAAAACTAATTTTTATTTATCTTTATACTTATTAAAAAGGGTGGGGGGGAGAATTAAATATGTTGAAAGTATAGCTAAATCAGATACTCGTAAGAGATCTGTTAGTGAAAACATAAGTCTCAAATTTAGATTGGATAAGCGTTCATACGATAAACCTACAACCTCTCCTATGAGACCTTTCAAACCAAAATTTAGTTTTTGTCTTGTAATCTAAAAGGTTACACCAATAATATAGGGTCATAAATACTATCTGTAAGTGTATGATATATAGATAGTATAAAATTTATTATAGATTATTTTAACAAATATCCTTTATTAAGGGATAAGATTAATGATTATAAGAAATGAGAGGTTGTCTATAATATGATTATACATAAAGAACATCTTACTGATCAAGGTAGGCTAAAAATTAGATCATTAATTGGAAAATATATAAAAGTCTATATTAAATTTAATTATAAATAATTTTATACAGTATTGGTACTTATATGTGCCCTCTAAAAATTTAACTAATTGCTGGGAACTCTTATTATAATAAGAATATCAGCAGGAAACCAACGGACGTATAAATATCCTAGTAGGATCTTCAGAGGCTATATGTTAAAGATTAATACGTTTATCTCAGTATATTTAACCTATTAATTAAGATATAGTCCAATAAATAAATACTTAAAAAATCTTTAAGTTTATTGACATATTTAGGTAATCACACCTCGGCCGTTCAAAGAGGTTTAAATATGGGAGTAGCACTTTTTATAGTTTCAGAAGCATTATTCTTCGTAGCTATATTTTGAACATTTTTTCATAGTGCGTTGTCTCCAACAGTAGAATTAGGAGGAATGTGACCTCCGCTTGGTATATTGCGACGTGGAAAGTTGTGTGTAGTAATGAGGTGAAATACCTCCAGGTGTGTTCCCACCTGACCCTACCTAGACATGCGCCGGGAGTAATCCCGGGGTGTGAAGCTCTGGGGACAATGGCCGCAGGAGGCAGCTTAGGGTAAGAGGTCTATGGTTAGCGAGAGCGAACGTGCGGAGTTACGGCCGGTAAAAAGTGTACCTAAATATTCCATAGGTATCCAGGATGGAGTGAGCCGTTTATACAGGCGAAGCCGGAACCAATCAATCCTGCTGGTCATAGTACGAACCTAAGGACCTTGACAAATTGTGCTACAAACGAAACACGGAAAACCCCATATCTCCCTTAAGTTAATAAGGAGGTGTACTATAAGAATGCTCCCTAATGAGGTATAAACTACCCATATTATAATTTTTTTTAACTTATAAAATTAGTGCAGATCAAAGTGTACATATCGGATAGGGGGGTATGAGAGAGACTAAAAAGCGAATGCCATTCTGTAATGGGATGGATAGGGATTCATATCCTACACTGAAAGGTGGCAGACTTAGTCATCAGTGCCCTAATCTGAAGCAGGAAACAGACGGGCAAAGCAGCTACAGTATATAGCACAAGAGTGCATATATAGCATAAATGATACCCTTATGTGTAAGTAAAATCCTGGAGTAAGAGTGATAAGCTCGTATGAAGTCTTATCCCAAATAGTGTATAAGTAATGCTGAAAAGTAGCGTTAAGCCAAGGGTATTAAAATTACAACCATATATATAATATATGGTTGCCAACCCTTTTTTTATTATGGCCCCACTTCCCTCATCTCTATCAAGACTGAAGAGATGAGGCCCTAAAAAAAAAATTAGTGGGGTAGGTTTCAGTCGTCTAGGCTTACTCTTTCTTTTTTATTAATTTATAGGCGCAGCCTATAAATTAATAAAAAAGTTATAAACTATTTGACAAGGGGGCTCGAGCCGTGTGCGCTGAAAGGTGCACGCACGGTTCCGAGGGGGGAAAGTTCCGCAAGGGACGGACCTACCCGGTGAAACGATCAATCCTTTTAATCAAAGTACAGGATCTATTTTATTATTATCTGCGGCTCTACCAGTTAGTTGTAAGGATGTTGCTAAGTTAAATCCTTATTTTATTAGTGGATTTAGTGATGCTGAATCTTCATTTAGAATACATATTCGAAGAAAATCAGACTTAAAAATAAAGTGAGCCGTAGATGTTGCTTTTTCAATCGTTGTTAATGAGAAAGATCTAGAAATCTTAAAATCAATTCAAAGTTATTTCGGCGTAGGAAGGATACATTTCGTAAAAAGAGATAATTGTTATACTTATGAAGTCTCATCAATAAAAGATTTGATTAATGTAATTATTCCCCATTTTATGCAGTATCCTTTAATAACTGAAAAGCAAATAGATTTCGTTTTATTTAAATCAATTGTTGAACTAATGAATAACAAGGAGCATCGTACTATGGAAGGACTCGCCCAAATTGTTAATATAAGGGGTAGTCTTAACAAAGGATTATCTCTAAAGTTAAAGGAAGCTTTCCCTAACTATAGTCCGGTGCCAAAACCCTCTGTACAGTCAAGAGAGATTATCGATCCTAATTGATTATCAGGGTTTTCTAATGGGGATGGTTCTTTCTTTGTAACCTTATCTCCACAAAAGAAAGAGGGTTCAAAGTTTAATGTAAGATTGTTCTATACCATTAGCCAACATTCTCGAGATTTCGAGTTAATTAGTAGTTTTACTAAATACCTAAATTGCGGAATTGCAACGATTGATTCTAAATTACCTAACTGCTCCTTCAGGGTATATAACATTGAAGAGATAATAAATATTGTTATCCCCTTTTTTGAAAGATATCCTTTGAAGGGTTCGAAACTAAAAGATTTTAAAGATTGAAGTCGAATCTCGAAATTAATAGCAGACAAGTCCCATCTTACTAGTTCAGGAATTACCCTTATAAAGAAAATTAGTGATGGGATGAATCTAAGAAGAAAAAGTTAGTAAAACTAATAGGAAATCCTTATTCGAAGGGCCACTATGCTCGATAGGCGCGCAAAGAGCTATATGCGGGGAACTTTAATGAATTCTACACTAGGGTGTAACTATTTAGGTTTACCTAATACATAATTGCCCAGTAAAAGCTAGTATTCAGATTTAAACAATCCGCAGGTAATGTTTATTTAACTAACAATTTATTAATAAAAGAATTAATTCACCTTATGGACAAGGGTGATGGTGTATTATTTATAGTATTAATATACTATTATATTAGCCGTAATCTTTACATTATTTATAGTATCAGTTGTATAAATAGAACCTCAACGATCACACGCTCTTATATAAACTATCTTGAAGTGACCTTTAGCTTAGTCTATTTTTTATTAAAGGTTGTATCTATTTTTTTTATAGATTAAGGGACCTTTCGAGATAATAATTAATGGGTCATTAACCAAATTATTTTTTATAATAGACCATGGGTCTATTATAAAAAATAACGTCCACTACCTTGAGATATGTTTATATGTGATATGATCTAGTCTATCTTTTATTATAGAAGGTTTAATAAACTAGCCTTTTTTACATGTATACGGCTTTGTCAGTAAAGCACAAGTTCAACAGGCCGGACAGTTAAACCAGGAAGATATAGCAAGAGTGGATTACCCTATATAAAAAAATAATATTCTGTACAGGAAACCCCCAGGAAATTTTATATAGGTTAATATTGGGAGATGTTTACATATCGATAAAAGATAGTAAAACCTCATTTCCACTCATCCATGCTATACAAATTAATAAACAGATAGGTCGTTCGAATTACCTTTATTAAACACAGTATACCGTGTAATTATCTTAGTAGGTAATGTTGCTGTGTTGGTGAAAACCCAACTCTACGAGCTTAATTTAACTCTTAATAATTACTTTATGGACTTTCCTTTGTTACTATCTTTACCTTTATCGGTAACTCGGTCTTCTCTAACCCCTCTACCTTACTCATGTTTTTTTCATTATTTTTATTCTAAAAATAATGAAAAAAAAATAGATACAAGAAATAGGTAGCTAAGAATTATTTAAATAGCGCTTATCTTGATAAATTTTATATATGATTCGTAGGATTCTCAGATGCTGAAGGTAATTTCGGGATATCTTCTTTACTAACCAGTAAAACAAACAAGATTGAAGGTTTTTCTTTCAAATTTACGATAGGACTACATAAAGACGATGCAGGTGCTTTAAATATAATTAAAAGTAAATTAGGTATGGGTAAGATTTATTCATACAATGATAAGCAGATTTTTGTTAATTGAGGACATTAATAAATTAATTTCTATTTTTAGCAAATATACTTTAAATACTAGTAAGTATTTGGATTTTTTAGATTTTAAATTAGCTTTTACTTTATATCATAATAGAGAAAAATTAAAAGATGCATTAATATCTAGAATATTGGAGGCCATTAAAAAATAACATGAATACTAAGCGTATTAAAATTAATATGCCAGGAAATCATGTTGTTATTGGCTACGCCCAACAAAAAGTTGATTATTAGGTTTTATAGAAGGTGATGGTTCATTTAGTTTAGAGAGAGCCTCTTTTGAACCTGTATTTTCTATTAAATTATCCGAAACACAACTTCCTTTATTATTAAAAATAAAAGAATATTTACACTCGCGCGCTAGCGCGAGCGCGCTAGCGGAAAATAATTTAGGTTTTGATACATATTCTATGCATAAGTTAAAAAGTACTTCAATTATTTCAATTAGATCTGAAAAAGCTAGAGAGATAGGTAAATCTCTTCCATTAGCATCACTTGTTATTAAAAATGTACATGTTTTAAATAACTATTTAATACCTTTTCTGTCCGAGGCGCATGAAGAGGAATTTATGACTAAAAAAGGTAAAGATTTTTTAGATTTTAAAGTTATATGTAATACTATCTACAATGGTGCCTACCGTATAAAGGAAATAGCTTCATTAGTACTTAAATTATCTTATACTATGAACAATTATCGGCTATCAACATACCAAGGTACAGTAAATTATTTAAGTAAGGATGAAATGGATAGGCTAATTAATGCAAAACCTACCATTAAACACCTAGGTCGTCAAATAGACCTTGTTACAAAAAAAGTAGTACATCGTCGTTCAAGTAGTTGTATTTATGAAATAATTAAACCTTCAGGAGAAGTACTATTAATGCCTAGCCTAATTTGGCGGAATCTGCCCAAATTATAGGTACAGGTTTTAATAAAAAGACATTTAGATGTCTTAGATAATGGCCATAAAGTAGTATTTAAGGACCTGAGAATAATCCCAGTATTTTACCCTCTTGTTTCTTAGTAAATCATCTCCTCTCTATATAGGAGGAAGGATATTATACAAAAAAAATATAGGAGTTAAAAAAGGAACTGAGGTAAGGTTACAACCGAATCAGTTCTGAGCTAGTAGAAAAATTAGGTGAAAACGGTTAAAGGTATCCTAACCCAAGACCGTCGGCAGTTGTAAATGTCGTTACAGACTGGTTCACCGGGGCTGGGCTGAAATGCCCGTTCTAATGTACAGTCGGACTCTAAAACGAGTGTGAAAATCGTTAGAAGTCAGGATTACCCATGCACACACAGCGGGTTCACCGTAGACACAATGGTCGTAGACTTCTTTCCCTGGGGGGAATATAGTAAGGTTGGCCCTTGCATATATTAATTAGAGTTGAATATTATTATCATCCGGAATAACAGTTACATATGCTCACCATGTGCGCGTACAGTGCGCATTCGTCAAATCTCTTTTAAGAGATAAATACTTCTCAATCGTATTTGCGGTCCTGGGGTTAGGCAAAGGGGAAAACCCTTAGTCGAACATAGCATCCCCAGTGAGGATTTACAAAGTAATAAATCAACTAAAATCTTGGTTAAATCAGACCGTCCTTTCTATGGTTAGAGCTATACTGCCCGAAATCTATTGTTCATCGTCCCCCTGCATAGGGAATTGCCTTGGTTGTGATGGGGCACTTGCAAAGTTCAGTTTTCTGAATGGTGGGAGACTGAAATGAGACTTCTGCACGAGTTATGTAGGATACATAATTAAGAACAAGAGTGGATGACCTAAGGAAAGTGTTTGAACGAATGACGTAACTGTCGGACTGCCTAAGGGAAGTAATTCCTATGGTGGCAGAGTGATCATAGTACCAACAACTGTAAGTAACATTACACACATGGGAAGGGTCACAGTGAACAACGTCTCCTTTGCTCGAGGTTATAGTACAGGACGTACTACGGATTCCGAATCCAATATAACTAAGAAATTGGAGAACTTATTTGAAAGATCAACAAAATTTCCTCAAGAACCAATTGACAGACCTCTACACAAATTAGTTAGCGATATAGACATTCTTAGCTTGGCTTACAACAAATTAAAAAGTAACCCTGGACAGATGACTCCTGGAGTTAAACCTGAAACTCTGGATGGCGTTTCTCTTGAATCCCTTCAAGATATTTCCAACAAACTGAATAACGAATCTTTCCAATTCAGTCCCGGGTACAGATTCCTAAAGCATCTGGTGGTACCAGACCTCTTACTATTGCTCGGGATAAAATAGTCCAATAAGCAATGAGATTAATCATTTAAGCTATATTTGAACCTACTTTTTTTGACTCAAGTCACGGTTTCAGACCAACAAGAAGTTGCCATACTGCCCTTAAAGCAGTGAGGGAACAATTTCAGCAGCCTGCAACATGAGTTATAGAAGGAGATATTTCACAAAGTTTCCCTTCTATTGATCACCATAAATTGATGGCAATCATAGAAAAGAAGATATTAGATAGAAAATTCACTAATTTAATATGAAAATCTTTTATTAATTTTCAGAGCTGGTTACTTCGAATTCAGGGAATATCATAGCAATATTGTTGGTACACCTCAGGGTTCTATTATCAGTCCTATACTAGCAAATATATTCATGACTAAATTGGATGTATTTGTTAACCAACTAAAAATTTAATTTGATATAGGCGTTAAATCTAAAGCTTCTACTGAAGCTAATCTTTATCATAGTAGAATATATAGAGCCAAGAAGAAGGGTGACCTAGATCTAGTGTTAAAGCTAGCTAAGGAAGCTAGACAGCCGACAAATCTTAGTGATCCCTGCTTCAATAAATTGTCCTATATAAGATACGCGTATGATTGAATTATCGGAATTAAAGGTACGCTAGAGGAAACGAAATCCATTTTGAACAGGATCAAAATTTTCTTAGATTCTAACAATCTAAACTTAAGCGAAACCAAGACTAAGATTACCGATCTGAGCACTTCAGAAGCTTTGTTCTTAGGAACAAATATCAAGAGAGCTAGAGAATTTAGTTACTCTAGCCCCAGTCACAATAGATATCTTAGAAGAAATTCTAAAAAGTTGAGATTGGAGGCTCCTATGCCCAGAATTATGAAGAAACTGTCAAACGCCTCGCTTACAATCAGAAGGGAAACCAACTGCAAAGTTCGTTTGAATGACTTTAGAACATCGGCAAATCCTACATTTATATAATTCAGTTTTGAGAGGATATCTTAACTATTATAATTTTGCTCATAACTATCCTAGAGTCGCCAGTTCCGTGACGTATGTGCTGAAACAATCATGTGCTAAACTTCTAGCTGCTAAATACTCTATGGGTACTATGTCCAAAGTGCATCAAAGATTTGGTCCTCTCTACAATCCACAAAGACGCTAAAGGAAAAGAAAAAGTATACAGCTTCTTAACTCCTAGTTATAAGTTATCCTTAAAATTTCTTATAAACAGCAGTCCAGTAATTAAGGGGTTATACGGATCTATCTCATTAGCTTCTTTAGATAATTTGAGGTGTGCCCTGTGCGATTCAGAATATCGAATTGAGATGCATCACATTAAACATATGAAAGATTTAAATCAAAAATTGAATTATATTGACAAGCTTATGGCTAGACGGCAAAGAAAACAAATCCCATTGTGTAGACAATGTCATATGGCTTATCATAAAGGAGAAATTAAGATCCCAAAAATACAGTAATGCTGTTCATGGAGAGCCTAGTGATGCGAAAGTATCCCGCTGGGTTCGGGAAAGAGACGGTGTTGGCCTAGCAATAGGTGGTACTGATCTTAGTTCATTCTTTAATACAAGGAAACAGAAGTGGAGCCTTATATGGACTGCTATACACTATTCTTTTAGCATTAATATTCACAGGCTTAACGTATATTTATATGCTTTTTTTCTTTGTTGGTTTTATTAAGTGATCCTTAGATAATTATTATAATTCGCCCACGATAGCTAAACGAACCTACCCTGGAGTCTGTTCTACTTTAAGAGCTTTTCCTGCTTCGCAACCCCTAGTATTGTTTACAAAGCAGGGGACCGAAATAAAGCGGGAGCTTACGCTTCGTAACAAAAGACTTTACACAACCGCAGTAGTTGAACCAAAGCTTTCTCCATACTGAGTTACAGGGTTTTGTGATGCTTCAACCCATAACTTAAGTTTAGTGGTTTTTGGAACTAATTTACAATCTACAGTAGGAAAAAAATACACTAATAAACAACTAGCTATGGTAAGACTTACTCCTTTCACTAGAAGTGTGATAATTGGATTAATACTTTCTGACGGATGACTTATTCGAGCGAACCGACCTAATGCTAGGTTAGGTTTTAAACAGTCTTTATCTCATGCAAGTTACGTGTGGTTTGTCTTTAATTTATTATCTCATTATTGTTTTAGTTATCCTAGTTTAGTTCTTGGGACAAGAGCAGGTAATCGCAATTATGCTTTACAGTTATTTACTAGATCAATGCCATGTTTAACTGAATTACACTCTTTATTTTATCCAGCAGGTAAAAAAGTAATTCCGTCTAATATCTATGATCTTTTAACTCCAGTAGCTTTAGCGTATTTAATCCAGGGAGATGGTCAAACGTCACGCCATGGTCTTGTTTTATGTACGAATTCTTTTTTAATAAAAGATGTAGTCAGATTGATGAATGTTTTAATTATCAGATATAGATTAGAATGCAATATTAGAGAATACCGCCGATCCAATGGAAAACTTGAATTCATGATTTATATAAGACAAGGTTCTATGCCTTTATTACGAACTATAGTAAAACCATATATGCATCCTTCAATGCTATATAAAATAGATAATTTGAAGGGTTACTGTCAAACGAAGCGGTTCGCAACTAAAGAATTAAGTTTACCTGATCTCCATAAAAGATTATACTCTACTATCAATCTACAACGTAGGGAGGTTGATCCTTATTGAGTTACAGGATTTTCAGATGCGGAGTCAACTTTTAGTCTTAAAGTATCTAAAAGTAGTACCACTCTGGGCGTAGCAAAAGGTTTACGCTTAATCTCCGAACTCCCCCAGAAAAGATTATACTCTACTGATAATCTACAATCGAATATTGATCCTTATTGAATAACAGGGTTTTGTGATGGAGAAGCTTGTTTTAGTCTAAGTATCAATAAAAAAAGTGCATCTAAAGCAGGATGAGGAGTTACACCTGATTTTCGAATTCATTTGCATATAAAAGATGTACTGTTATTAAGAAAAATTCGTCTATTTTTTGGCGTAGGTATTATATACGAGAGTGAAAATACGGCAGCGTATGTGGTTCGATCTTTACGGGATATAACTAATATAATTCTTCCTCACTTTGACAAATACCCTTTAATAACTCAAAAGAGAGCAGACTACCTTCTATTTAAACAAGGTGTTAATTTATTAAGTTTAAGGGCTCACTTTGAAGTAGAAGGTATAAGGAAAATTTTAAGTCTTAAAGCGTCAATGAATAAGGGGTTGTCCGATGTGTTAGATATTAACTTTCCTGGAATCCTACCTGTTATACGTCCATTAGTTAGTTTTGAAGGTATTCCAAACCCTAATTGGTTTACAGGTTTTGTAGATGGAGAAGGTAGTTTTTCTGTCGAGACAAACAGAGCTAAAACTGATGGGAGTTTTTATACCACGATAAGTTTCTCTGTATCTCAACATGTAAGAGATGAGCTTTTATTAACTCAATTTAAAAACTATCTAGGCTGTGGTCGTATAGTTAAAAAATCTAAAAGACCGGATGGAGTTATATTTGTTGTAAATAAATTTAGTGATATTAAAGAAAAGATAATTCCTTTTTTTAATAAATATTGTTTAGTTGGAGTAAAGTCTATGGATTATAGAGATTTCTGTGAAGTAGCTAATATTATAGAAAACAAATCTCATCTAACTCCTGAAGGCTTTAAGAAAATAAAATCTCTCAAGTCTGGGATGAATAGCTGTAGAATATATAATTAATTATTAGGTGTTTTGATAAGCCAGCCAGCCAGCCTCCGAAAAAAAGTATACAACATAGGCCTTTGCTTAAAGTTCTGCATTAATATATTAATAAGCTATTAATTTAATGCACGAAGTTAAGCAAATAAACAAAGTTAATTGCATGAAAATCTTTAATCTTTTTCATTAAGCGCTGAACTAATACACTTTTAGTGTAAGTGTTAATTAATATAGTAACAAGACAATATGCAGCCAATCCTTTTTAAATATTACAAATAATATTTAATAGGCCGGTTCAACGACTCGTATATGTGATAAGATAATACAATTTAGCATTCGGTACAACTGTTTTATCCGTTGCAGTTTTTTTACTCAGATGACTGACCCTGGGTGCTTTTTCTTATCATATTATTTAAAAACTTTGGTGTACACATAGCAATATTATTGTATACAAGATATAGTCTGAACAATAATGAGAATTATTGAAATAAGGTTAGAAAATGCCTTATGATAACATAATTGTTCAAGGTGTTGAGTATTCAGTTTCTTCTTTCACAATCTCAGATGGTGTTTTCGGGTCTTGTTTCTATTTCGGTACCGGTTTCCACGGGTTAATCATTGTAGCCCCGTATGTAATTATATATATTTTACTTAAAAGAAATTCATAGCATTGAAAATAATAATGCTGAAATAAACAACAAATTATTAATTTCTATTCCTTCTTATAGGGATAAACAAGCTAATTCTTATTATTTACACATAAATTTCTTAGAATGATTTGCCGGATTTACAGATGCAGAAGGTAATTTTAATATAAAGATTACTGGATTAACTTAAAATACTTTTAAGAATGCTCAGTTTACATTTCAAATAGGTCTACATAAAGATGATGAACCAGTATTAAATTATATTATGAATACTTTAAGATGTGGACATATTTCTAAATCAAAAGATAGAATAAATTATTTTGTAAATGATAGAAATTCTTTATTACATGTAATATTACCTATATTTGACTCTGTTAATCTTAATAGTTCAAAATATCATCATTTTGTTATATTTAAAAAAGCAGTTACCTTAGTAAAAGATAAAAGTCATTTATCTGATAAAGGTAAATTGGAAATAATTAAATGTAAAAAAAAAATGAATAATATGTCTGGTAAATGAATACCAAGTTCTATTAATAGTAAGATTAAAATTACTAAATTCTGATTAGCAGGGTTTATTGACGGGGATGGGTCATTTTCAACCAATAAGTTTGTACCTAGGTTTAAATTAGAAAATCATATTAAGGAGTTAGAATTATTTAATAAAATTAAGGAATTCCTTAATGTAGGTAATTTAATATCAAGTTGTCAAATAATAGATATAATTAATAGTAGCCCCACTATAGTATTAGAAGTTAATAGAATAAAAGAACTTCTAGAAGTATTAATTCCATTAATGTATGATAAGGATACTATTATTTTAAAATCTTTAAAGTCTAAAGATTTCTCTTTATGATTAAATTTAATTAATATCTATTATAAAGGTTATCACACTATACCTGAAGGTAATTATGTATTCGGTGCAATTAAATTACATATTAATAGGTATAGAATGACAACTAATACTACTTTACTTGATAATATGCAACGTATTTCCATTTATGATATAGAAAATCTATTATCTAGACTTTATTTAATACAGAGTCCCTCTGAAATTAAACAGGGAGCAAGATATTATAGAAATACTGATAAATTAGTAAGTGAAGCTACAAATCTTATTCTTATAGATAGTAGTGGTAAGAAAACTATTTATCCAAGTATGACCGATTGTGCTAAAAACCTTAACATAGGAAGGAATAAAATTAAACAATGTTTAATTTCAGGTGAACCCTATAAAGGTTTTAAGTTTGTTTTAAGCTAATATATATATATTTATTATTGAAAATAGAGACAATAGCAAGAAAGTCTTATAAAATATTAAGATAATTTGCTGCCAAGTATATATTGTTAGGCAATATATAAAGGTTCAACGACTAGCCAATAAATATTATGTTATTTTAATTTTTAGTTAAAGTAAAATAATGGCATCAAACTCTACATATAAAAAATTAAACTTCGACGATTTAGAAGTTTAATTAGACTTATATGAATACATAGTCTTAACAATAATGTGAGTTATTGAAACATTGTACACGTTATAATAGGAACAGCCTTCTTAGCAGTAGGTTTATGACGTCTGTTAGCTTACCATCTAACAGATAACCATCACCTGGGACTTGAATCGGGTATTTTATACTGACACTTTGTGGATGTAGTGTGGTTATTTTTATTCATATCTATATACTACTGAGGATCATAGAAATTATAAAGTCTCAAGTATAAAGTATATATAAAAAAGTATATATACATACAAAAAATATACATATAAAAAAAAAGTATAAAGTTAATTGTTCTCTTGTTATTTAAGTATCTATAATCCAGTACTACGGGGAGCCCCCCGGGGACGGAAGGGAAGTATTGTTTAGATCTTTTACTCCTTTAAAAGGAGTTAACAGGTATGACCCCTATCCCTATAATAATAAATATAGGAAAGGTACGGATAACCCTATACAATATTATGGTTAAAGCCGACCAAAAAGGGTCAAGTGTGCAGAAGGTTCTGTAATCTGATTGCAGATCAGACATATGAGGTTCAATTCCTCCTTGTCCCTTAAATAAGTTTTTTCAAATTGCAATTAAAAATTTATTAAAGATATTTAATAAAATTTTTCTATTAATATTTAAATGTAGAATAATAAAAAATATATTTTTACTTTATACTACATATAAAAATGAGAGCAATTTTAAAAATATCTAAAAAACATCTTTATTCTTAAAGGTAAATCATGATACTTCTAATATCTAGATCCGAGTTCGAGTCTTGGGTAAGAAAGGTGCTATTATTTTCTATAGTCTCATTATTAGTATCAAATTTCTTTAAATTTATGAGTATATTCACCCTTATAGTTCTATAATAACTACTATTATAAAGGAAGTGTTAAAAATATTCTTCTCATAGTAGTGTTTAATTTACCTTAACAATAATAACAATATGTTAACTCAAGTAAGATTAATAACCGCTCTTCTAATTATGGTATAAACACAATCGTTTGCGAATAGTTTTAGTTACATATATTTAATAGGTTATCTTATAAAAATAGTAAAATCTTATTAATGTGGTAACTCTCTGTAAAAAAAAGAAATATGGAATATGATACAAGCATCAAAGATAATAGGAACAGGTTTAGCTACTACAGGATTAATAGGAGCAGGTGTAGGAATAGGTATAGTTTTTGGAGGGTTAATATTAGGAGTATCTAGAAACCCAAGTCTACGAGGCCAACTGTTTTCTTATGCAATCTTAGGGTTCGCGTTCGCAGAGGCGACAGGTTTATTCGCATTGATGATGGCATTTTTACTATTATATGTTGCTTAATATTATTAGACATTAATGATGTATATTTTTTAGTAATATCATGTTATAAAATTTGAGATTCTTTTTTTAATTGCTTTTATGCTTTTAAAAATTTACTATGTAATTTTGATATTACTTTAAGTGAATATTCATTATCTGATAATGTTATCTTTTTATCTTCTTTAATAAATATAAAAAAATAAGATAAAGATAAAAAAACCATAAGTATAAAAATTTTAGATGTTAATACTAAAACAACAGCTAATTATCCGTCTATTCGTAAAGCTGCATCTGATCTTAATGTAGATGTAAAATCTATTAATAATCATATTTTATCTAAAAGTAAATTAGGGTTAAATACATTATATAAAGATCGGTATTTAATAACTGTTGAAATATATGAAACAAAAGCATTATCTAATTCTACAGGGTCTAACATCAGTATAAATAAGCATACTTTACCTTTAAACAAATTGTTTTTCATGCGGACAAACAAACAATAGCTTACGTTTTTGATGATATTGTAAAGGCTTGCCGTACATTAACACCGTGTATAAATCTTTCTGATTCTGACTTAAAAAAGAATAAGAATATACAACACATACTTTGTATTGTAAATAAAGGAATACTATCTAAAACAGAATTAGGACAGTTTTATATATTAAAAAACCCAGGGTATTCGACTTGTTTAGCCTTAGTTATTTGAGGTTATAATCTATATAGCACAGTAGGCAGTGTGTTTACAAAAGAGGAGAGAAATATGATAAAATTGTCCAATTTAACTCTAAGTGTTTTAATAGGTCTTCTTTTATCCGACGGTAGCTTTGCAACTACAAATCGTAGTATTAATAAAAGTTTACGGTTTAAACAGTCTTTAGGTAAGTCTGAATATGTATGATTTGTATTTTCTATATTAGCTCATTATTGTTCTCGTTTACCTTATTTAGTTAAAGGGGAAAGAGCTGGAGTTAAAACTCTAGGGTTAGAGTTTTATACGAGAGCCTTGCCTTGTATTAGTGAACTTTATTATATATTCCATGTTAATGGGGCCACTTTAAAAACTGTTCCAGCTAATATTTACGAACTTTTAACTCCGATAGCTTTAGCGCATCTTATCATGGGGGGACGGTTCTGCTAGGGACTTCGGTTTAACTATTTGTACTGATTGTTTTGTTATATCTGATGTAGTTAGGTTAATGAATGTTTTAATTATTCGTTATGGTTTAAATTGTACTTTACAAAAAAAGATAATCAGTTTCGTATATATATTACATCTAGTTCTATGCCTTTACTTAGATCAATTGTTACTCCTTATATGCATTATTCTATGATGTATAAACTAGGTTTATCTAGAAAACAACTAGCCAATCTCTAAAAAGCTCGTTTATTCTTACTGAGTTTTGCAAAATTTAATTTTTATATCTACGGTTTTCTTATTTTATAAAAATATGTCTTTTTCTTATTCTTATTGTGATTAGGTATCATAACAGGGTTAATGTGTATAAACCTGAGGATCAGCCACTGGATTATTTGCACTAATGATGGCATTCCTTTTATTATATGTTGCATAGGAAGAAAAAATCTAATAATATAAATTAACTCTACCTATATGCAAAAGGTTTTTTTTAACGGGCTCCCGGAGCCGGAGCGCTTTTAGTTAAAAAAAAATTGTCAAGCAAATATTATATCTTTTTCTCTATAGCCGAAGCCAGTACAAAAGATGAATATGAAAAGCATCTTTTAAGGTCAGATCTAATAGAAAAATCTGAAGGCTGTGAGAAACCCTTAAAGATATTACAAAGTTCAATTTCACTTTGAACAGAAAGGTGATTTTTATCAAGTAATGCAAAGGATATAGGAATCCTGTATTTAATGTTTGCATTATTCTCAGGACTAATAGGAACTGCATTTTCAGTCTTAATAAGATTAGAACTATCAGGACCAGGTGTTCAATATATTGCAGATAATCAATTATACAATGCCATCATAACAGCCCACGCTATTATGATGAGTGCGCCGATGAGCTCTGTCAATGGGTTGGTTTGGTTAGACAAACCCCTGGACAGATACAAACAGGTAAAGGTCATTCAGGTCGATAGGGTCAAACCCTATGTGGAAACACAAACGACTAAGCTGAATGAAATGGATATAAATGGAGATAATATAGGCTCTTCAGATCTTATATCTTACCTAATTCACACAACGACTAGGTTAACTAACTTGATACGTACCGACCGTTATAATAGGACCTTCTGCCATACTATATCAAGGACAGATGTTCAGTGATCGGAAATTTTATCATCAGTTTTTCCGTTGTATCTAAATCACTGTTGGTCAACTCACAGAGAGAATAAAAACATGCGCAAGGGTCCAAGTGTGAAACTCCCAGACAGGGAACTTCGGGATCACCTAAGGGCTTCAAAAATAAGGGAGCCTAATAACCGCTACTCAGTAACGGGACCCCTTTGGGGTGGTGACGGAGCTGCCGTATTACTCACAAGAGGAAGGGCAGCAGCCTATAATTTCGGGTCAATAACGTTTACGTCAAAAGCCGGCTTGTGCGAACAAGTGAAACGAGGCAGCGACGTAAATAAATTACCCGACACTAACTTCAATGAAATCAATATAAAAGCCATATCCAACTTTAAAAATCTTGTTACTGCATATGAAATTATCAAAAGTAACCCCGGGAATATGACTCCCGGTGTTGACCCAAATACTCTAGCAATGGGTAAGGAAAATCTCGATGGGATTGATGCAGCGTATTTGAAGAGAATTCAGGATCAGCTGAGAAAAGGGACATATCAGTTCCCTCCAGCTAGAAGAACCCAAATTCCTAAACCAGGAAGTAAAGAAACTAGACCACTTACTATAGCATCTCCCCGAGACAAGATAGTACAAAAGGCTATGCAACTGGTTATGGAACAAGTGTATGAGAAATCGTTTCTTGAATGCTCACATGGTTTTAGACCGAAAAAAGGTACTAGAACAGTGCTGCAATACATCGAAGCTAGATTCCAAAGTGCCCATTACATAATAGAAGCCGACTTCGCCAAAGCCTTCGATTCTATATCACACCAAAAATTAATAAGTATACTAAAAGAAGTAATAAAATGTGAAAAAACTCTCGCATTGATCCAATCCAGTATCAAGGCGGGTTATGTAGAATTTGGTACACTTCACGACAATTTATACGAAGGGACACCTCAAGGTTCAATTTTGAGTCCGCTTCTATGTAATATATTCTTACATAAGTTAGATACCTATATTGAAGACACTCTAAAAAAGGGGACTGAACGTGGAACTAAAAGAAAAAGTAGTGTTGAGTACATGAGGTTACAGAATAAGGTCAAATATTGAAAAAAAATGGGGTACGACAAAACTCGTGGCCGCGAATTTCGTAAAACCATTAAAGAGCTTCTCTTAACGCCTAGTGTCAGACAAGACGATACATACATAAGAATTCATTATGTTCGATACGCGGATGACTTTATTATAGGTGTAGAGGGGAGCTACCTTACAGCTAAAACAGTACTGGAACAAGTAAGGAGGTTTATAAGTGAAGAGCTGGACTTGTCACTTAACCCTGGCAAAACAGGTATAACTAAATACTCAGTCAAACCTGTTAAATTTTTGGGTTTCACCATAGTGGCACCTCATCTAATCGGTATGGAAAAACCACTAGAGACTATTAACTGAAAGGGAAGAATCATCACCAGAAGAAAGAAGATTCGTATTAGAATAAATATGGATCATGAAAAGGTACTTCAAAGATTGGTCAAAAATGGATTTATAGTTAAAAGAGTAGACCACTCGGAACACTCCAAACTTAAATTCAGGGGTACCTTTAGAGGAAATCTGATCAATAAGGATCACCCCGACATTTTGAAATATTACAATTCAGTGATGAGAGGACTCTACCACTATTATGAATTCACAAGGAATATTATAGCATTGAGTCATATTCTATGGTTACTTACAGAGTCATGTGGTTTAACGCTGGGTCGTAAATATAAAATCAAAACTCTGAGACAGGTGTTCAGAAAATTTGGAAAAGACCTTGGATACACAGTCATGAAAGGTAAAGAGGAGAAGAGGTACTCCCTATTTAAACCAATCGACCTTAAGAGACGAAGTATAATGAGTGCAGCCACATCCAAAAATGACCCCCTTAAATCTCTTGATAAGGTCTGAAACTCAAAGTTCACCAAATCAAACTTGTTCCAAGCTTGCGCCCTATGTGGAAGCGAAGAGAAGGTTGAAATGCACCATGTGAGAAAGATCTGAGATTTGAGGAAAGACAGAGAACTTGACTTTATGGAGCGACAACATCGAGCCATCAATAGGAAACAGATTCCTCTCTGTAACGATCACCACATACGATATCATAACAAGAGCTGAACCGAAGATGAAAAACGAAAGTTCGCACAGCTAGCCAAAAAGAACCAGAAGTAAAAAAAAAGGTTCCTTTTTTAGCTGAAAGAAGGATGCGTAAAATATATTGATAACAGATAGAGTTAGTGTTAATGGAACGTTAAGTTATAGGTGGAAAGCCGTATGACGGGAGACTGTCACGTACGGTTTGGAGGGCAGCGGTAGATCGTGAGATGTACCAGGCTGACCCTACTATTCTTTATGGTTATGCCTGCATTAATAGGAGGATTTGGAAATTTTTTACTTCCTCTTTTAGTTGGAGGTCCAGATATGGCATTCCCTAGACTAAATAATATAAGTTTCTGATTATTACCACCTAGTCTAATATTATTCCTATTTGCGAGTGTTATAGAAAATGGAGCGGGTACAGGATGAACTCTCAACGTGGATAGGGAGTTGCTCTGAGGTGACTCAGAGGCAATAAAACTCTTTTCGATGCGTAAAAGCCCCCAAGTGATAAACTATTTTAGTGAAACACAGGTAATAGGCTACTCATGTTTGTCAATTTTTTTAATAACATATGTAAAAATGCCTATTGCAAGAGGGCAATACGCCTGAGTAGATAAAAAATTTTTTTCTGCTCATCAGAGACTAAACAAAGAGTATCTTAATAAGAATGATAGAACTTGATTTGAGCAATCCTCTCTCCAAAATGATTTAATATTTGGAGATAAAAAAGGAGAAGCAATATTGCATCCGCAATATGTAACAGGTTTATCTGATGGTGAATCTACTTTTTCTTTAAAAATTGTTCAAAGAAGTTCTAATAGAACTGGTTGACATCTTAAACCTATTTTTAGAATAGAATTGCATTGTAAGGATGCTTTAATATTAGATAAAGTACATTCCTTCTTTGGTGTAGGTAATTTTAGATTACAAAAAAACAAAGGTAGAAATTCTGTTGCTATTTATTGTGTTGAATCTATAAAAGATTTAATTAATGTTATTATTCCTCATTTTGATAAATATCCACTTTTGACTCAAAAACGAGCAGATTTTGAATTATTAAAAAAAATTGTAATTATGATGAATAATAAAGAACATCTTACTATGGAAGGATTAAAACAAATTGTATCTATTAGAGCCTCACTAAATAAAGGATTGACTCCCTTATTAATCAAACATTTCCCTGAAACAGTTTCATGTGAAAGACCAAAAGTGGATATTACAAAAACTTTTGATCCTTTTTGATTCCTAGGTTTCGTTGAAGGGGAAGGTTGTTTTTATGTAAAGATAGCTAATCTTGCAACAAATAAATGTATTATTTCATTAAGATTTGTATTATCTCAACATTCTAGAGATCGTCTATTATTCCAGAGGTTGATCCAATATTTAGGTTGTGGTAGATTGGAGGAAACTACTATAATAGCGAGATTAGTTATCAATAAGTTTGATGATATTCATCAAAAAGTATTACCATTTTTTGCTAAATATCCGTTAATGGGTATAAAAAAACAAGATTTTTATGACTGATGTAAAGTAGCAGAATTAATGAAAAATAAAGTTCATTTAACTAAAGAGGGAATTGATGAAATTAACTCTATTAAAGTAAGAATGAATTCAGGTAGAGATGATTATGGTGTTTCCAATACAGATATTTTATCTCCTCTCTCTGATGATACGTCTTTTAATATATCTGATAAACTGACCAGTTCTAAGGAGATTGTAGAGACAAAGTCAGAAATTAGCACTAATTCTGTTTCTCCCCCCCCGGGAGGTAAAAAACCTACTTTACAATTTCAACAGCAAAGTATAGACCCTAAATGAGAGCTAAGGTTAGTAGGACTTACGGATAGTGATGTCTTCGATTGTTTTAGTATTTATAAAATAAAGGGGAGATTCATACTTAAATATAGTTTGTCCCAATCTTTTTATAACCTTAGGTTACTTTATTATATAAAAAATATATTAGGTTATGGTAAAGTTATAAAATCTGAAGTTCGTCAAGTAGCTCGTTTTACTATTAGTGACAGAAAGGTTTTAAAAGAAATAATATTCCCTATCTTTGATAAATATCCTTTGTTAACTAGTAAGTATTTTTCTTATCTAAGATTAAAGGAAGCTTTATGTATTTTAGATAATGAAGGTCTTACTATAGAACAAAAAAACGAAGCTATAGAAAAATTACTAAATACATCTTTACCTGATGATTATGTTTCTCCAGCTATATCCCATTTAAGTGATAAAAGTACTTCTGAAAGAATAAAATCTGTTGTTTCAATATACTGATTAGCGGGTTTCATTGAAGGTAAGGGACATTTAGATGTTTTATATGAGCAGGGAGTATTTAATGTAGAATTTTCGATTCGTATTAAAAGAGATAAAGTTTTATTATATTTAATAAAACGTTTATTACATATACCTAATAAAGTAATTATAGAACAAAATGAGTGATTATTGAAAACAAAACAATCAAGAGCCATTTCAAACATAATTAATGTTTTTTCAACTAAAGATTGTAAATTTAAAGGTATTAAATCTCTTTATTTTAAATTATGAATAAAAGCCTTTTATTATAAAAACATAAATATTAATAAAGTTGCAAAAATATATAGGATAGTACTAAAATTACATAAAAAACATGCCATATATTAGTTATAATAAGGGTTAATACTTTATCTATTAATATATATGCTATTAATTTACAATAAAATCATTATATGAAAACTGTATAAAGGCACATCACTTAGTTTATTTTCGTATATAACAGATGGTGAAGGTACTTTTGGTTTTTACTATCAAAATGATAAATGAATTTTAGTTTATAAAATAGGTTTATCTAGATATAACTTAAGAGCACTATATTATATTAAAAAACAATTAGGTGTAGGTTCTATTACTAAAGACAATGATAAAGCACAAATACTAATTAGAGATAGACAAAAGCTTGAAAAAGTTATATTCCCTATCTTTGATAAATATCCTCTTTTAACAAGTAAACATTTTAATTATTTAAGATTAAAAAAAGCATTTTTTATTTTAAATAATTCTAATCTTACTAAAGATGAAAAGGATAAAAAACTATTTGCTTTAAAAAACGAATCAATACCTACAAATTATATTTCTTCTGGTTGAAACAAAGTAAATTTACCTTTAAATTCCTTTGTTGATACTGTTTCTGTAATATCTAAGCCTTGATTGGTAGGGTTTGCGGAAGGTGAAGGTAGTTTTTATTTAGTTTCAAAAGACCCTTCTAGAATAGTTCACGGGTTTGGTATAACTCAAAAATTAGATAGGGTAGTTTTAGATGGAATTAGACATATACTACATATTCCGACTGAGGTTAAATATAAATCTAATCATAATTATTATATGTTAGATACAACTAATTCTAGAGCTGTTGAAAATATTATAAATTATTTTTACAATACCATGAAAGGTATGAAAGCTCTCTCTTTTAAGCTATGGTCGAGAGCTTTAACAAAGCAGTATAATGAAAAAAAACTCCTTAAAATTCAAAGAATTTTACATAAAATCGAAAATAAAATAAGTTAAAGCTGTTGAGTACCTTAGTTAATTATATAAGTTATATAGCAAGTAATAGATATTATAATTTAAAACAAAGGAATTTTTTTTAAGAGTTAAAATAATAGTTATTTATAATCTTTGTTAAAACAAATCTTGTTAAAGCTTTGCGGAACAAGAGTTTTTTCTATGTCTTTCTTTTCAAATTCATATTCAACTTCGATTATGTTTTATTAAGATAAAGGTATAGTCCGAACTAGTCGCGTAAGCTCTAGAGTGTAATGATAGTTTATATATATATAAATGAGATTACCAACAACAAATTGTTATCCATACCATTTAGGTGATTTAATAGATATTCTGTTTGGATTTGATGGCATTAGTATTACTTTATTGGAGCTCTTTAACTATTTTTATGCAGGTATTCCAAATATTGAAGCAGTAAGAGAAAATAGGAGGAAATCCGGTATCTACCTACCTGTGCCTTACCATTCCTCGCTAAGGCAAGGTAGAGTAAATCTTATTATCGGAAGAAGATATATAAGTATAAGTAACAATGTTGTCCCCACACGTGAATATTTAAATGCGGAAACTCAAAAAAAAGAAATTTTAAAAGAAAATAAAGGTAAAGCAGGTGTCTATTGCTTTACTGATTTAACAAATGGTAAAAAATATATTGGTTCCGCGATTAATTTACGTAAAAGACTTATGGAATATTTTAATCCCAAATATTTAGAAAGAAAAAATAATTTGTATATTTGTCGTAACCTCTTAAAATATGGTATGTCTAATTTTTCTTTGGCAATAGTTGAATACTGTGACCCTGAAAAATGTCTGGAGAGAGAAGATTTTTATATAAGTTCTTTTAATCCTGAATATAACATATTAAAAAAAGCCGGCTCTTCTACAGGTTATATACATAGATTAGAAACACGTAAAAAAATGTCGGTTTCTCATAAAGCGTTGGATTGAACAGGGGAAAGTAATCCGAACTATGGTAAAACTGTAAGTGAAGAAACACGAGCTATATTGTTTGCTCAAAAAAAGAATAAATGTCAAATTATAGAAGTTATGGATTTAGAGACAAATAAAACGACTATATATGATTCTATTCGAGCTGCAGGTAGAGCTTTAAATATTAATCAAAGTAGAATTACCACATATTTTAGTAAAAATCAAAAAGGTCCCTTTTTAAAAAGATATATTTTTAAGAAGATCTAATGTGCTATATCTTATGTTAAAAATAAAGGTAATTTAACTGAATTATCTAAAATAAGAAAAATACTTAGAAATATGAAGAAGAAATTATATGACATTTCAGATTTTGAAAGTTTTTCTTCTGCGGTACTAGATAAGTTAAAAAAAAATTCCTAATTTTATTTCCTCTAATATCTGGCAAAATCATTCTTATTAATGATAATGGTATAGTCCGAACAATAAAGAAATTTATTGAGTGTAATGATAGTTTTATATAAAATGAGATTACCAACATAATTGTTATCCTCCACTTTCAGGAATACAAAGTCATAGTGGGCCAAGTGTTGATTTAGCAATATTTGGTTTACACTTATCTGGTATTTCATCACTTTTAGGTGCTATGAACTTCGGATTATCTGTGTTTGTTTTTAGATATTTAAGAAATTCAACAAGCTTTCAATTAATTGTTAACAAATGTTATTTTAGTACTAATAAATCTGAGTTTCAAAACAATTCTGGGAATTCTCTGGGGTTTGAAGGAAATAATAATAACCCTCAAAAAAAGGGTTCTCATTGCCCCTTTGCTTGCGTTAGCAGGGCTAGGGAAAGGAATAACAAACCTAAATTGGATAACCGTTGAAAAGAGATATTGGGTAGAACAGGTCCTAATAAATATAGCCATGTTTTAGCCATTGAACAAATCAATAGCGGTAATACTGTGACTGCTAAAAAAATTAATGAAATTTTAGCTTACTGTAATATAAAAATTACAGAACAAGAGTTAAAATATTTATTTGATACTCCTAGTTTTACTTTAACTAATTTAGATAAAAAAAGTATAACTAAGGAAATTCTCAAAGATAAACTTGGTTTACCTAATAGTAAACTAAGAATACCTGGTATATATATCTTTACACATCTAAGTACTGGAAGAAAATACGTAGGTTCATCCTCACAGTTAGCTTTTAGATTAAATGGTTATATTAATCTTTCTCATAGAGAAAGTGGTCTATTAATCCCTCTTTTAAAAAAAGAAGGGTTAAAAAATTTTTCTTTACAAGTATTTCCTTTTTATGATAATTACATAAAAGGTTCAGAAATTGTATTAGAACAATATTATTTATTAGATCCTAGTTTTACATTAAATACTATAAGAGTGGCAAATAACCCTAGCGGGTCAAACTCAAAAAGTTTATATATGTATAATAGAGATATGGCTATACTATATTTCTTTTCAACACAACAAATAGATTTTATTAGAAAACTAAATATTCATCATACCACGTTTACTAAACATTTAGAAAACGGTACTTATTATTTAGGTAAATATCTATTTTCAAGAGAAGCGGTGCTAACTGCTAAAGTTAAAGATATGTCTGATTTAGATTTAGCTTTAATGTTAGAAAAAGACAGAGCTAAATATAATATAAATAAACCTCTAACTAGCTTATCTAAACCTGTAATATTAACAGATGTAAATAATTTAGAAAACACTGTAGTGTTACCTAGTTTAGGAAAATGTGTGGAATATTTACAAAGCAAAGGTTTATCCGCTTCTCAAGTAACATTGGTTAAACATATTAATTTAGGTAAAGCTTATAAAGGATACTTATGTAAATTCCAGTAAAAAACAAATAATTTGTAGATGAGGTTCATATAAAATTTCTAACTATATGCTGGAATAGCTCAGTGTTTATAGGTACTTAATAGTAAAAATCTTATAAGCTATGCTTAACCAGCAGGAAACTAAGACTAATAGTCTTAATATAATCCTCAGAGACTAAACGTTAGACACCGTATCTAAAATATAGATGCGCTGATTATACAGTCCACTAATTGTTAATATATTATTATTTTAACAATATTTAAGTGTCATCACGACAATATTGAATATGAGAAGTCCAGGAATAAGGCTGCACAAGTTAGCTTTATTTGGATGAGCAGTTGTTATTACAGCTGTTTTACTATTGTTATCTCTACCCGTTTTAGCCGGTAAACTAATTGTGCCGGCGTTAAATTTGGCTGTATTCTGGGAACCGTTATATGAAAATATAGCGCAATCAGCAGGTAATTTATTAAGTTTGAACTTTTTAGATAACCTAAGAGGCTATACGCCAAAATATTTTGGTTGTAGTTTAGAAATTTTAACCTTTCCTTGTTCTTTTTGTGTGATATTTATAAATATCACACAAAAAGAACAATGCAAAACTCTTAGATATATTCATACGTATAACAAGAGTAATAATTTAAACAAATCTCTATTTAGTTATTATTTAACCGGGGTTATTGAGGGTGATGGTACAATAATTACACCAAAATTTTTAAGATCCCCTAAGGGTAAGTTAAATTATCCTTGTATACAAATAGTCTTTCATTTAAAAGATTTACCTTTAGCTTTACTTATTCAAAAAGAATTAGGTGTAGGTTCATTATCCAGAAAAAGAGGGGTTAATGCTTATATATTAACTATAAATAGCTATGAAGGTATATTATACGTTATTTCATTAATAAATGGAAAGATGAGAACACCTAAAATATATAGTCTTAATGGTTTAATAGATTTTTTTAATGAAACTAAAGGAACCGTTATTGAAAAATATTCTGTATCTATAGAGCCTTTAGATTCCAATCCGTGGTTGTCTGGGTTTATAGAAGCAGACGCTTCTTTCCAAGTAAGAACTACTATTTCTAACCCCGGAGGGGTAAGTAAATACCCTAAACTTGAATGTAAATTAGAAATATCTCAAAGACGACTAGATCACAAAGGATATGATAATATATATTTTTTAACTTATATTTCTGAATTTTTAGAAACGGAAGTTAAAAAAATAAGATCGGATATACCAAAACCTGAGTATAGAGTTAGAACTACTAACCTTAAAGGTAATATTAAAGCTAAAAATTATCTTTTAAATTTTCCTTTATTTGGAACTAAACATTTAGATTCCTTAGACTGAATGGAAATAGTAGACATGTTTGATAGAAAGGAGCATAAGACAAAGGAAGGAAAGGAAAAAATAGTAAAGATCAAATCAGGTATGAACAATTACAGAACAACTTTTACTTGAGATCATTTACAAAAATTCTACAACGTAAAAATATAAGATATGGTCCGATCAAGCATGAAAATGTTTGCGTACCTACACTAAGTTTTAATAACTTTTTAAGCTAAAGAGTGACACTTTAAGCTATGGGATTTTATCCAGTAGGTCAACAATAAAAAGGGCAATTCTAATGGTTCTTATTAATTTTTTGTTAATCTACTCGGTTGAAAGAAATATATCTAATTCAGTAGGGTTATCTATACTATCTTCTAATTCTATTCTGGTAAGACGATATTCTAACCAGGGTGGTAAATTTGAATCGGATTTTATATCATACTATTTAGCGGGATTAATTGAGGGTGATGGTTATTTTAATACTCCTAAGAAACTTACAACACCTTCTGGTACAGCTAGAGTAGCAGGGATAGAAGTAGTTTTTGCATTGAAGGATAGACCTTCCGCAAAATTATTACAATCTCTATTTGGTGGAAAATTATATGACCATCCTAATAAAAACCTAAATAGATGAATAATTCAAGATAAAAATTCTGTAACTAAAATAATAAATTCAATAAATGGAAAACTTAGAACACCCAAAATTAATTCTTTATATGAAATGATTGATTTTCTTAATGCTAAAGGAGATAATATTCTAAAACTTCCTTTAGATACTAGTGGTTTAAGTAGTAATGGTTGATTGGCAGGTTTTATCGACGCGGATGGTCATTTTGCTATTAAGGGATTTACTGCAAACCCTAAGTCACACTTAGCTATTCAATTTTACTTAAGTCAACGTAAAACAGATAAAAGTGGAGAGAGTTTAGAGAAATTAATGTTAGAAATATCAGAATTTTTACAAGTAAAGTTAAATAAAAGAGTATTTTCTGAAAAATATCATCAGTTTGTTATTTGTACATCTAACCGTGTTAGTAATAAGATTATAACTGACTATTTAAAGACTTATCCTTTATTAAGTTCAAAATATTTAGACTTTAAAGATTGGGAAACTGCTAATAATATATATATAGCTAAATTACATAAAGACCCTAAGCAATACGAAAAAATACGTAATCTTAAAGCAAATATGAATAATAGCAGAACTTATTTCTCTTGATCTCACCATGAACTATTTTTATCTCGCTAAATATAAGTATGACTAATACTAAGTATGAATATATAATTTATTATCTGATAATCCTACTCTATTAGTTTTTCAACCTGTATAATATAATTAATAAGTGTCGCCAGCTTGTCTATTATAAAAATGGCAATTACTATGGTCAACATATAGGACTGAGAACCCTATTTAAGGCCAAATTGTGGGAGTGAACCTTCTGCACTAAACCTTCAAAATGTCAGGGACGCCCTAAAGCAATTTCAACCAAACAAGAGTGGTAACACATCTTGTGGCACAGGCAATGACTCGTGGATTTTTTTTTGTTATTTATTTAATAAATAACAAAAATAGGTAAAATCGAAATTGATGTACGAAAGGAAATGGGCTATCTGCAGCCAAGCGTCCCTTGTTTTTATAAAAAGAGTAAAAACTAGGGCGTGCAGTTCATCGACTATATGTAGGTTGGCGCAAGCTTAAGATATAGTCAAGCCCCATCCGAAAGGATGCAGGATAACTACGCATTAGCGGATGATGTTATCTGTTAAATGGATAATTTTTATTATTTAGGGAGGAGTACCCTAACTCAGCCTTTTAACTGGCTAAAGGGGGTAAAGCTGCTTAACAGACCGTAATTTCAACACTTCATTCTTTGAAGTCGCGGGTGGAGGTGACCCTATTTTATACCAACATCTTTTCTATAAAGAAAAAGATTATATATGCTTGTCGTTAACATTAACTGGCAAAACTTTAGATTTTACACCCTTTTTACCCTATACCCTTATATGAAACAACCTACAAATATATTTTTTGAGTTATTTATAGGATTTTCAAAGCCAGGAGAAGGTTATTTCATTTTAGGGTGATTTATCGTTTGTTATTACTCAATCTACTACTGATGTAAAAACTCTTAATTATATTAAGGATAACTTGGGGTTCGGTAAAGTAATTTTACAATCTAAAAAAAAACAAAATACACATAGATTTGTAGTTCAAGACATTAAAAACCTATTTTTACCCTGTTTATTATTTAATGGGTATATGGTATTTCCTACTAGAAAAGCTAGATTCCTCACTTTTTTAATGAAAAACTATTAAAAATCTTTATAACTCCTTTAGATATTTGTGTTACTCCTTGTTTAAAAGATGGTTGAATCTCAGGAATAACGGACGGTGAAGGTTGCTTTAGTTGTTATTTACTATCTAATAGTTATGCATTTAGATTTATATTGACCCAAGAATGAGAGGGTAACAAATTTGTTTTATTACATATTATGAATGTTTTTAACGAATGCTAAAGGTTGTGTTTGCCCTCACTCTGTCTGAGGGTAAATGGTGTAAAAAATTGTAAAGGTCTATTTACTTATTTTGACTAATATACCCTTATATCTAAAAAAAAATATATAGCTATAAAAAGTGAAAAATCATTCATTCTAGATTAGTTAAAGGGGGATCATCTAAATGATACTACTAGACTACAATTAGTAAATATGGCCCAACAAATTAACAAAGCTATATAATCTATAGGAAAACAGGGGGTAGGTTTAGCGGTAAGCTATGAAACTTCTTAGGGAAGATGTAAAAAAATAATAATACCTTTAGAAGTTAATACCCTATAGGTATACCACAACCCTAGTTCTTGTTGTAATTTATTGTGCAATTCTTAGGAGAAAACAATAAAAATAATAATAAGAGCAACACCGGCAGGATAATAAAAATATTTATTATAATATCCAAACGGTCAAATTCCCCTAGGATAAGACCGTCGGTTTCCTAATAGACCGCTACAGACTGGTTTACCGGTGGGTGGCTGAAATGCCGCTTAATGTACAGTCGGATTCCTCTTTTATAAAAGGCTGATAAGAGTTATCAGGTTGTATAATTATAAGGTTAAAAAATTATACAATAGGGAATTGGATTCTTTGGTCATCCAGAGGTCGTAATATATATATATATTACTTTTTTACTATATGTAGTTAATTTATTTGATTTTATTAATTCTTTTTACATTTACATAAATATGGATATTAATAAAAGATTTATAGATAAAGGTGGCAAAGGTGATACTAGTTTATATGATAGTTATAATATTGATACTAGTAGTATAAATATTGATGGTTGTTTTGATAATGGTAATATAACAACAAATATAAGTACTAGTTATATAACTGATGCATTTAGTTTAGGTATTAAGGATTGTCCTCTCTCTTTAAATAATGCTCATTTTTTGTATTGAGAAGAAGATAGTAGTGAATCACAGGATGTGTGTATTGGAAAGCAAAAAATACAAGAAATATCCGTTCATGTACCTAGACATCGTAAACCGGAATCAGATAATGAATTTGGACATTATTTAGCCGGTTTAATAGACGGAAAGGGTTTCTTCTCCAAAAATAAAGCACATATCAAGTTTAATAGTTTGGATGCTTCACTTGCTTATTATATTAAAAAGCGTATTGGTTATGGTTCTGTTACTAAAGTAAAATCTAAAGATACCTATCTTTTTACTATAACTAAACGTGAAGGATTACAAATTTTTCTAAACTTTATTAACGGTAAGCTTAGAACACAATCTAAATGTGATGATGTTTTTAATTATATATTAAATATCTCCAGAGGACCCTTGTCTTTACAAGAAAAATTCCATATTAATAATTCAAAATATCTAGATAATTATTGAATAGCTGGCTTTATAGATGCAGAGGGCAGTTTTCAAGTAAAATTATTGGAAAGTAATGAAAGATCAGGTGGTAACTGTTTGGAAATAAAATTAAATATGCAAATTGACCAAAAAACACTTTTAATGCTTTCTCTCATTAAAGACAAATTTGGGGGAGAGATAGAGTATAGAAAAGATACTTATTCTTACTCTTCAACTAGTTTTGATTCCGCTAGAAAAGTGATAGATTACTTAGATAAATATCATCTGTTATCTAGTAAACATGTTGATTATTTAAGATGGAGAAAAACTTATATTTTAGTGCAATCTGAAAACTATTTAACTCCGAGAGGAAGGGGGAAAATTAAAAAATTGGCCCAACATTTATCAACCCCCCCCCCGCTAAGCTAAGCTTAGCGAGGGGTTTATTCTCTTTCCCCTAGTTTTTTTATTAATTTATCTATAAGATAAATAAAAAATAATGTAGCAACAAGAGAAGTAAGAGGATCAAAACGATATTAAACTAAGGGTATTAAAAGTAAACACTAGACTTTAAAATATAAGGCTACTCTTTATAGACCATCCCTTCACAGGGAACCCTACCTTTCATTACCTAACCTGGGAGCCCGCCGGCTTGCTTAAAAAAAAATTTTTTAGGACTAGGTGTCCTAACTTCCTTAATAATCTCTCTTAGAGGTGGGATAAGGAACCCCTGGGGGTTCCCTGAGCAACAGGTCCTATCCCTTAGGTACGGAAGGATTTTAGGGGAAGTCTTAAAAAGTTATATAGGCCATTGTCATCTACTGCATTTAGTAAAAAAAAATTAAAAAAAAATATATATAGGCTTCTTAACGTTGCTGTATGCTGGTACTATTTATATATTTAGTTTTAAATACTGTCCTATACTGTACAGTTAAAAAGTTAAAACCAGGAAGTATATCAGCAGGTTACATTTATAAATGTAACCTAAGAGACTTTATGCAACGAAACTAGTAGATACTTATAGATTAAGTTATACTACTGTTTAAGAAAAAGTCCTAACAAGGATGTTAAATCCTTGAGTATTAATTAGTTTCCCCCCCCCCTTTTTTATTTTTTTTTTCGTGATTTACATAAAAATAAGCGGAGGGCACTACGATGCTTTACTTCGTGAGGGAAACCTGCGGTACCCGTAATAGGAGGGTCCCTGTTATGCAAGGTGTACTTTAACCGCAGTAATAGATTATAATTTATTATAACTATTTTATTAATCAAATTTATTGTTATATATTAATTATACCAGGTTTTGGTATAATAAGTACTACAATATCAGCTAGCTCTAATAAATCCGTTTTCGGTCAATGTGGCTCTTTAAGAGGCATATGCCTCTTAACGCAACAATCTATATGCGGGAAATTCAAGAATTGTTATAACAATTCGCTATTACTAAATACTAATAGTACAAGGTATATTATATATGCCTTTTTAGTAAAAATTTTAGTGGTATTGAATAATCTGCAGATAACCAAAGCACGAAGTGAAAACTTCAAACCTGGAATGATATACTTTTCTGGGTTAAGCATAATTTCACCTCGTATTAATAATAATTTTCTTAATTCATTTGTCGATATTAGACCTAAAATGAACTTTTTTAAACAATTAAGATATACTCATACCCTGTCTAATGTAGCAATAGGTCAAAATAATTCTGATTTACACAGTAACACGAATAAATTAAATCCTTGATTCGTCACTGGATTTACTGATGGTGAAGGTTGTTTTCTGATTAATGTTCGACCTAATTCTAAATTGAAAACAGGTTATTCTGTAGAATTAGTTTTTAAGATAGCTTTACACTCAAAGGATAAAGCATTAGTAGAAAACCTTAAAAATTATTTTGGTGTTGGAACAGTTACAGCTAGAGGATATGATTGTATTCAATATTGAGTTGGTTCTTTGAAAGATCTACAAGTTATTGTTCATCATTTTGATAATTATCCTTTGATTTCGCAGAAATGATCAGACTATCAGTTATTTAAACAAGTGGTAGATTTAATGAAGGGACGAGAGCATTTAACTATGGAAGGTTTACAAAAAATAGTATCAATTAAAGCTGTATTAAATAAAGGTTTACCTGATAATTTAAAAGCAGCTTTTTCTGATATTGTTCCGGCTATAAGACCTCAAGTTATGAATAAAATAATTCTTAACCCTTATTGAATATCTGGTTTCGTAAGCAGTGAAGGTTGTTTTTTCTTGGTACTTAAGAAGTCGTCAAAAGTAGGTTCTGTCGGTTTCATATTTTTAGTTACTCAGCATATACGAGACGCAGAATTATTAAAAAGTCTGGTAAATTATTTGGGATGTGGTAAATATTCTATTCGACCTCTTAGACCTATGTATGGGGATTACCTTGTTAAAAAATTGAATGATATTAAAGATAAAATTATACCCTTTTTTTATAAGTACCCTATTCAAGGTGTAAAATTTTCCGATTTTTCCGATCTTAAAAAAGTTATGTTACTAAGGGAAAATAATAACTCTTTAACTAAAGAAGGGTTGGAAAAAATTAAACAAATTCAATTGGGAATGAATAAGGGTAGAATAGGGGTATCTTACGAAGATTCGCTTGCGCACCCCTTGGTCTTTACCGGATCAAATAGTAAAGACAAAAAAACATTAGTAAGTTCAACCTCCCGTCCTTCAAGCAAGGTCACCCTCGCTTCGCAGGAAAATAAAAGACATTATTCTACCACTCCAGTTCTTAACAAAGAGGATCTTAAACCCGATCAAATTAAATTTAATCAATGATTGGCGGGATTGATAGATGGAGACGGTCAATTTCATGCAACTAAAAAAGGTAATTCTAGTTTAAAAATTGTAAAGCGTATAAACGATAAATCCTTATTATATTTACTAAAACATAGATACGGAGGATTTGTTAAAGAGATAGCAGGATCTAATGCATTAAAATATAAATTGATTAATCCTAAAGGATTAATCAATTTAATTAATGATGTAAATGGTTTATTAAGGAACCCTATTAGAATGCTTCAACTAAACCGGGTATGTGTAAAATATAATATAAACCTTATAGAACCTATACCTTTAACATATAATAATGGTTGATTTAGTGGATTTATTGATAGCGACGGTTCAATTTATATAGATGAAAAGTCTGGACAATTAATTATAAGTGTCACTCAAAATAATAGATATTTACTAGAACCTTTACAAAATTTATATGGTGGAAAAATTTATATAGATAATACTAAAGGGGAAGCATTTAAATATACTATCTTTAGAAAGATAGAAGTACTAAAATTAGTAGATGTTTATTTTAATAATTTTCCTTTAAAATCTAGTAAAGCTTTAAAGATTGATTTAATAAAAGATTTTTATATATTGCAGCAATATAGAAAATTAAATGTTAAAAATATTTCTGAATTTAACCAATGAATACAATTTAAAAATAAATGAGACAAAATTTAATAATTGTTTAGAAGCTCATTATAAAAAATGAAAAATTATTATTATAAGTGAGTAGGAATTTCAGAGGCCATACGTTTGTTGTCAACATCTTCATCTTTAATGATGAAATATTTAATATTTAAATTTTTTAAATACTTTATAACACTAATTGAAACTCTTTATTTATCTCTGTCATAACCCCATATTTAAAACAAGATACTAGTCACCAAGGGGAAATAACTTATAAGGATATAACCCTTATAGATAACGATGTTAGTGCAAATAAACCAGTTAGGGCTCATAAAAAGAGTCCAAATAACTCCGGAAAAGGAAAGTACGATAGATTTAACGAGTGATTAGCTGGAATTATTGATGGGGATGGCTGTTTTCTATTATCTAAAAAAGGCTATGCAAGTCTAGAAATAGTTACACAACTTAGGGATAAACGTTGTTTATATCTTATTAAACAAAAATATGGTGGAGCAGTAAAGCTCCACGCAGGTGATAATTACTTAAGATATAGATTACATCACAAAGTAGGTTTATTAAGTCTAATTAAAGGTGTTAATGGTTTAATACGTAATCCCATAAGAATACTTCAGGAAGAATTTGTGATAAGTATGGTATAGAGTTAAAAGATTCTCAACCATTAACATATTATAACGGGTGATTGGCAGGATTTTTTGACACTGATGGTAGTATATATTTGAATGATAAGTCGGGTCAAGTATTTATAACGGGAAGTCAGAAAAACAGGTTTCTATTAGATGCTTTAGTCGAACTATACGGAGGTCAAATCTATCCTATGGTAAAAAAAGAGGCATTTAAATTGTTTTAGAAAACAAGAAATCTTATCCCTAGCTAATGACTATTTTAAAGTTAATCCTTGCAGATCTGAAAAGTTAACAAGATTAACTATGGTAAACAGATTTTATGAGCTTAGACAACTACATGCTCACACAGCTTCACCTAACTCGGATTTAGGTAAAGCTTGAAAACATTTTCTGGTTAAATGAGATAGTTTAATGAGTAAACAAGAAGGGTTATAAAGTATTTTACTATTTTTTGTTGACAAAGATATGGTCCATTTTCATTAAATTGAAAAGTACATCGGTATTAATTTTAAACATTGTTATTATAATTATTTTAATAAATCAAAATTTAGTACAAAATCATCATTTGATTTTCAAGATTTCTATTCTGTACATAAATACATAGATCCTAATTGATTAACTTGATTTATAGGGTTTACTGAAGGTGATGGAGGATTACATACCTTTAATAAAAGCTGTCTTTTTGGTCTAACTCAAAAGGAAGAATCTATTTTACAGGAAGTTAAATCGGTATTAGGATTCGGTAAGGTGTATTTCGATCCTGCTGTTAATGCTTATAGGTATCGTGTTAGTACAAAAAGTGATATCTTAAAGTTAGCTATTTTATTTAACGGTAAATTTGCAACTAAAAATAAAATAGATCAGCTAAATTCCTGTATAAATGTTTTAAATGCAGATTCTGTAAAGCTTACTCTTAACCCTAATCCTTTTATACCTACTTTAAATGATAGCTGACTATCTGGATTTACTACAGCGGAAGGTTCTTTTATTGTAGGTGTTGTTAACCAGAAATCTAAGAAAGAAGTCATCGACAGTGAAGGAAATATAGGGGTAAAAGAGGTTATATCTCAGCTAGTTCGTGTCCGTTTTGTTTTAGAACAAAAGGAGGAATCTATATTATTACATATTAAAAATCTTTTTGGGGTAGGTAATGTACAAAAAACCTCGGATCTTGGGGTATTTAGATATAATATTGGATCATTTAAGTCTAATTCCGTAACTGTTGACTACTTATTAGCTTACCCTCTTAAAGGTAAAAAACAATCTGCTTTCCTTAAGTGAAAATCTATTCGTGAAATGTTGTTAGAAAAAAAACACTTAAAAGCAGGAGGTATCGAGCTAATAAGAGAGATGGCTCAATCTATAAACAATTAATAGGATTATATGATTTATGAATAGTTGAATAAATATAATATATTTATTATAATTTTTTCGTTATTATATCCAAGACCCTGTTGTGATCACCTAGTATGAGTATAGGAACTTTTCTAAAGGGGAGATATAAAAGTACAGAATAGTTAAGTACTAAGATATATATATAGGCAAGTTACTGATTAGTATAGCATATTAATATAATATGTGAAGGGAGAGGCGGCGGGCCCTATATATATAAAGAATAATTATATATAACAATTATCTGTGTAGGTACCGTAGGTGAGAATCCTACCTAGTTGTTATTACATTATCTTAACGATTTAGCGGAATTTAAAATGTACGCGCAACCTTAGTAACCTTCAATCAATTATAAGCCCTAGAAGGGGGCATTAATATTATTAGTTCGTTGTAAAACATAACAACCGGACATGGTGAAAACGGTTAACGACTTCCGGTTGAAGACCGTCGGTGGCTAAATACATCGCTACAGACTGGTTCACCTACGTAGAGCTGAAATGCTCGCGAATGTACAGTCGGAACTTAGAATAACTTTAACAAGTTATTAGTGTGAGGGTCCTTTTAGGTAAGTATGCAGAGTACGAATTAAAGCACTTGTAGGGCAAGCCTACTTTAGATAACTAAGTTTGGGTCAAAAATAGGCCCACGTTAACTAATAATTACGTGAATTCCCTTTATATGCTGGGAAGCTCTAATACCTCAAATACTAGTAATTTTTATAGTAAAAATTTTGAGGATATTACAATGAGCAATCAGCAGGTAGTCAAACTTAATAGACTCATATTAAAGAATATTTGAAAATGTGTTTCTTTGATAACCTTAGAGACTATACAAGGGAAGTCATCTTTAAAAGGTGATTAAGATATAGTCCGGTATTTTGCAAGAAATATAATATGAATTTCATAAATAAAGTCTTAAAATTTCTCTATAAACCACCATGTAGACAAACTGGATCCTAATTGGGTAACAGGGTTTGTAGATGCTGAAGGTTGTTTTTCAATCATAATAGAAATACCAAATTATTTAAAATGAAAAGTAAGAACTTACAGGTTCCCCTCTATTCTTTTTACTTCTGGTATTAAAAATCATAATTTATTCGTGTCTTCTTCTCCATTCCCTAAACAAGTTATTAGGAATTTTTCTACTAATAATGTAAATTATTCTAATTATATTAAACCTGAAATAATTTATAAGAATGCTGATACTCAAAAGAGTTTAATCTTTAAAGATAATAAAGGAAAATCAGGTATTTATCGTTGAATAAATAACTTAAATGGAGATTCATATGTTGGAAGTGGAGCAGATTTAAATAAAAGACTGTATCAATATTATTAAAATTGATGCAACTTTTCTTAGGAAAGGGAAAGAGTTATATTTATAGTGCTTTAATTAAACATGGTTATTCAAATTTTACTTTAGAAATTCTTGAATATTGTGATAAAGATAAAGTAATTGAAAGAGAACAATATTATCTTGATTTATTAAAACCAAAATACAACCTTTTAAGTACAGCAGGCTCACTAAATGGTTTTAACCATTCAGATTCTACTAGAGAAAAAATGTCTGTATCTCAAAAAGGTCATAAGGGATCTTTTAATCAACCTAACGCTAAAAAATTAATGGTAACTGATTTAGAGACAAATTCTTCTACTTGTTATGATTCAATTAATTTAGCGGCTAAAGCTTTAGATTGTGGAGATAGTTCTATTTTAAAAAACTTAAAGTCTAAAACAGGAAAAGCTTATAAAGGTAGATATGTTTTCAAATTACTATAACTTTCTTTTTAATTATAAGATTTATATATATAACTTTTTGTGCTTTACAGGTCTTACTCTACCTACATTTTATAAAATATAAATTTTATTTCTGTTTCTTTAATAATTTACTCCTCTCCTACATTTTTGTTATTCGGAGGTAGTGTGGACAATGCCTTCTTGAATATACTACCAAATATTGATTTATTGATATTTGATCCCTGTGAACAAAGGAGAAGCCCTAATATTATCAGAGGGTTAAAGCCTAAGTTATTAAAGTTTTCATCACCCCCTATTTATGGCTAGAGGGGAGTGTTTTCATATCCGACTTGTAGGAGAGGAAGGATTTAATTACGCTAAGATTAGTCGTTCTAAAGACTAAAAGATGAAGAGGATAAATTTACTTACCCCTCCGGGGTTAGAAAAAGATAAAGATATTTTATATAAAATCAAGTCTTTTTTCGGTGTAGGTGCTGTATATCATAGACCAGATAGAAAAAAATCTGTATATAGAGTAACTAATGTTAACTATATAAAAGATGTAATAATACCACATTTTACAAATTATCCTCTTATTAGTAAAAAAAGAGTAGATTTCTTATTATGGTCAGAGGTCATAAAACTTATTTTAAATAAAGATCATTTAACAAGGATTTTTAAAGATTCTTTCTTATTATGCTTCCATGGGGTATCACAAAAAGTTTTATAATATTATCCTAACATAATACCTATAGATAAACCAGTTATAAATTTACCTGACAATTTAAATCCACAATGGGTATCAGGGTTTGTAGCTGGAGACGGAGGTTTTTCTATTTATGTTAGACCTGCAAAGGATTATGCATTGTTAGAAAAAGTGTATTGTAGATTTCATATAGATCAGCATATTAAAGATCAAGAACTTCTTAAATTATTTATTAAATTTTTTGATTGTGGAGTAGTAGCGGTAAGATCTAACTTATCTACACCTAGATGCGATTTTATAGTACAAGATACTCTTTCTATATTGGATAAAGTATTACCTCATTTTGATATATACCCGCTAGCTTTAAACCTAAAACAAGAAGATTATATTTGTTTTAAAGAATGTATGACTCTTCTTAAATTAAAAAAACATTTAAGAAGGTTTAAAAAGAATCAAGGAATTAAATTTAGAAATGAATTCTAATAGATTGAAATAAAAAGATTATTTACTTGCAAAATATAGCTATGCCATGATGTCTATTGGAGTATTAGGATTTGTAGTTTGAAGTTGAGTTTTGGCTTCACCTCATAGTGATATGAGTGCTTATATTATTTATTTCGCTGTATGCTGGAACGGTTTAGTGCTAATTGGTACCTTGAACGGTAAAAATTCGATTAGCTATACCAAATCAGCAGGCAATCTGTCCCTGTACTCATTAGATAGTAAGACACAGAGTGCTTCAGAGGCTATACGCGAAACATCTTTTAATTTTTCAGCATTCCGTATGTATTATAATACATTATTCGGAAATGATGCGCAACACCTATCCAATAACTTATCGCGGAAAAACTTTTCTACTTCAAGGCCGGTCAACCGCCCAGGCCGGGGCTCCCAGGGAACCCCGAGAGGGACAGGGAGTGAAAATACTATAAAATCTGTAAGGGTCTATGACAATGCAGATACTCAAAAACTGGATATATTACAAGAGAATAAAAATAAAAGCGGAATTTATCTCTGAGTTAACCAAGAGACTAGGGAATCTTATGTAGGATCTGCCGCGGATTTATATAAAAGATTACGTATATATTATTCTCTTATTACTCTTGAAAAAAACTTAAAGAGATCAAAAAGCCGTATCCATAGGGCTTTACTTAAATATGGTTATTCCAAGTTTACTCTTGAAATCCTAGAATATTGTGATTCAAAGGATTTAATAAACCGTGAACAATATTTCCTAGATTTGCTAAAGCCAGAGTATAATATCCTAAAAATAGCCGGTTCACGATTAGGAAGTGTACATAATGAAGAAAGTAGAGCCAAGATGTCTAGCTTAAAAACAGGGAGAAAACTCTCGGAGGAAACTCGAGCGAAGATGTCTATGGCAAAAATAGGGCTTCAAGTAGGTGAAAAAAATCCTAATTTTGGTAGTATGAGCCAAGATGCTAAAGATAAAATTAGTAAATCTAAAGGAAGCGCTGTAAGCGTTTTGGATTTACAAACTAATGAAGCAACAGTATATCATTCAGGAAATAAAGCTGCTAAAGCTATTTCTTGTCCTTCAGCTACATTTAAAGTTTATTTAAGATCAGGAAAGGTATTAAAAAATAGATACATATTATCTAAAGTAATATCTAAACAATAACTTTCTTAAGGAGGTATGCTCTTGAGGCTTTAAATACTTTAGAGCCCTAAGGTTTAGTACATTATCCTAATCCGCCTAATCTGCCATATAAGGAATAAATCCGCAGGTAATAAGGAAAGTTAATTAAAAGGATTTGATTTATTGGTTTTGTTACGGAATGCTGAATTACATTAATTATTTCGCTATAGGCGACTGAAACAGTTTAGTGCCAATTGGTACCTTGAATGGTAAAAATTCAATTGGCTATACTCTATCAGCCGGTACTCTGCCTCTTCACTTTCTGGAGGGTAATCAGCAGAGCGCCTCAGAGACTACACGCGAAACATCTTTTTTTAATTTTTCTAAGGGTAGGCAGATACCCTAACATAATTGTTTTATTAATCCTTTTTTATTGTGCACCGCAAGGAGTGTCCCTTCACAGAGAGATAAATCAGTGGTGGTGGTAGTTAATATGATATGTAGAAGGAGATGGTGCCCGTATGGGAATGGTACAAGAGTACGTTTTGTTCTTACTCAAAAGGAAAGTGCTATCCTTTTCTATATACAGAAAATTTTAGGAATAGGTACTGTTAAGCATTTTCCACAAGGGACAAGTGGAAACAAAAATGATTTCTACAGACTAATTGTAGATAATCCTTCTCATATTCTTCTACTAGCCTTTTTATTTAATGGTAATTTGGCTATTACTCGCAGAATACAACAATTATCTTTGTGAGTTCAAGCTTTAAACAATCGTTTTGGAGCAAATACTATTCTGTTTAATAATACTGCTGTTTCAGTTACATTACAAGATGCTTGATTGTCTGGGTTTACCGATGCTGAAGGGTGTTTTAATGTATCTATTACGTCCAATGCTAGATATGCATTAGGTCATGTTATAAAAATGCGTTATTTACTTGATCAAAAGGATAGTTCTATCCTTCTGGTAATACAAAATCTTTTTGGATTTGGTAAAGTGACTCTTAGATCCAAAACTGATGATGTATATCGTTACACTGCTACAGGGTTTAAATCAATGAATGATGTAATATCTTACTTTAAAGTATTTCCGTTACTTACTAAAAAGGCTCAATCTTTCGAGAAGTGGTTATCGATCCATAATATTGTTTCTAATAAATTACATCTCAGTGAAGAAGGATTAGCCCAAGTAAGAGTACTGCAAAAACAGATTAATATTAATAATAGTATGGCAAATAAAACAGGGTCTGCGCATCCTTAGAATTTATTAAAAGATGAAGATATGGTCCGATTCTCCTTGTGAAAGGAGCGCATAGTTATATAGCTATGCGGGTAGATATGAGGAATATCTGCTAACATTTTGTTGGGTTTTTGTAGGAAAACCCTATTTCCTATCAATGCAAACAATGAAGGGTATCGCCGCTAAAAACGCATTTGATGGAAATAATATCTCTGATTTATCTTTCGTTAAATTTAATAAACTTTATTCAAAAAAATATAATACTACACTTGATCCTAATTGATTAGGATGATTTGTAGGTTTCGCCGAAGGAGATGGGTATTTAGGTATTAATGATAATATACCTGTGTTTGTATTAACGCAAAAAGAATCTAAAATATTATATGAAATAAAAGATATATTAAAATTTGGCTATGTAAAAGAATTTGATGATTTCTCTAGATTTATTGTAAGAGATCAATCATCTATTCTTTTATTATTCCATATATTCAATGGGAATCTTCATCTTAAAAATAAAGTCGACCAATTAGTAGAATGATCTGTGTTATGAAATAGTAAAAATAACAATAAAGATAATTTACTACTAGTAGATACTGAACTTGTTAAATTATCGTTTAATAATAGTTGATTTTCAGGTTTTACAGATGCTGAGGGTTGTTTTAATGTTTATATATCTAAAAGTAATAAAGGTATTAGTTTAAGATTTATTGTAGATCAAAAAGATGGATTACCTTTATTTAATCAATTAAAAGATATCTTAGGTTCAGGTTCAATTTATACACGTAAAAACAATAATTATAGATTTGCTATTACGAATATTAATAAATTAGCTTTAATTATGGAATATTTCAACGTTTATGGCTTAAGATCAAAAAAACAATTTGCATTTGCAAAATGAAAAGTAATCTATAATTGTGTTTTAAATAAAGAACACCTAACTCCTAAAGGTATGGAAAATTTAAAAGAATTAAGTAAATTAATTAATAAAGATAATGATTAGATATACCAAAAATTTGCATTAATATTCTGATTTGGTGCAGTGGGTCTAAGATCCCACTTAGTTATTATTTTTCATGGCAACTTCCCAGAGAAACATGATACATTGCATATTAATAAGTATGTTTTAAATAATAACTGGACATGGTGAAAACGGTTAACAATACCCTTAGTTGAAGACCGTCGGTGACTTGGAGCACCGCTACAGACTGGTTCACCTACGTAGAGCTGAAACGCTAACGAATGTACAGTCGGAACTTAGTAATCTTCTAATTATAAAGGATTGATGTAAAGGGATTGATAGAATTAAAGAAATTAATCTAAAATTATATCTAAATGATCAGGACATTCAAAAAACATCTAGATGTAATAAACTAAAAATTATATCTATCTAAGTTTGCACATGTATACAGTAGGTTTAGACGTTGATACACGTGCTTATTTCACTGCTGCAACATTGATAATAGCAGTGCCTACAGGTATTAAAATATTCAGTTGATTAGCCACTTGTTACGGTGGTTCTTTACATTTAACACCTTCAATGCTATTTGCATTAGGTTTTGTATTTATGTTCACTATTGGAGGGTTAAGTGGTGTGGTCAAAGACGAGACCTGAGAAATCTCTGATGGCCAATTTGTGGAAGTGAACCTTCTGCTATAAATCATCAAATTGTCGGGGACCCCCTAAAGCAATTTCAACTAAGCAAGAGTGGTAACACATCTTGTGGCACAGGTAATGACTCGTGGTATAGTAAAATTGAAATTGATGCACGAAAGGAAATGGGATATCCGCAGCCAACCACCTAAGTTATTCTGACTCAAGGTCCCGACTTATGGAGTTAGTGAGGGGTGTGCAGTTCATCGACTAAATGTTGATTGGCGCTTACTCTTATTAGATCCGTCCGCCTTTATTTATTAGGTAGGATCCTTATTAGTTGGCGCTTAAGATATAGTCAAACCCCTTGTGAAAACAAGCAGGAGGGCTGTTTAATGGTGCTTTTTGGTATAACTTTTTGTGGCTATGGCCTTTTAAATAAATAGCCCTCTATTAAATGGGTAGTATTTACTTATTATATGTATATTAAGTTAGGCAGTTAATACTACTTAGGGATAAGGACCTTACTCAGCCTGTTTTGTTGCTTTATTAGACAAATGGCTAAATAGGTAGATTTGTTTAGCAAACGCATCTCTAGATACTGCCTTTCATGATAGCAAAAACAATAAAATTTTCAAACTTGGAGAACTTAAAGAAGATTATATTGAACAATTCTGGGTAGGTTTACTAGATGGGGATGGTTCTATTGTGGTAAAAAAAAATAGAAAAAAATTAGTATATCCTGGGTTTGAAATAGCTTTAAATTATTTAAATGAAAATGAAAATTTGTTAAAGTTAATATCAGAATATATAGGTGGAAATATATATTATGAGAAAAAAAATAAATCCATAATTAAAGTAAAATGGGTTGCTTTATCTTCTAAAGATGTAAATAATTGCATGAGAATACTATCTAAATATCCTTTATTAACTTCTAGGAAAATCTGTCAACTGGAACATTTACTTAAATGTATTGAGGAAAAATCTTGGGATTATCATTTAATAACTAGAGATAAAAAATACGATTCCCAAATGGAATTGGTGAATTCTAAAAATCAATCTTTTCTTATCCCTTCTTATTTTAAAGGGTGATTGTCAGGTTTTATTGAAGCAGAAGGTTGTTTTAGATTTAGAAACAATAAAGCAACTTCCTTTTATATTTCTCAAAATTATGATTTATATATTTTAAATGCTATTAAAAATTACTTTTTATCAAATCATAAAATAGGTATACATAAAGACCTAATATATGAGGCTATTCATTATAGAATCTCTATATCAGGAAAACCTTGTATATCTAGAATAAAAGAACATTTCAATAAATATCCTTTATTAGGTAATAAAAAATTATCTTTTAATGTTTGAAAATTAAATTAGTTATATGTGTGTCTTGAGGTCATATCGCTGTGTTTTATTTTTTCTTAAAATAAGGTAAAAATAAAACGGTTTACCTTAGATGTTGGTAAGCTAACGGTGAAATTCTTTATATTATATTAATTAAAGGGTTAATATATCCATGTGGTATGAAGACAACACCGTGGAAACTTTTATCTTACCCTATCGCCCCCGCATTTTTTTAGCTATATAGCAAAAAAAGAAGGGGATTTTAGATAAAACTATTTAACAAGTGCTGTCTTACAATCAAGGGGGGATAAAAGGATCTGTAGAGACTAAACGCGATAAATTATTATTAAAAAAAAATTATCTTAATTAATAATAATAAATTATAGTCCGTTCCCTAATAAATTATTATTCTTAAGAATAATATACTAAAATGGGTTAAATTGACATATTACGTGGTAGCTCAAATGGGCCAGAATAATTTATCTTCTATTAATAATTATTTTGCAACTGACTATATGCTGGAAACTATATTCTTTGTGTATTGTTTACTATTTATTAATACGTTTTATCTTTATAAACTAGATGTTAGTAAGAATAATATTCTTTTAAATAGTCAAAATAATGATACTACAATAAGTTCTAAACTTACGGATATACAATCAGCAGAAAACTGTAAAGAATTCTCAGAGACTGTACGTCAGTTACCAGATACTGAAGATTATAATTTTTGAAATTGATTTGCTGGTGTAATAGATGGGGATGGTAATTTTGATATTAGAGTAGATTCTATAAGTAATAAAAGAGTTCTAAAACAAATTAGAATTAAATTACATAAAAGAGATGTTAGAATTTTAACACGTATACAAAATTATTTGCATATAGGAAGAATTAGAGCTGATAAAAACAAGCCTTATTCTATATATATAGTATCTACTAAAGAAAATATGATGTACATCCTTAAAAATATTAATGGATTAATTAGACTTAAAGTACCTAGTTTTAAAGAGGGTTGTAATTTATACAATATAGATTATATCGAACCCAATTATAATATAGGGTTATATGATCCCTATTTTGCAGGGCTAGTAGATACTGACGGTAGTATAGTCTTTAATTATGCAGGTAATAGAATAGAATGTAATTTAGAATTCCAATATAATGAGTATTCATCTAAATTAAATTTTTATAATACTATATTAAGTTCTAAACCAACTATTATTATACGTAAAAAATCTTCTAGGAAGTCAAAAAAACTTTTCATCTATTGCCTTTAAATTTCAAAACGTTAATAGTATGCTATTTATATATGATTATTTTATGCATAATAGATTATTAACATGAATATATAATTTTTTAAACCGTCTTGAAAGCTTTTCACTTTTAGGCTGATGCTGGTGTCATTCTAAGTCAGATACACTAAAATATACAATCAGCAGGAAACCAACAGGTAAGTGTTTTTACCCTAGTAGGATCCTCAGAGACTGCACGTCAGTTACCGGTCGGCAAGGAGAGCCGCTTAAGTTTTTAAATTTAAATACGGTAAGAAGTTTTCATTCGACTCGTGCTATACGTAACGAGTCTCATAATACACGAGGAATTAAGCCTTATTTTATTACAGGGTTCACAGATGCCGAGGGATCGTTTATTATCAGAATAGTCAAATCACCAGGGCATCGGTTAGGTTGATCTATCCAACCTATATTCCAAATTGAACTTCATAAAAAAGATGAGGATTTATTAAAACTTATTCAATCTTATTTCGGGGTAGGAAGTGTTTATAACTCAGGATCCAGGTCTAGTGTGGCATATAAAGTTACGTCCGCTAAAGATTTGGGTTTTGTTATTAACCATTTTGATAAATACCCTCTTATGACGTTTAAGCTTGCCGATTACCTTCTATTCAAACAAGCTGTAGGTATGATACAACTTAAAGAACATTTGACAAAGGATGGAATTTAAAAGATAGTGGGAATAAAAGCTTCAATTAATAAGGGTCTTTCAGATGAATTAAAAGCAGCTTTCCCTAATGTAATTCCAGTTAAAAGACCTTTAGTCTCACCCCTGTCCGCTTTAAGTGCTAAAAATATCTTTGATCCTTATTGGCTGGCTGGTTTTACTAGTGGTGAAGGATGCTTCATTTTAAATTTATTCAAGTCGTCAGCTTATAATACAGGATTTAAAGTACAATTAAGGTTTCAAATAACTCAGCATTCTAGAGATGAGGCTCTGTTTAGAAGTTTTGTTGAGTATTTCGAATGTGGAAATGTTTATTTTAGGGAAGGTGCTGTTGATTTTATAGTCCAGAAATCTTCCGACTTAGATAGAAAAATTATACCTTTTTTCAATAAATATCCTATCGTAGGAGATAAATCCCTAAATTTTAAAGATTTTTGCAAAGTAGTTGAACTAATCAAACAGAAGAAACATCTTACTCAATCTGGGCTAGACCAAATTTTAAAAATCAAACAAGGGTTTAATACAAAAAGATAACCTCACTTTCCGCGTTCCACTTCCTACTAACCCCTTCAGGGGTAAGGGAAGTATATTGTATTGTAAACCTTTTGTTAAACGATTTCTTATGGCAATCTTGTTCTGTATTAGGCAGTTGATCCTACGGGTAAAATGACTACTACGCGCACAATAATCGCATTTAAATTTAAAACCGCAATAGTATACTATTTATCTATATTTGATTATTTTATGTATAGTTGCGGGCGCCCCCCCCCTGTGGGGGACTGCAACCTAGGGGGACCCCGCCGGTCCAGCGTAGCTGGACCGGCCCCCCCCCCCCCCCCTTGGTAAATTATATTTGTTAAATTCTATAGAGTTACTAAAATTAAACCCTTTATAGAAATTCGAAAATATAAAACATCTCCTAGACATAGTGTAGAGCATAAAATATATTCAGACTTTGTGATAGATTTACTTAAATATGATAATCCTTTATGATATAAAGTACCTTGCGTTAGTAAATATCTATCATATAAGGATAAATAGTATACTTATTACTGGTAAAGATACAGTCCATAATTTATACTATATGTATAAGTTGCATTTCCACTATGTATTAAGTATGGGAGCAGTGTTTGCTCTATTCAGTGGATGATATTTCTGAATGCCAAAAATAATAGGATTAGATTACAACATCTTATTATCAAAAGTGCATTTCTGAATATTATTTATAGGGGTAAATCTGACATTCTTTCCTCAACACTTTTTAGGTCTACAAGGAATGCCGCGTAGGATATCAGACTACCCAGATGCTTTTGCAGGATGAAACTTAATTAGTAGTTTTGGTTCTATAGTATCTGTAGTAGCTACTGTATTATTCCTACACATTGTATATCTTCAATTAGTTGAAGGTAAAGCTACATCAAGATATCCTTGATTAACTCCACAATTCTTCAGTGACTTATTACAAACACTTCTAAACAGATCGTACAGTAGTTTAGAATGATGTTTAAATAGTCCACCTAAACCTCACGCATTTGTAAGTTTACCTTTACAATCAACTTATAGTGCTTGAGTTAATACTGTTACATGTGCTCAATGTAACAATTTTTTTAAAACTAAAGGTGGTACCGCGCAAAATCCTGAAGCTTTCGATGGTCTGCATTCTAACCACGCTAATATAAAAGCACCTGAATTTAACCCATATAATGAAACTATTGAGTATAGTTGAGGTAATGTAACGTCTGAGCAACGTATAGCATGGCTACGTCGTAAAGCTGATTTATATGAACAAGGAGTGGCTTCACGTAAAGCTTTAAAAGAATCTGATCCTGCAACTTGAGCTGAGATGACACGACCTTGAGCTGATTCATCTTCAGCTGCTCAAGGTTCATCTTCAGCTGCTCAAGGTTCATCTTCAGCTGCTCAAGGTTCATCTTCAGCTGCTCAAGGTTCATCTTCAGCTGCTCAAGGTTCATCTTCAGCTGCTCAAGGTTCATCTTCAGCTGCTCAAGGTTCATCTTCAGCTGCTCAAGGTTCATCTTCAGCTGCTCAAGGTTCATCTTCAGCTGCTCAAGGTTCATCTTCAGCTGCTCAAGGTTCAGATTCAGTAGCAGGATCTGGTATTTTTGATAATTGTGATGCTCCTAGAGCGTGAGGTTTATATTTCCAAGATAGTGCTAGCCCGCAAATGGAAGCATTGGTAGAATTACATAATAACATTATGTTCTACCTTGTTATAATATTATTTGGTGTAGGTTGAATATTACTATCTATTATTAGAAATTATGTAAGTAGTAATAACCCTATAAGTAATAAATATTTAAACCATGGAACATTTATAGAATTAGTCTGAACAATAACACCGGCCATTATCCTTATACTAATAGCTTTCCCTAGTTTCAAATTATTATATCTAATGGATGAGGTAACGGATCCTAGTATGTCCATCGTAGCAGAGGGTCATCAATGGTACTGATCCTACCAATATCCAGACTTCTTAGATTCAAACGATGAATTCATAGAATTTGATTCTTATATAGTGCCAGAATCAGATCTAGAAGATGGATCTTTAAGAATGTTAGAAGTAGATAACAGAGTAATTTTACCAGAGTTAACTCATGTAAGGTTTATAATAACAGCGGCCGATGTTATACATTCTTTCGCAGTACCAGCCTTAGCTATAAAATGTGACGCATACCCAGGTAGATTAAATCAAGTATCAGTTCTTGTCAATAGAGAAGGTACATTCTACGGACAGTGTAGTGAAATCTGTGGAATTTTACACAGTTCTATGCCTATCGTAGTTGAATCAGTCTCAATTGAGAAGTTCCTTACTTGATTAAGTATGCAGTAGGCAAACTTTATTTTTAATTTTATCCATAATATGAAAATATTTATGAAAAATGAAAAATTTTTTCTACCTGTCAAGGTTGTGTATGTTTATTGCTTTTGGTTTACTGTTAGCCACTTTTTTTATAGTACTTTTACACCATTTATTTGGTTGTACTCTAGAAATTAATATGTGGTATGTAATTCTTAACATCCTGGTCACATCTGGTATGGGCTTTCTTTTTTAACTTTTGTTAAAAAGTATGAATACAAAACTCTTCACTATTTAACTATGGTAAAGTGTTACATCTTTAGATATATTCTCATTATTTTACTAGTAAATACTGGTATTCTATCGGCACCCCCCCCCCCAATTTAAGGTTTTACTTAAATATAGTAAATGTTATAGGTTATACTTTTATAATATCAGATATACCCTTAATAATTACAAAGATTATTAGTGAAAATATTACACCTTTTATACCTTCAATATGGGATAATCTAGTCTCTACTAATCTTAAAAATTTTATTAAGGATTATTTTAATATATCTAATTTAGATATGTCCTTTCTAAACAAAAATAAAGTTACTATTAATAGTCCAGCAAATAGTAATACACCTTTATCGGGTAAAAACCCTCTTTTACCTGCCTGATTTTCTACTGGGGGGATTCTGACTTTTTTTTACTGTTCTTAATCCTAGGGATAAAAATACTACAGTACCTCAAAACCCTTAGCCACCTAGTACACAAGAACCAGGACAAGGACAAACCCTGACGCCGCCTGTTGCACCTAGACCAGGTTTACCTATAACTAATGCCGAAATGGCTGATTATATTTCGCGAATTTTTTTTGTACATTATACCTGTATAATGAAAAAAAAAATAAGAGCGGTTGAGGTTAATAAATACAGATTATCTACTCATTATTTAGGAAAACATACTGTTGCAGGTATATTTGGTTCTAACTCCTAATCAGATGTTTATGTTAGAAATTATTTATCCTTTTTCATTAGAAGTAATCAGGAAATCCTGTAAGAAGAGATGGAGGTATACTTTTTAGTAGGGTCTATTGTCGTCCAAATTATACTCTATTTGGTGCACTAAAATCTAGGTATATCCTATTAAAAAGGTTTATAGATAGGAAAAATAAACCTATTAGTTTAACTGGTGCTCAGTCTAGGGACCCTGTCTACTTAGACGCCTTCATATAAATAGGCTAGTGGCCTAAATCTAAGGCGAGGTTGAAAAAATATAATCTTAACAGGTATAAAAATATAAGTAATGGTTTTATAACGTATTTAATCTTGTTAAGTTCATTAAGCTTTGATGATATATTAGGTCAAACTTATGCAATATATGTTAGCCGCTTGAGTAGTAACATAATAAGTAATAGGTTTATTAATTATAGTAGCGTTTTACAGGTTAAGTGTAAAAGCTTAAAAGTAATTTAAATAATGTATTTAGCTGCAATTTTTTCAGGATTATGTTTCAAATTTATACGGTTTTTTTGTTATTCTTCTATTTATTATTATTTATTAAATAAAGAATAATAAAAATTATATCTCTGCGTCTTGTATCCGTTAATATAACTTCTAAATATATATTATGTAAAAAAAACTATTTTAAGATAGTTATTTTCTCTAGTTCCCTTTTTTTAATTAATCTAGGATTAATTAAAAAAAAGGAACAATGGACAGGGTACCCCCCCTTTAATCTTATAAATATTAAGTTTTTAGCTTTTAAGTTTATGGGAGCTATGCTAATTTAGTGTTTTGTCTTGCCTATCTCCACTTAGAAGGGCAATCTTAAACAATTATATGCCAATCGTATTACAAATATTAAAACTTATTTAAATTGTACAAATTTAAAAATAATACTTTATAAAGTAATCGTTTAATAAAAAAAATTATAAAATTTATTCTCCATAAAACGATTAAAAGTTTAATTTTTCTTTTGTGATTCTTTTTTATTATTTAATAATAATAAAAAAATAAAAATGCAACAGGTTTTCACTAAATCCGGTATTCTTACTTTTAGTTGAACACTAAAATTTTTTACATTTCGATGTCAGTTTTCAATGTAGAAAAAAAAGTATAAAAAAGATCGTTTAATTTTTTATTAAACGTACTATGAATTTGTCAACTATTTTATTCTTAATAGGAATATTCGGTTTTGTATTAAATAGAAAAAATATAATACTAATGCTTATTTCAATAGAAATTATGCTTTTAGCTATAACTTTTTTAATGTTGTTAAGTTCATTAAGCTTTGATGACATATTAGGTCAAACTTATGCAATATATGTTATAGCAGTAGCAGGAGCAGAATCAGCAATAGGTTTAGGAATTCTAGTAGCGTTTTACAGGTTACGCTTCTCTTTGGTTTCTGTCTGTCTATCCTATGGCCTTAACTCTAGGATTAATAGAAAAATTAAAAAATTAATAAGTTATTTTGGTATGGCTATCTATACTACTAATCAACCTAGTCGTTCTTTATCTATCGGTTCATGGAGCAGAGGAAAGGGTCTACCGTTATGTCCTCGTAGGTTCAAAACTAGCGTAGCTGGTAGTAGTATAGGTGAACAAAAAGGGGGTAGCCTCATACAAGGTTTGCCTTAATAAACCAAGTAATTCTTCAATTGATCCTTCCTTTATTACTGGGCTTTTCGATGGTGAAGGTTCTTTTGTAGTTATGGTTTTCAAAAACTCTAGATACAAAACAGGATGGAACGTTCAAGCTAGAATTCAATTTAAATTACTTACCCGGTTAGATAAAGATAGAGATCTAGTTCAGTTAGTTCAATATTTTTTAATTTTTTTTGTACATTATACCTGTATAATGAAAAAAAAAATAAGAGTGGAGGAATAGGTTATGTCTCTAAACCTAATAAGTCTTCAACAGTAGAATTTAGGGTTAGTACTTTAAAAGATCTAGTTAACGTAATCCTGCCTCATTTCGATAAAACCCTTTAATAACAAAAAAATGCTCAGACTATCTATTATTTAAACAAGTTGTTTTACATATGTTAAACAAAGAACACAATACTCCAGAAGGTTTACAAAAAACAGTTAACATTAAAGCCTCTCTTAACTTAGGGCTATCTAATGATTTAAAAGAAGCATTCCCTGATACTATGGCTGCTACAAAACCCTAAGTTTATACTAAATCTAATAAAGCATAATAATTTACATCCGGGATGAGTTGCAGGGTTTTGTACAGGACAGGGGAATCCCCTTTTTTTATTGCTGTTCAAAAAGCTAAAACTAATACAGGTTTATCTACTTCATTGCGTTTTTCTATCTCTCAACATTCAACCCCAAAGGGGCTAAGTGGAGATTTTTTATTATTAGAGAGCTTTATAAATTTCTTCGCTAATTTTTTTTGTACATTATACCTGTATAATGAAAAAAAAAATAAGAGCGTAGGAGGTTTTGTATTGAAGCACAAAACACGTTCAATAGGTGAATTCTAAGTTGCAAAATTTGATATAATTTTTGATCATATAATTCCTTTTTTTTATAATCATCCGGGTCAAAACACTCTAATTTCTTAGATTTCAAGAAAGCGGCATATATCATAAAAAGAACACTTGAATAAAGATAGGGTAGGTTTAGAGCAAATTTTACAATTAAAACAAATAATTACCTTGGTTAATTCTAATAAGGCTATAAATAATCACAGTGTAGAAGCAGGCACAGAGGAATCAGACCAAAAAAAGGTAGAGTGAACCTCCACCTAGTCATATTTTTCAATAAGGCGAAACCTTCAAAATGCGGGGAGTTCTTAAAGACAAACCTACCAAGTTAATTCAGTAATGAAATAATGGAACAGGTAATGACTCGTTGATTTTTGTTGTTATTACTAAAACAATAGCAACAAAAATAGGTAAAAACGGTTTGTATGAAGAAATGAAATAGATAATCCGCAGCTTAACACCGTAAAATGTAATATCAGGTGAAGAGTTCATCGACTAAACGGAGGTTGGTAAATAATTATATACTTTAATTATTTGCTTAAGATATAGTCAGGCATAACGCAGAAGTTATGGGAATACCCTAGCCATCCTAAGGAAATATAAACTCTAAGGAAAAAGGGATAAAACGACGCGGAAATATTTCCATAGAATTTAAATAAAATGTACTTATTAATTATTTTTTTACCCTTATTAGCTTCAATTATATCAGGTTTTTTTGGGAGAAAGCTTGGTATTATCGGAGCTCAATTAATAACATGTAGTTGTGTAATAACAACTACAATCCTATCAATAATAGCTTTTATTGAGGTAGGATTAAACAATATACCTGTGTCAATAGAACTGTTCAGATGAATAGATTCGGAATCACTTAATGTATCATGAGGATTCCATTTTGATTCGTTAACAGTATCTCGTGAGGATGTGTCATCAAATTGACACAATTTTGCTGTGTTGGATGAATACCAACTATATAAGGAGACTTTTAATTTTTTATCTTATATCCAATTTAGTATCTCAGACATATACTCTGGCCTTAACTTGAAAACCATTAAAAGGTAACCCTTGTATGGCTATGTTAGGGTTAAAAAGGAGATATAGCACATGGCCTCTATGCTATACTCTACATTATTCTCATTTATGAGATAAAAGTGAAGGTAACCACTTAGGTAAAAAACGTTGTTCTCATTCTCATCTACAGGTAAGGAGATCATCAACACTTGATATCACTAAAAAGGGTTTAAATACCCAATCTAAATAGAACCAGGATAATAATATTGAACATTTCCTTCAATGATTTACAGGGTTCACGGATGCGGAAGGAAATTTAATAATTAATCCTAAACTAAAAAAAGATAAAGTAACCGTTTATAGTTTTTCTTGTTTAAAATAGCAGTACACAAAGATGACGAGGGTGTATTAAGATATATTCATAGTAAATTAGGTGTAGGTAATGTACGGTTATATAATAATGAATGTATATTTAATGTTACAGATACTAAAGGTATTAGTATTTTAATGTCTATCTTTGACAAATACAATCTTAATACTACTAACCATCTCGATTATTTGAATTTCAAAAAAGCTTTTCTTCTCTATATCAATAGGGATAAAAGCTTAGAAGATGATCGAGTTAAACATGAAATAGTAGAACTCAAAAATAAAATGAACACTAACCGTGTTGATTTTGTTATTTACTTTTTTTTGTATTATATATAATACAAAAAAAAAGTTAGGATAGCCATAAGATTGTAATTACTAAAAGCTGACTATTAGGGTTCGGATCTTTTTTTGTATTGTTTTTTTTTTATTTTTATTAATAAAAATAAAGAAAAAAAAACAGAAGAAGAGACAATCTTATCCCTGTTTTCGCTATCGAGATTACAGGGATACAGCTACCTGTACTTATTAAAATAATTTTTACACTCGCGCGCTAGCGCGAGCGCGCTAGCGGAGAATAATATGGAGTTAGATTATTATTCTTTATATAAATTAAGGAATACCTCTACGATAGCTGTTACCTCCCTCTCATAAACCCAGATCTAAAAGTAAACCCTCAGTATCTCTTGTTATTAAGAATGTTAGACTTTTAAATAATTATTTAGTTCCTTTATTAGAATCTATGGAATTTTTAACTAAAAAAGGTAAAGATTTTTACGATTTTAAAATTATATGTAGAGCTGTGTATAACGGTTCTCTGCTTTTTTTCTTAATTTATTTATAAATAAATTAAGAAAAAAACAAGAATAGAAGAGATAAAATCTTTAATTATTAAATTATCTTTAACAATGAATAATTTCCGACTATCCACTAACAAAAAACCAGTAGAACTTCTAAGTAAATATGAAATAAATAAACTAATAGATGCCTCACCTACTGTTGTACATATTAGTGATGGAGGGCAAAGAGATATTGTCACACATTTTAGGTCAACAGACTAGTTGTGTGTTTGAATTGCAATATCCAAATGGGGAAATCTTTATCGCCAATACTTTCTCAGAAGCGAAGCTGCCAATTATGTAGGGGTGTCTGTGGATACTATAACAAAACATCTAGACTATGATACCGCAGATTCAGATGAGCGTTCTGTAGTTATTAATAACCATAAAGTTAAAAGGGTTTGTGTGTTTTAGCTTTAAACATCTAGATTGCGCCTTAAGAATCTAATGTAGCTAACTGAGTATAACTAAATTGGATACGGATGTGCAAAAAAAAAAAGAGTGAAAGGGAAGCGGTAGGTTGGGAGGCAAACCCTCACTACTTTGCGTCTATACATTTCGGATGTAACTTAATTAATACTTAATAAAAAGTCATGCAGAGTTGAGGTAAGATTATAATCTAACAACTCTAAACTTATATAAAAATTAGGTGAAAACGGTCAAGGACAACCTGGTCTTAGACCGTCGGCAGTTATAAATGTCGCTACAGACTGGTTCACCGGGGTTAGACTGAAATGTCTGTCCAAATGTACAGTCGTGCCCTATAACGAACATTATGTCGTAAGGAGGAAGGTTATCCTACTACACTAGGCTAAGAAGAGAGATTATCCTCTGTCTTTTTTTTTTTCGCCCCTGGGCTAGGGTTTAATCATAAAAGCGGGGGGGGCTTCTAAGATTATGTTAATAGGAAGGTTTACTCATGAACCTTATAACTCCTAAATGGGAGTATTACTTACTTGCATTTTTATTTCCTTTAAATTTAATTTTTTTATCTACCCTCCGCTGGTTATTACTTTATAGGCCTCCGACCTATAAATTAATAAAAAAAGTAAGGGGGTAGTGAAAATAAGTAGATATCAAATAAGGAAATATAATTAATTAGGGTTGATCCATGCTTTTACCGGTTCTTGTTGTGTCTTCATTAGTCCATGTTTACTCAATTGGATATATGGAGTCAGATCCTCAAGGTTGCGTTGAGGGAAAACGTTTCTGTGGGGACAAACTGTCAAATTCCGGGGAACTCCTAAAGCTTAAGGTACCTAGCTGTAGTTGAAAAATTATAAGGGGGTGAAGTAATTACTCAGGTAACAACCCTTAAGATTTGTGAAAACAAAATGGACAATCGCGGATCTAAGTCAACCATCTTTTTGGTATTAGTTAGTTTGCTAGTATTTGCATTCTCTCTTTTTATCTTCTTCATTATCTCCTTTCCTGTATTACACTTTTATGAGTTACTTTTCTCTAATTCTAATTTATTAGCTACATTCCCTTATTATAGTATAAATTTATCTTTTTTAGCTTTATCTGTTAACGTTAAAAATTATTCTACTAACTCTTCAGTTGTTCCTGTTAAAATATATATAAATGCTGATCTAGATAAGCTCCAAATTATAAAAGAGGGTAAAGGTAAAAGCGGTGTCTATCGCTGAACAAATTTAACAAACCGCAGGGAAAAATCTATATAGGTAGTAGTGTAAATCTAGAGAGAAGATTTAAAGGTTATTTTTCCATTTATTTTTTATAATCAGAAATTAAAAAGGGTAAAAGTTTGATTAATAGTGCTTTGCTTAAGTATGGTTATTCAAATTTTTCTTTAGAAATCCTGGAGTATTGTGAATCATCTGAAGTAGTTTCTATCCAGGGAGCAATACTACTTGGATTGTTTGAAACCAGAATATAATATTTTATTAACAGCTGGTTCACTTATTGGTCATAAACATTCTGTAGAGGCCAAAGCCAAAATGTCTCCCGGGAAAAAAGGTAACAAAAATGCAGCAGGAGGTAAAGGCCGAAAACGAGCAGAAGGAGCAGGTAGTCCTAATGTTCGGGTAGAAGTTTTTGATAAGGAAACTGGAATGAAAACAATATATCCTTCCATGAGTGAAGTTAGCAAAGGGTTAGGTGTACCTTCAGGAAGTATTAGAATGTATTTTTCTATAAATACCCTTAACCCATATAAAGGAAGATATTTGTTGCAAAAATTAGCTGGCAACTATCCAAGAAGTTCATGGATGTAAAAGAGCAACGAGTATACGGCAGTTGATTGGTAATGTCAAGTTTAACTGATTTAAGATGTACTCTAGAGGGTTTTGAAAGAAACCGTGGCATAGGCCACGGCTTCAACCATCGAAGGAAATGTGTTGAAGCTCAGGTGTTAAAATCCCGTCTAAACTATTCCGTCTCCAGCCCGTCGTCCCTTTCCGAGGTTACGTGTCCCTAAGTCCTTTAGGAGGTAAGTTAAGAGAGGGAAAAGTAAATTATTCTGCACACCCTGGTGTTTGGTCTGGTTTAATAGACGGAGAAGGTTCTTTTTCTATAATCTTAGTTAAAAACCCTAATCGTAAATTGGGTTGACGTGTTGAACCAAAATTTCAACTTGGTTTACACATAAAAGATTATGATGTATTATCTCAGTTACAACTTTATTTGGATGGTGCTGGTGGTATCTATTTAGCTCGGAAGGGAGAGTTTGTTAATTACATAATTAGTTCAATTAAAGATTTAAATAAACTTCTTATTCATTTAGAAAAATATCCACTGTTAACTGAAAAATCGGTTGATTTTTTTTTATTTAAACAGATAATAGATTTAATTAATAATAAAGCTCATCTTACTGTTGAAGGTCTAAATCAAATAGTAAATCTAAAAGCATCCATGAATTTAGGTTTATCCGACAAGTTAAAATTAGAGTTTCCTGGATATCGAGCTATGGAGAGACCAGTCATTAATTCTGACAGCATAGCCGCAAATATAAATTCTTATTGGCTTTCAGGTTTTGTTAGTGCTGAAGGTAACTTCGATGTACGTACACCTAAAATAAATAATAAAACTGGTTATAGAGTTCAGTTAAGATTTAGAATTACCCAACACCTTAGAGATATCAAATTAATGGAAAATTTAGTTCAATATTTAGGAGGAGGTAAGGTATATAAATATACTCAGTCTGGTGTTCATTTAAGTATAGTAGATTTTTCTTTAATCACTTATAGAATAATTCCTCTTTTTAAGGAAAAGGGTGTAAAATCTAAGGATTATCAAGACTGATGTAAAATTCATGAATTAATGGTTAATCGTTCACACCTAACCGTTGAAGGTATGAATTCTATAAAATAAATTAAATTAGGTATGAATAGCGGTATAAGTTTTAAGGTAGAGTAGGTAGTAAGATTGGGTTTAATAGTTGACTAAATAAAATTAAATAATAAATTATATATCTATTATTTTAATTTATAAATAGTTTAACTTTAGTATTTATAAGATATTTTTCTCTCTATTACGACCATTCAAAGGGTAAACTGAGATAAAGTCTCTGGAGACAAATTGTATGACAAATTTAACAAAAAGCACAATCAAAGGTTCTTTAGTTATTTAAGCTTATTCACCTTCATGATGATTGTTCTAGTAACAGCAGACAACTACTTATTAATGTTTGTAGGATGGGAGGGTGTTGGAGTTTGTTCCTACCTTTTAGTATGTTTCTGATATACTAGAATAGCAGCAAATCAAAGTGCTCTATCTGCCTTTTTAACAAATAGAGTAGGTGATACTTTTTTAACTATAGGAATGTTTGCAATTATATGGTCATTTGGTAATACAAAAAATATTCCAGTCTATAAATGTGGCGCTAGCTATGCAGGCGCTCTTAAAAATACTCGATATGTTTATTACTATAAAGTTACAAGATATTCTTACAGTCAAGTTCGAAGATATTCTTCTCTTAGACCTTACTTAGCAGGGTTAATTGAAGGGAACGGTTACATAGGTGTCCACGATCCTAACTCTAAAACTAAAGTTTATCACCCCAGAATTATTATTGCTTTCAATATAATGGATAATGCTTTAGCTGAAAAATTATCTGCTGAATTAAAAGTAGGTAAAGTTATTAGTAGACCGCAGGCTGGTCACGTAATATTACAAATTTTAGCTAAACAAGAAGTTTTAAATGTTGTTAATTTAATTAATGGTTATATGCGTACTCCTAAGATTGAAGCATTACATAGAGCTATTCGTTGAATGAATGAACGAGATAATAGTTCTATACCTTGTTTAGGGATAGATCGTTCCCACATTGATAGTAATAGTTGACTGGCAGGGTTCACAGATGCGGATGGTTCTTTTACTATATCTGTTTATAATCGTAAAAAAAAGGGAGTTATTTTAAGAACAAGTGTTCAAACTTTTTTCCGCATTGAAGTTAAACAAAACTATTCTTGAGATGTTGATGAAAATCAAGGTGGGGTTAGCTATTTTAACATTATGACTAAAATTGCGGAGTTCTTTACTGTTAATCTTTATACTAGAACTAGGCATTCTGGAGATAAAGTGTATTATGCTTTCATGGTCATTGCACATAATGCCAGAAGTCATGAAATAGCCCGTGGTTATTTTTGTAATTTCCCTTTATACTCTTCTAAGTATTTAGCTTTTAAAGACTGGTGTCGAGTTCAAGATCTTCATAGAGGAAATCTAAGTAAAGAGGGTCTAGAGGAAATTAAAAATATAAAAGCTAAGTTTAATAGTAAACGTACAGTATTTGATTTTTCACATTTAGATTGTTTGCATTTTAAATAAATTGCCGTGGGTGATAGTAATGTCACTCTTATTATATAACTGTATGCGGGAAACTCCTAAAGTCTTTTTATAGGAATTTTGTGGAAACATCTTGTTATTTGGATGCGTACACAGACCATAATAATTAAAAAGAATAGATCTTATTTAATTAAATAGGTGAAAATGGACAATCCGCAGGAAACATTAAATTTATTAAGGATCCTCAGAGACTACACGTTATACCCCAGCCGGCTAGATATATAGAGATATCTAGCCGGCTGGGTGAATATATAGTCCAATTATAGCTGAAAAGCTATATGTAATTTGAATTTAGATTATGCTACTGTATTCTCATTAGCCCCTTATATGAGTGCGAATGTTGTAACTATTATAGGTATATGCCTATTAATAGGAGCAATGGCAAAGAGTTCGCAACTGGGTCTTCACGTCTGATTGCCTCAGGCGATATCCTTAAAAAGCGTCGCAGATGGTTAATAAACTGTAACTATTTTAGACAGTTTTTGTAAGTTTTACCATAGCACCATGCCTACCCCCCCCCCTGCAGGGGGGGGTTAGATATATAGTAAGGATTAAACCAAATATATTTCGTACGTATGGAGAGTCCATACATTAGTATAAGTAGAGGCAACTTATTATTACTGTATAAATAACCAAATATCCTAACTTTTTTTGTTCATTTATCACATGAACAAAAAAGTAAAGCAGGCAACCTCTAAAGCTTCTGAGACCAAGCTGTAGTCGAAAGGGTATAAGTGGATTAACTAATCACTCATGTATGGTAATAAGTCAGAAGATATCTGGAAACAGTAATGGAATTACGCGGATCCATATCAAACTAAAAATGCTTTTATTTACCTAACTTATCTAACCCCCCCCCCCTACTTAATCCTACTTAATCCTACTTAATAAGAGGGGGGGGGGTAAGGGTATATTAATTAGTACTTTGGTATGGAAAAGAGCTTAGAGTACGATGGTTCTTCAGTGTTTGCTAATACTGTAAGGTGTAATCTAGTCGCAGGGAAACCTATTATTTTATTTTTTATTAAATAAAAATAAGAAAAAAAAAAATTGGAAAAAGGGTTAAAACGGTAAATACATTAAAAACAAAATATTACTATTAATAAAGGTAAAGTTAATTGTTCTCTCTTCTTATGTATCTATTCAAGAAACTTGTCATACGGGGAGCCCGGGGGGCTCCCCTGCGGTAAGTTTGTATTCGTTCTAGGGGTATTATTTTATTAAATTGAATGTTAGATAATAAAATAACAAGGTTTTTACCTGTAGATGTAAAATATCTACTTAATTTACTAACTATAAGTTTCAAATGATCAAAAATAGTTAGAGACGACATATAGTCGTTGTTTGGTTAAAAAAAATATAATGATAAAAAATGAATTGAAAAGAGATAATATTAGTCTAAAATTATATCAGGATTGTATTAGCAAAAATACTTTAACTAAAAAAAATAAAGAAAATATATCTCTGCTAACGCAAGTGCTAACGCAAGAAAAAAATATATTAAATAATAAAGTAACAAAAAAAAAAGTGGAAGGGGTTGAAACTAGACATTATTTACCCGCAACTATAGAGTGGTTTAACAGTATTTATACTTACAACCATAATTATATTAAATCATTAGTTACTTCAAATAGCGTAGTAAACAAAAGAATAAAAAATTTTTTTTTATTAGTTTTAAAAGGTAAAAAGAATATATTTGAAAATATGTCTAAACGAAATATATTATATTCAATTAATAGAATATTTGTAAGTAATGTTTATCTGAAACATACTAATAATAGAATTATTATAAATTTATATACTTATAATAAAGAAAAAATTGATTTAATGCGAAAATGATTATTTTTATATATAACATGACTTAATACGGAGAATATTGTTAAATTCAAAAAAGAAGATCGAAAAATAGTATTTGTAATTATGCATGTTGCTTTTTTAAGAAAACAACTTAGTATATTTAGTAAAAATATATCTAATACAAGCTTTCAGCTTTATTATATATTAAAAAAAAGAGATTTCTTAAAAAACTATGAAAGTAATAATCAAACTTTTCACCCTTCTACCGAAGGTTTAACCAAATATAATAAAAATATAAACGGGGCCACTTTAAAATATGAAGAATTCTTTGAAATATTTAAAGATATTATAGGGTGAGAAACTTTTGAAGAAGAATTTTTCTTATTTAGAAAAGAATTTACAGGTAAACCTGAATTAAATAATCATTTACAAAACTATGTAAAAAAACTTTATGTATTTTATATTAGAAAATCTTTAGCTGATATATTAAAAACTGATATTTTATTAATATATTACAACCAGATGTTATCTCTTAGTAATTATAAATTTAATGAATCCTTTATGTGAAAGAAAGGTTTAGGTTTAGCTTATTTATTTAGAAAAATCTATCAAAAACAAACAAAAATTACTATAGTAGATTTAAAATATCCACATTTAAATAGTGATATTCTTTCAGATGCTGTTTCTACAAAATTAAATGATAGAAATAAAAAAGTGTTACCAATATTAAAAAAGGGTATAGCATTAGCAAATTCGGCTGTAACCGTTTTAAAATATATAAAATCAAATAATTCATTCAATATGAGTGAAGAAAATATAGAGAAAATTGGATTTAAATTTCTTAAAAATAAAAAAATTAATGGTATAAGATTACAAGCTTCAGGAAGATTAACACAACGTTTAACTGCATTAAGATCTATATCTAAATTGATATATACGGGAGGTCTGAAAAATATGTCTTCTTATTATGGTATATCTCATGTTATGTTAAGAGGTTATTTAAAATCAAATATACAATATACAAATATAAATTCTAAAACTCGAAATGGATGTTATGGTTTAAAAGTATGAGTAAGTAGTTATTAATTATTAATATAGCCAAACTTCTGGTACCTGCCAGGGGAGAGGAGGGAAGCCAAAAGCTTCTTATATTTATCTGTACTGTATTAATACATAAAAGTGATAATAGGCTACTAACTCTTATGTAAAATAGCTAAACTACGGGGAAGCCCTAAAGCTCTTTTAACCAAGCTTATTTTGTAAACAATTTAAATGGCCCAAGTAATGATAAGGGGGAGTTTTTTTTTGTAAGGTAATATAAAAATAGATAGGGTAAAGGAAAATAGGTAATCGCGGATCTAAGTCTTACAATGGTCATTATATAAGAATTTATAGTAGGTGTTAAACTTATTTCAGCAGAGAGCAGGGAATTTTAATAAAAGTATTTAATCAAGATAAAAGGGAAAGAGATAAATGTAACATGTAAACAAATAAGCCTAAATGTTTCGTATGAGTCAAGAAAAAATTTTTGATACCCCCACATACGTAGCTAAGTTAATAGTAATATATCGTTAAACCCTATATTAAAGTTAACAATTATTGCCTAACCCATATTTTTTTTTACTTTTCCTTCCCACTTTTACAACTAAAGTAAGGGGAGAGAGAAGGCTAAAAGTAAAAAAAAATTAGAAAATAAAAAATATATTTTTTTGGATAAGCGCCATCTAGGCGCGGTTTGGTTTTATGGACAGTTATATGTATGGACTTAAATGCAATTGAGGTGAAAACGGTTAAAGATGTTCCGTAGTTAAGACCGTCGGTAATTTAATGTATCGCTACAGACTGGGTCACCTCGGGGTGGCTGAAATGCCGCTTAATGTACAGTCGGAAGCTCTATTTATTTGACAGGTGTAATCGGAATTAATAAAGTAATCCTTATATAAATGGTATTTATTTTTATTTTACACTGTGAGCTTTGGGAAGGTCCAACCCCTGTTTCTGCATTAATACACGCTGCCACAATGGTTGATTATACAACTATAAATAATAATAATGAGAATAATAAGGTCAATAAACTTATTATTAAGTCAGTAAATAAGGGTTTAAATCCTTATTTTATTACTGGTTATGTAGATGGTGAAGGTAGTTTCTCAGTACGTCTTAGAAAATCTGCTGAATCAAGATGAGGGTATAAAATTTTACCTGTGTTTTCAATAGGAGCACAAATTAATCCTTATAATAGAGAATTACTTGAAAAAGTAAAGGAATTCTTTGGAGGGATAGGTTGAATTAGTGCTAGTGGTAATATGTATGTTTATGAAGTTACTTCTTTAAAAGCCTTACATATTATTAAAAACCATTTTGAAAAGTACCCTCTTGAAACAAGTAAATATATTCATTTCATATTATGATTTGAGATAATAAGTTTACTTGAAAGAAAAACACATTTTCAATATGACGGGTTTATGAAAATACTTGGTATAATATCTGTTTTCCCTAAAGGTTTATCTAAATCTGTATCAGAAGCTCACCCTAATGTAGTACCTATAAAAAAACCTGAACATATACCAGGTAAAATTTTATTAAATCCTTACTGAATAGCTGGATTTGTACAAGCGGATGGTACATTTGGCTTAAATTATATTAAATCGAAAAGAATGAAATTAGGTTATACTTGTCAACCCCAATTCCGTATAACTCAACATGAACGAGATTTAGTTGTGTTAGAAAGAATTATTCAAACTTTAGGCTGCGGTAATATAGTTAAACCTTCTTCTGGTAGAGATAGATATGATATTTCAGTTGCAAATATTAAAGATATCTCTACTATAGTTATCCCTTTTTTTCAAGATTATTCTTTGTATGGTGCGAAATATCTGGATTTTCAATCTTTTTTTTTAGGGTATTTCTATCATTGAAAAAAAAGGGCATCTTACTCAGGAAGGTTTGGATCAATTAAAGTTATTAGCCTACAGTATGAATACATACAGAAAGTTCTAAATTTTTTATTGTTTTATACTTTACTGGGCTCACGCCTTCTGGCAGGCGTCTGTAGCTTGCGCAGATATTTTAATATTCAATTTATAGAAATTGTAGCCGCTGCTTGTTGTTTATTATTATTATTTAATGTTGTTAAGATTTGCCGTTGATTGATGTGAATCAATCAATTATTATATCGCTATTTGCTGGAACAACTTTACAACAAGTTAATACATATTTTCGCAGCACTGCGTTATAAGATGTATAAAAAAATCTTGGGCCAGCTGCCTGAAATAAGAGAGGGCGGCTGAATGGTTAATCAGCAGGTAACATTATTAAGTTTTAATAATGGAACCTCAGAGACTGCATGCGATATAACTTTTATGTTTAATAATTATTTAAACCAAAAAGTTCAACATAAAAAAATCAATAAAAGATTTTTAGAATGATTTATTGGTTTTACTGAAGGAAAAGGTTCTTTTATAGTGTTAAAGAATAAAGTATATTTTGACATTAGTGTAAGTATAAAGGATATACAAGTTATTTATTATATAAAAAAAGAACTGGGTTTTGGTAAAGTAATCATAAAAGATTCGGCCCACCATGATCCTTCAGGTGGAACTGTATCTTTTTATGTTACATCGAGAGATAATTTTTCTAGATTAGTTTCTTTATTTAATGGTAATTTGTGCACAGTTAATAAAAAACAAGATTTTAAAAATTGATTAAAAATTTTTAATAATCAATACTCAAAAGAAATTTTGTTTATAGATAGAGATATAAAGCCTAGTTTAAAGACTGGTTGATTATCTGGTTATATAGATGCTATGGCTAAGTTTATTGGTTTAATAGAAAATAAAGAATTAAATTCCTTACTCCCCTACTTAATAAGAGGGGGGTTAGTGCAACCTCCTATTTATTTGACATTTTCTATCTTTCAAAAAGAATTTTATATTTTAAATGATATTAGTGTAATGCTAAATATTAGTATTAAAAATATAAAATATAATCAAGATAAACAAGGTTGAATATTAAGTATTTCTTCTTTTAAAAAACTGAAACTAATAGTAAATTATTTAAAAAGATATCCTTTAAAAACTCAAAAATCTTTAGTTTTCACTAAATGGTGTAAAATATATAACATTACCTTAAATAAAGAACATCCTCATTAAATTGGTTTAAATAAAATTCGTTCCTTAACAAAAGAAATGAATAAATATAAAAGTTAAAGATACAGTCCGATCCTTAGGAATACTTAAGGTGTGTTATTCAAGAGTGATATAAATATATATAATATATTTTTTATTAAATGCTCGCTAAAGAATAACCAACATAAATTAACAGCGGGTTACCTCATGGTTTATTTCTCGTCTGGCTTTATAGATTTTAGTATTTTTATATATTCCGCCTTTGAATTACCTTTCTTAGGTGACTTATTGGGATATATTTTTACTAATACTCCCTCTGTTTCGCTTGATAACTCGATAGCTTGCTTAGGGTGTATTGGTGCAAAATACAAATCTCTTCCCCCTACTTAATAAGAGGGGGATGGGATTTGTAAAACTAAAGATAATACAGATCAATCATCTATAACCTTTGGGTTAGGTGAAAAACTTGTATTGTCTCGTAGTTTCATTGAATGATTTAGGGGTTTCACGGATGCTGAAGGAAGCTTTCTTATTACCAATAATAAAGGTAATGTCTTTTCATTTAGTTTTGTGATTGGATTACACTTAGATGACCAGGGCACTTTAGAATATATTTGTAACTCTTTAGGGTTTGGTAAAATGACTGTAAATTCCAAGGATGCTCGATTTATTGTTAGTACTCAACGTGATGTTGCGGCGATTATTGCAATTTTTTCTAAATACTGTTTAAACACAACATCTTAATTTCTTAGCTTTTGAGCGTGCTTATAGCATTTATATGGAGAATAATAGCCCGGAGGCTCGTAAGGAGTCAAAGATTATTATAGATAAGATTATTAGTGAAATGAACAGTAAAAGAACTGATTTTTATTTATCGCCAACTCATTTCAATATAACTATTAATTGATTATTAGGTTTCGTTGAAGGGGACGGTTGATTTAGCTACAGTATAAATGATAGATCTTTTACCTTTGGTATTATTCAAAAGGGGAATAAAGCTTTATTCGAGGCTATTGTATTCTTTTTACATAATTTAGCCTCTCTTGAGCTGGGTAGTGAAGCTGGTGACAGAAATAGTGTCGCCAATGTTTACTCAAAGAATACAGGGGCATTTTTCATGATCATAAAACGTAAAATAATTATAGAAAAGGTGATAATACCTCACTTTGACAGTCTTACCTGACATAGTAAGAAATATTTAGATTACTGCGATTGGAAATCTATTTTAAATCTTCGGAATATGGGATTACATTACCTTCCATAAGGTAAGGCTTTAATTGAACGTATTACTCAACAAATGAATAATTATCGTTTATCTTCTTCCTTGCACCCTAGAATTGACAGATCCTTACTGGAGGCCGAGATAACTAAATTATTAAGTGGACCTTCTAATTATGAAATAAGGGAAGGTAAAACATTTATTAAGTCATTAAATAGGTACCTTAAACACGAGGAACTAAATAAAGCCATAGCCGTTCAATTAGTGGACGGGCTAACCGGCAATGTTATCTCTACGTTCTTTTAATGACTGTGCTAAGTTCTTAGGTACTAGCAGGTCTTCGGTTTCTAACAGATCGGTAAAAAATAATTTAAACACCAAGGTAAATTGGTTTATTTACAAAGAGTACCTGTTTCCTTTGAGTAGTGGTTACATGTATCCAGGTCATAAGGTTCTAAAGCCAAGTAGCTCTTCAGTCCTCCTTGCAATATCATTCAAAAAAAACTATTATTTATAAAAATTCTGATATGTACATAAAAAAAAATTATTACTTTTACATGAAGTACAGCACCGACTTATAAGTCGGTAGTATAACTTATGTTGTTATTCGAGAGATGCTCGTTAAAGAATAGCCAACATAAATGAACAGCAGGTGTGTATCTTTTAATGCGTTCATCTCCTTTAATAGAATACAGTTCAACTGTATTATTACTATGTCTATGATTAGGAGCTATTACTACGGTATTTAGTTCTCTAATAGGACTATTCCAACAAGATATCAAAAAAGTTATAGCTTATTCTACAATGAGTCAATTGGCTCGAGAATGTAATACTCATTCTATTACATTCATACATCAAACTATATACGTAGAGGTCATATTTAATAATATAAATAATATAATTAATATGATTAATTCGCAGATAACCAAAGCTCATGACTGCTTCGGCAGTCATATTAATTATAACCTTTTTAATTCACCTCTCATTTATTGATTGTACAATTACATATTTTCATATGTAACTTCGTCAGAATGGTGAAAGATTATAATTATAAGCAAGTTAGTAGGAATCTCAGAGGCCATACGTTTGGTATTAACCTTTGTTAAATTAATTATTATTAATTTAATAAACAAATCATTTATCTTAATAAAATATATATTTATATTAATATACACTAGTATTTATAACATAGTTTTTTATATCCTTAGTAATAATTATTACAATAATTTTATCTTTGACGCCAGGGTAACCAAATATATTAATAATTATGACAATATAACAAGACCAGTTGTTATTGAGTCAAATAAGAAAAAAAAGGATAAATCCTTATCTTTTAATCAATGATTAGCTGGATTAATAGATGGGGACGGATATTTTATATTAACTAAAAAAGGATATAGTAGTTGTGAAATTACTATGGATGCAAGAGATAAAAAACTATTGTATGAAATAAAACATAAATATGGAGGAAATATTAAACCTGTATCCAATGCTTACTCCGTAAGATATAAGTTAAGACATAAAAAAGGTTTAATTTCATTAATAAACGATATAAATGGATTAATAAGGAATCCTTCAAGATTATTACAAATGAATAAACTATGTGTAAAATATAATATAGATTTAAAATATCCTGAACCTTTAACATTTAATAATGGATGATTAAGTGGATTTATAGATAGTGATGGGTCTGTTTATTATAATGAAGCATCTGGACAAGTATTTATAAGTTTATCTCTGCTTTAGCAAGTGCTTTAGCAAGTGCTTTAGCAAGTGCTTTAGCAAGAAAAAAATAAATATCTATTAGATCCGTTCTCAAGGAAGGGAAGCAATATACGGGGGTAGAGTAGATATATTAAGTCCAAAAATAGAAGCATTTAAATATATTATTTACAGAAAAGCTTAATTAATTTAATAGACAATTATTTTACTAACTATCCTTTAAAATCAGAAAAAATGAAAAGAGTTAATTTAATACAGGATTTTTATGAATTAAGACCTCATAGAAATAGTCAAGATATACAAAAATTTAATGAGTTAAATTTAAAGATAAATGAGAAAAATTCCAAGGTTAATAAAGAAATGGTCCACATATACTATTATTATAGTATATTTTGCAATTGGGAATGATGGTTATAGCTGTAGGTCTATCTAGTTATAATATAGCTTTATTCCATTTGGTTAATCATGCGTTCTATAAAGCATTATTATTCTTAGGAGCAGGATCAGTAATTCATTCTGTAGCAGATAATCAAGACTTTAGAAAATATGGAGGGTTAATTTCATTTTTACCTCTTACATATTCTGTAATGTTAATAGCTTCTCTTAGTTTAGTTGCTTTCCCTTTCATGACTGGGTTCTATTCTAAAGATTTTATACTAGAGTCTGCATATGGACAATTTTACTTTTCCGGTACAGTAGTTTATTTCATAGCTACAATAGGAGCTATGTTTACTACTCTTTACAGTGTTAAAGTATTATATCTTACTTTCTTAACTAGCCCTAATGGACCTTTAAATTCTTATTTAAAGGCTCATGAAGGTGACTTATTCTTAACACTCCCGTTAATCATATTAGCGGTGTTCTCTATTTTCTTTGGTTTCTTAACTAAAGATATCTTTATTGGTTTAGGTTCTGGGTTCTTCAGTGATAACGGTATATTTATACATCCTTCACATGAATCCACTATTGATACCGAATTTGGTGTCCCCGTTTTCTTCAAGTTGTTGCCATTCATCTTAACTGTATTGGTTAGTTTCATAGCAATTCTTCTGTCTGAAATTTTTCCTAAATTAGTTATTAGGTTTAAGTTATCTAGGTTTGGTTATAATGTATTTGGTTTCTTTAATCAGCGTTTTTTAATAGAAATGTTTTACAACAAATACATTACTAATACTATATTAAAGTTAGGAGGTCAAACGACTAAGTTTTTAGATAAAGGTTCAGTTGAATTAATTGGGCCATATGGGTTAGAAAAAAGTTTAATGGCCTTAAGTAATAGTATTAATAGTCTAAGCACTGGAGTAGTAACAACCTATGCTTTATTCATACTTATAGGTTTTATTGCCTTTATTCTTTTACCGTATATTACTCTTTTTGATAGTAGTCTAGTCATACTAATGCTTTATGCTATATTAAGTCTTCAATCTAACTATCCTAATTACAACGAGGTTTTATCTCATAGAACTAGTTCTAAGGCTAGCCGATCTTATTCTTTAAATTACAATAATCCTTTAATAAAACATGGAACAAGACAATTTTGTTCATATAAAAAAAATGTAAAAAGACAATATAGTACATATAAAAATTACACTCGTTCAGATTTTTTATAATGATTCCGTGGTTTAGTAGATAGTGAAGGGTCATTCAGAGTTATCTCTGTTAATTCTAATAACTTTGTATTTAGATTTGAAATAGGTTTACATCTCGACGATATTAACATGTTAGAATTTATAAAAAAAATTTTACAAAAGGGTAATGTTACTACCCGCGGCAAGGTATCCTATTTCACTATAACTAGCCAAAAAGAGATTAGATGATTAATAGATATTTTCTCTTATAATCCTCTTAATTCTACCAAACGTCTTAATTTTTTATACTTTAAAAAAGCTTTTGACCTTTATACAAGTACAAAAGATAAAAGTCCTAGTTTAACAAAAACCCTTAAAGAAATAATAGGTAATATGAATACACTAAGATCTGTAAGTGCTTCACCTAAGTTTACAGATTTTATAATTACTCCTTATTGATTTCTCGGTTTTATGAAGGTGATGGTTCATTATCTGTAAGAAGATCTGACAATTTCCTGTTGGTGTTTAGCCTAACTCAGACTTCTAGTGATGTAGCCTTATTTGAGGCTATTCGAGTCTTTATTTGTAGTCTGCCTGGTAATTATACTAGTAGACGAAATTATGATAGTACTGTAAGTATTTCATTAAGTAAAGCAGTTAATAATTCTAAGCCTACTGTCAATTTAGGAATTACAAATTCTGTTTTTATAAAAAATGTCTTAATACCTTTCTTTGATTCTCTTGCATGACAAAGTAAAAAGGAATTAGACTATAAAGACTTCAAATCTATACTAACTCTTAAAGGGACATCATTTCACTGAGGAAGGTGTTAACCTTATCAATAAGATCCTAAACCAGATTAACAATAATCGTTTATCAACTAACCCTAAAAGAGCAGAACCTGTATCAAGGGAACTTTTACAGTCCGATATAGATAAGCTTTTAGCTGCTCCCTCTAACTTAGTAATAAGAGAGGGTGGTAGAATTTTAATTAAGCCTTTGAATAAATACTATTCAAATAGAGGTAATATACTAGTACAGCTTAAAGATCGACAAGGGTCAATAATTGAGACCTTTGGATCTTTAGTTGAATGTGCTAGATATTTATCTATATCACCTCTAACTGTTAGTAAAAAATTAAAGGACAATAATACGATTATATTTAATAATAGAACCTTATATATATTTAGAGGTTAATAGTATCATATAATACTTTATAAACTATTATTATTATCTTGTACATCTAGTATAAGGGTTAAGTCAACCTCGCCTAAAATTGCCATGGTATGAGGTTTAATTAACAAGGAAGGTAACTCTCCCTGTTACTTTTTATTGTTTTTTTTTCAAACACAACTGGAGTTAAAGTTTTATACTTAACTTTCTTAACTAACCCTAATGGTCCATTAGTTATAAAACTGCTCATGAAGGGGACATCTTTATGAGTATACCTTTAATAATTTTAGCTCTATTCTCAATATTCTTTGGTTACATAACTAAAGATATTTTCATAGGATTAGGTTCTGGATTATTTGCGGACAATGGTATATTTATCCACCCTAGCCATGAAATATTACTTGACACTGAGTTTGCAGTTCCTACTTTGTTTAAATTATTACCTTTTTTACTTTAACACTTAGTGGTCTAGCTATCTTGTTATCAGAATTTTTCCCAAAAATTCTGATTAATTTCAAGTTCTCCAGATTTGGTTATAATGTATTTGGTTTCTTTAACCAACGTTTCTTAATAGAAATGTTTTACAATAAATATATAACTAATACTGTGTTAAAACTTGGAGTTCAAACTACTAAGTTTATTGATAAAGGTTCAGTTGAGTTAATTGGACCTTATGGTTTAGAAAAGGGTTTACTGAGTTTAAGTAAAAGTATTTCTAATTTAGATACAGGTATTATAACTACTTATGCTTTATATATATTAATTGGATTAATTTCCTATATTGTTGTACCTTATATTTCATTTTTAGATAGTAGTTTAATATTAGTTATTCTGTACGGATTGTTAAATATTAATGATATAAAACAATATCCTGTACAATCTAAACCTTTAAAACATGATCAATTATTTACTACAAATAAATACATTGGACATATCTATACTAGTCATAGGGCTAAACCTCATGCTTTTGTTTATAATACATTACAATTTAATTTATATCTAACTAATATTATTGCATAAGTAAGTTGTTTACTTACTCAACTTGCTGATTTTATAAATAAATTCAATAATGTAGTAAATCAAACAGGAATTAATGTAATTACAGACTCAGCAGGTAATATGTCGATAGATGTACCTACAGACTTGCCATATTATGTAGCTAATAAAATTAGTACCTGGTATAATATTCCGAATTATTACAAGGGGCAAGAAATAAATTAATTATTGCAAAAAGGATTAAATATTTAAATTCAATTAAAAGTGCTAAACCCATATTATGTTTCCCAATTGTATGAAAAAAAATTTTTTTTTACACTCGCGCGCTAGCGCGAGCGCGCTAGCGCAGGTTATAATTTAATGATTCTTATTATCATTAAGAATTTGAGATATAGATAACATAGTAATCTCACCATAGTTACTAAGGTTAGATTTCTACTTCTCCCTAAGTGCTTTATATAAATTCGTTTTTATTGTTTTAGTTGCGTAAGAAAATTTAATAGGTTATCTTATGAAAAATTAAGACCATCTAATAATCAAAAAAAAAATTTTGTAAATCTCCCTTTTTAGTCTGTTTTTTTTCAACACTAAAAATTAATTATTTTATTGTTGATATTAATTTAGGGTGTTCGAGTGTATTGTGAAAAAAAAACCAAAAAAAAACATGAAACTACATTAAATTGTAAAAAAAAAATAATAAAAATTATTAATAATATATGAATTATAAAATCATTACTCTCTAGGTCGCCCTACTTCACTTCTGCATTTTCCTAAGTAAGAGGAGTAGGATCCTATACTATACGATTGTGGCCAGCCTTCTATCTAGTTTTGGGTAGTTTATTACAATAAATGAATAAAAAAAAAATTGGACCGGTCTGTAAAAAGATGTTAACATTGTCAGATTGATTAAGATGTAGATGAGATCGCTCTGCTGGGTTTAAATTTATAGTATGTAATATTTTATTAGCATATATTGTTGTATAGATTGGTTATTTTTTACGGTGTATTAATAACCAGGTGTACAGGTTTGATCGTCTTATAGTAAATTATTTAGGTGTTTTTTATGTAATTTTTTTTTATTAGTTTTTTTTAGGTTTACTCCTCGGTTTATCAAATTTAATAAGAGATTTATGGTTTGATATAATATTTAAAGAGCATAGATATCTTTAGTTATATTGTAGGTTCGATTCCCATAATCTCTCTAGAGAAAACTTTAACCTTACTAGTCGTTTTTCTAGTCTATATGTTTTTTCTAGTCTAAAAACCTAAAGATATATCAGTTAAGTATACATTCATTAAATACTTTTGCCTCCCTAGTAGTATGATATACCCTACAATTTTTTTTAACTTTACTGGTGACAGTAAAAAGTTGTACAAAGTACAAAAAATTATAGGTTCGAATCTTGTACGCTTACAATCTTCTAGTAATAGATATAAACAAGGTTTTCATTCTCTTAGTAACTTAGTAGCCTTTTTAATAGGGGGTCACAAAAAATTTTTTTTTCGATTTTTAAGTGACCTGCCCTCCCGGTGAGTAATATATGAGAAAGGGTATATAAATTTAGTACACACATGTTAAATCTAAAAGTATTGACTGTTATTCTTCGAAGGAATTTTACAAAAAAAAATTTCTTTCATGTTTTAATTTTATTTTTTATAGGGTATGGTTTGAGAGTATTTCTGGTAGGATACTCTGGAGTCTGTGTTTTCACAGACTATACTAACCCTTATTCTATTGCTTATTATATAGATTTACCGTTTATTTCTATATTAATTAAAGATCTTTTTAATTATATAGATTTTTCGATTCCTGGATGAGATACTGCTAGTAAATACTCATTATCTAATAAGTCCAATCCAGGATTTTTCGCTAACCATTATTTACTTATTGAAGGAGATGATTCTCACAGTAGGATTAGCTCCTCTCGTGCTTCTGAAGAAACTTTTTTAAACAAGGATGGTGATAATCCTGACAATAAAGGTAGTTCTTCAGATAATAAGGTTGATAAAGACTCTAACATTGAATCTCCTAGTGTACTAGGAGATTCAACCCCTGAATCTCCTAGTACACCTGAATCTCCTTCAACCCCCTCTTCACTAGGTTATTCAAACCCCGAATCTCCTAGTGAAGAAGGATATTCAAACCCTGCATCTAGTAGTGTAGTAGGTTATTCATACCCTCCGTCTTCTATTGAAGAACTAGAACCTGCATCTAGTAGAGTAGGTTATTCAAACCCTCCATCTAGTAGTGTACTAGGTAATTTAAACTCAGAGTCTCCGTCTCCTATTGAAAAAGGAGATCCTGAATCTAGTAGTAGAGTAGGTAATTCAAACCCTCCGTCTCCTACTGCACAAGTAAATTCTAACTCCCAATCTAATAGTAATACTCAGCCCCAGAGTAATTATCTATCTTATAGTGTACCTGAGCATTCTAATCCTGGATCTGCTGGAGCACAAGAAGGAGCTAATCGTCCAGTAGTAATAGAGGATGATGCGTGAACTCCTAGTCCTAACCCTGATTCTCCTCTACCTCCGCTAGAATCAGGTACTACTTCTCCTTTACCTAGTTATCATATGTTAGAGCTAGGTAATGAAGTTTTATTTAGATCTATGGATCCTAACTACATACCTGTAGAAAAGATTCGACAATATCATGAGGAGTGACAATGATATGAAGATCTAGCTAAAAAGAGAAATAGATCTGAATCTAGTCCTGACAATGGAGGTAATGGGGAATCTTCGAATCAGAGTGATAATGCTAATAAGAAGCCACGTTCTTCCGAATAATTTTTATATTCTTCATCTCTACATTATTATATTAGTTTTATATTTTTTAGTTATTTATATTCTTCCCTTGTATAAACAAAATCGCTATGCTTTATATATATTAATTGGATTAATTTCCTATCTTCCATGATATAAAAAAAAGGCCTTATACTATATCTTCCATTAAAATCCCTATACTATATATACATATATAGTATAGGGATTTCCTATTTTTGAAGGTTATATATTAAAAAAAAAATTCTTACTAGATTAAAGGTAAATCATGATACTTCTAATATCTAGATCCGAGTTCGAGTCTTGGGTAAGAAAAGTGCTATTAATTTCTATAGTCTCATTATTAGTCTCAAATTCCGTTAATAGCAGACGAGAAAAAAGTATGTTGTATTCAAGACTAACAATTGTAATTTTACTTTTTACAATCTCTATATGTTATGATATTTTATCTTTTAAATTTTTATCCAAAGGAATAGGTATATATGGAGGGTTATTACACGTAAACAGTGTAACAATAGTGTTTGATATATTTATTTGTATATTAAGTGCATGTATCTTAACATTAACATCGTTTAAACCACAAAAAATCTTGTTAGATATAAAAGAAAGAAATCTAAAAATAAACCTATTAAATAAGTTAATAAATTTGAGTGAACAATTTCGTATCATAGAATATCCGTTAATAATACTATTTATAGTAATAGGAGCAATTTTCTTGATGTCAAGTAACGATCTTGTAACAATGTTCTTGTCCATCGAATTACAAAGCTATGGACGTGCGCCGGGCGAGGCGTACACTGTGGAGGTACTGATATTAATCGAAATATCTATACTATCAGATATAATTGGCTCTCGGTCTAACTGAGAATATCTGCCACGGGTAACTGCGAAGATGACTGCTAATAACAACATCTACCGTATAGCAGGTTACAAAAAGAGACATCAAATAGGACTGCCCTTATTCGAGATGTCCCTTAGTGGAGATAGTCATGGACAGGATAACAAACTTGAAACGTATAGAGTGGCCCAGCTTGGCCTGGATGTCTCAAGCAGAATATCGCGGCATCTAAAAGGGAAATCTAATGTTGTTATAGGTAGTCCATACAATAACGATTGCCAAAAACCCTCTGCTCACTTCAGTATAGAAGACACAAATGCGCAAGGTCCTAAAACTATCACAAGCAGTGTATCGCAACCCCGGGATCCAACCGCCTCTAGGCAAACTAAAACATGTCTACTGCGGAGACGGAGTTTCCATAGTATTTCAAAAAATAAGGGAAACAGTCGAACATCGCCACCACCAGTAACTCATGTCTCTGACACACAAGATACCGGAGATCTCAACCTGTATGCAGGCAGCGAACCGATCAAATCCGTTAGTACGTGAGCCAAACAGGAGGTGGGCAAATATATAAATCGAACAGGGCAATATAACGGACTAATAAATATATTAGCGAACCCAGAATTCCTGAAGAAATGCTACTTGGATATCAAAAGTAAACCAGGTAATATGTCTAGAGGTATAACTGAGGAAACCTTAGATGGAATAAGTCTAAAATGATTTGAAAATACGGCGGCTAAGTTAAAACCTGGAAAATTTAACTTCTCCCCTACCAGACGGGTACTAATACCCAAACCTGGAAATAAGGAGCTAAGACCCTTGAGTGTCGGAAACCCCAGAGACAAAATTGTCCAAAAAGCCTTGGCCGTCCTAATAGAAGCTATTTGAGTAGACAAATTCTCAGAAAACTCCTACGGATTCAGACCACACAGGTCCCTACAACAAGCCTTATATCAACTATACCGTAATGGATCTACGTATCACTGAGTAATACAAGGAGACATATCTAAGTGTTTTGACAGGATCCCACACAATATCGTAATGAATGTCCTAAAAACAAAGATTACTTGTGACAAAACGTTACAATTGATCCAAAGATCCCTAAGGGCTGGGTACATCGACCCTGAGAAAGGTCACCATGTAAAACCTACTGACCCCCAAGGTAGCGTCCTCAGCCCCCTACTATCAAACCTTGTTTTAAACGAACTAGACACCCAAATGGATAGAATCAAGTCAAAATTTGAAACAGGTAAAAAGAGAGCTAGAAACAAGGAATATGAAAAAATAACTTCTCAAATTCAAAATCTCCGAAAATACCACCCAGGGTCTCCAGAGATAAAGAAATTGGCCATAAGGAGAAGGACTATCCCAAGCCTAGACTACTTCGATCCCAAATTCAAAAGACTTCTCTACCTCAGATACGCCGACGACTTCGTCGTCCTCGTGACGGGCTCTAACGATGAAGCAAAAATGATCAAGAACTGGATCTCAGACATACTTACGAAAAAGTGCGGACTTGATCTAAACCAAGAAAAGACAGTTATAACAAGTACAAAAGAAGGATTTCAATTCTTAGGAGTCTTATGCGTAAAACCGTCCCCTATCAAAGCTGGTCTCTTCAAGACTAAGAAGGGGAACCCTGGGAAATATCGAATGAGAATGAGAATAGAGATCCCCATTGAGAACCTGATCAAAAAACTAGTAATCAATAGATTCGTTATACGAAACGAGAGGAATATACCCGTACCTACAGCGAGAAAGGATCTAACGAACTTTTCACATCACGAGATAATAAACTTTTATAATCACCGAATCCAAGGTCTGGTAGTTTTCTACAGTTTCGCTGCCAACTTAACAAGCCTTAGAAAAATTCTCATGTTCATACAACTGTCTTGTGCACTTACCCTAGCTCTCAAGTACAAGCTGAGAACAAAAAGACAGACCTTTAAACGATTCGGAAAAACATTGAAAGACCCAGAGACGGATGTAGCGCTAAAGATCCCTAGAACTCTTAAAAGCAAACACACCTACTCTAATGCTAATCTTTTCAGTCCAGATAGATCTCTAAAAACCTCTTGATACCAGAAAGTCACAAAGTCAAGCTTAAATAAGAAGTGTGTCCTTTGTGATACGACAAATAAGGTAGAAATGCATCATATAAGGAAAGTCAAGGACGTTAAAAGTAGAATAAGGACAGGTAATAGTACGTATGCCCAATTAACGGGATTATATCTACGAAAACAAGTTCCCCTGTGTGCTTACCATCACGATTTATTACACGAAGGTGACCTAACTTACGCCGATATGACAAAAATCCGTACATATACCTAAAAGGTTTAGATTATTTGGAAGATTTCGATGGCGAGCCGTATGATGGGAAACTATCACGTACGGTTCTGAGGGCAGGGTAACCAATCCACTGACCCTACTATATTTATTAAGTACTCTGTATAGAAATTCGGAACAATCCACAAGTGGGGGTCTTACTTACTTTCTATTAGGTGGATTATCTTCATGTTTAATCCTGTTATCGACTTGTTTAATATATGCAAATTCAGGAACCACTAGTCTAGATAATTTGTATGTAATAACTAATATATCAGAAACATATCCTAGTAGGATATATTTATTTTATCAACCTAATTATATACAATATTCTTTAATAATAATGGGAGTAGGTTTCTTATTTAAAGTGAGTGCAGCTCCATTTCATTTTTGAAGTCCTGATGTATGACTTGGGAAATCATCAATAGCACTGTCATCGTGCAGACGGGACAAACTGCCAAACTCCGGGGACGCCCTAGAACTTAAGGAGCCAACCCACAGCCTAAAGGCTGTAGGGGGATGAACTAATTATTCATGATTTTTTTTTTAGGGGCCGCTTATTTATTAAATAACCTAAAAAAAAAAGAGGCAACATCCCTTAAGACTTCTGAAAAGAGAGTGGGTAATCGCGGATCTAAATCAGTCACTGGTTTATATTTCTTGCTAGGGTTTGCACAATATCTAACTCTTTCTTATATCTAATTAACTCTTTCTTTTATTATTCGTATGTATTACACATTAATGTGGTACTGTTATCGAAACATAGTTTATTGACTATACTTTCCTTACTTATAAAATCCTTCGATCTTTACTCTCTAAATTTCTCTGCTCCAACAGCTATATCAGTGGATGTGGAACACAACAGAACGGACGTTCGTAGTGAAAAACACCTCCCTCTTGAGACACCCTTAGTGGAGGGATTACGTGGTTATTATACTAAATCTTCACCGACAACTCCTCCTATAAACCACGTTAAAAGATATAAAAATGCTTACCTAAATAAACTCCTAATACTAAAATAAAGTAAAATAAAATGTGGAATATATCGGTGAACTAATATATCAACAGGGAAAAGCTATATAGGTAGTAGTGTAAATCTAGAGAGAAGATTTAAATGTTACTTTAACATCTATTTCTTAGAATCTGGAATAAAAATAAGAAAAAGTTTAATTTATAGCAGTTTACTGAAGTATGGTTATTCTAACTTTACTCTTGAAGTACTGGAGTATTGTACTCCATCCAAAGCTATAGCCAGAGAGCAATTCTATTTAGATTTATTTAAACCTAAATATAATATCTTAACTAAAGCTGGCTCCCGGCTAGGTTCTAAACACTCTGAAGAGGCAAGAGCCAAAATATCTACTTCCGCAGTAGGTAACCAAAATGGTAAGGGTGGTAAAGGACGAAAACGGGCAGAAGGAGCTGGAAGTCCCAGTGTACCGGTAGAAGTACTAGATCAGGAGACTGGACAAAAAACAATCTATCCTTCCATGCGTGAAGTAGGTGTAGCCTTAGGTGTACCTGCAGGAAGTATTAGAATGTATTTTTCTAGAAATACCCCGAAACCTTATAAAGGAAGATATTTATTGCAAAAATTTGCAGACCCTAAGAAGTTTTCACCTAACTGTAAAAGAGCAACGAGTAGACGGTAGTTGACACGGTTTACCGTGTTTAAGGTGTACTCTATTAGGTTTCGAAAGAAACCGTTCGGTTAAAATCCCTTCTAACCAAATTATGCAAAGTCGACTTTATACAAATAGTAACAATATTAACCTTAAAACATTCTCTCTACTTAGCCTACCTTGATTTGTGACAGGATTCACAGACGCAGAAGGATGTTTCACCCTTATTGCTCGTAAGTCCCCTAGAAGTAACACAGGTTGAAAAATAGAAGCTAATTTTATTATCAATCTTCATAAAAAATATCGGCAACTTTTAAAACGCATTCAATAATTTTTTCTAGGTATAGGGCGTGTAAGTAAAGAGAGAAATGGTTGTTGTGATTTTACGGTCAGCTCTTTAGATAAAATTATAACAGGAATTATTCCTCATTTTGATAAATACCCCCCCCCCTTATCTCTCAGAAGCAGGGGGATTATCTTCTATTTAGAAAGGCTATTATGATGATGAAGCAGGGTGAACATTTAACACATCAAGGTTTAAAAGCTATTATTAATATTAGAGCTTCTATGAACAGAGGATTGACTCCTGCTTTGAAACAAGCTTTCCCTAATTATATTCCTGAGACTAGACCTTTAATTGATGTACATACCTTACTGGGCTCCAATACATCCTTACTGGGTAGCAGGATTTGCTTCCGGGGATGGTTCTTTCATGGTTAAGGCTCTAGTTGATAAAAATTATAATGCAGGGGGTCGTATTATGTTGGTCTTTGTTTTAACTCAACATTTACGAGATCTGGCTCTTATTAAATCTTTAGTTTCTTTGGATGTGGACAGTCATATTCTTATAAAGAATATGCGGAATTTAAATGTCAAGATTTTAAGGACATCTATGAAAATATCTTACCCTTTTTTCTTAAATATCCTATCCTTGGCGTTAAATCAAAAGATTTTGAAGATTGAGCTAAGATTGCGGATATCGTTAATTCGAAGGCTCATCTTACTAAGGAAGGGTTTGAACAAATTAAGATTATTAAGGGTGGTATGAATAGAAGTAGAAAAAATTAATCCTTATAAATTTATAATGTTACCCCTACCCTTCTTCTAAGTGGAGGGACAATAAAAAAAACCAACTAAAAAGGGTCATTTAGGGCAGTTTTTTATAAATACATTATAAAAATGTCTTATATTGTTATATATTATATTTGTATAGAGTCGTTAAGCTAGTTTGTATGATGAACTTAACCTCCAAGGATGTATATGACTCTATACCAACAGTGGTTACAACATTTGTAGCCATAATGGCTAAAATTTGTGCGCCGCAAGGGCGCGACGCCGGAGAAGGCAACACCCACCTTCTATCCATAAATGACCAAGATGGATACCGCATTCCCTTGCCCTTTACGGCGCTAATAACACGTAGAGACGGTATAGCAGAGGGTAAAAGCGTTACTAAGGGATCTCTACTCGAAACTGAAGGTAATGCAAGCGGATACTGCCATGACCAGGATAACAAACTTGATACATTGAAGTGCCACATAGCCGGGGAGATTGTTCGGAGTAGACACAGTCAACAATCTAATGGGAGTCTCCATGATATGGAATTTGATCATGGGGGAGTCATAACACCATTCACGACTTCTATCGGATTTAATCAATGCAAGAGTCTAAAGCAGCACGGGTTTGCCGGCATCACGCTACTACGGGATCTAACCGCAGAATCGCGGAGACGGAGCTTTCATACTAGTAGTGGAGTATATACGAAGGAAAGCACCCCTAGATCAGAAGTTAAGGTAGCTAAAGTCTTTAAGGATCCAAAGGTCTCCGCTCCTTCGTCTTCTAAAGTCCGGAAGACAAAGACGGTTTCTCTTAATACTTTAGTTCATAAAGAACTTCAACAATACAAAAACAAGCAGGATGTCTACAACGGACTAGTAAACATCTTAAAAACTCCAGAATTACTGGTAGCCTGTTACGAAGAGATTAGAGGTAAAAAAGGAAATATGACAAGAGGGACCACTAACGAAACCCTTGACGGATTAACGTGAGAATGATTTCACAAGCTAGCGGAAAGCTTAGGTAATGGTACATTTAACTTCACTCCCGCAAGAAGAAAGTTGATACCTAAGGCAAATGGTAAAACCAGACCTTTGGGAATTAACTCGCCGAGAGAGAAAATAGTGCAAAAAGCCTTAGCAGTAATAATGGAACGGATATGGGAAGATATATTCCTGGATACGAGTCATGGTTTCAGACCCAATAAGTCTGTACATTCTGCTTTAAGCAATCTGTATCTGGAAGGAGGTCAATACACATGAGTCATACAAGGAGACATAAGCAAGTGCTTCGATTCTATCCCACATAGTGTTATTATGAGGATGGTAGGAAAGAAGATCAAATGTAAAAGAACTTTAGAATTGATTAACAAGTCCTTAAGTGCCGGTTTTATCGATCCTGAATCAGGAAACCTTCATAGAGACAATTTCGGAACACCACAAGGAAGTGTACTTAGTCCCTTGCTATGTAATATAGTTCTACATGAACTTGATGAATACATGAAAAAATTAAGACTTCAATTCAATAAAGGAACTAGAAGAAGAAGAAACCCAGCCTACGTCGACATCATCAGTAAAAAGAGAAGTGTTAAGGACGTAAAAATAACAAGACAAATGCTTAGAGAAGCTCGTAAACTACACTCAGCTGATCCATTAGACCCTTATTTCAAAAGACTTAAGTACATAAGATACGCAGACGATTTCGTAGTGCTCATTATCGGGACTAGTGCAGAAGCTCGAGAAATTCGGGAAAGGATAAGCAACTTCATTAGGGCTAAGTGTGGACTATCTTTGAACATTGATAAAACCCTAATAACTCACATACAAAAAGAGGGATTTAAGTTTTTAGGCGCTAGCTGTAGGAAAGCCTATATAACCAAGAACCACGTAGTTAAACACAAGATTAATAAATCTACAAGGGCTAACACTAGATTGAGACTAAATGTAGACTTAGACAAAATCTTCAAAAAACTAGTGACTCTCGGTTTCGCTAACTTAAATCAAAACCAAATCCCTGTGGGTACGGCATATAATCCAATTTTACTACTATCTCATTATGAGATAGTCTCCTTCTTCAATAGCAAAATCAGAGGAATATGTAACTTCTATTCCTTTGCAGGAAATAGGAAGGAATTATGATACGTCCACTGGATATTGAAAAGTAGCTGTGCTTTAACACTCGCAAAGAAATATAAATTGCTTAGCCAAGGAGCAGCCTTCAAGAAATTTGGAGAACTCCTGGAATGTCCCGAAACTGGAATCAAGATATACAAACCTGAGACCCTAAAAGCCATCCATGACTATAAGAATAACCAAGCCCCGAAAGATCTAGAGTTCTTGAATGTGACATGATCTTCTAAGCTAACGGAATATAATATCAATAAAGTTTGTGCTCTATGTGGTACCGGCGAGAATATTGAGATGCACCACGTAAGGACGGTTAAGGATATCAGACAGAAAATTAGGACTGGTAATGCTACTTATGACGAATGAACTGGAGCCTTGAAAAGAAAACAAATTCCTTTGTGTAAATACCACCACGAACTATATCATAGTGGAAAACTTAATTTAAGGGATATCAAACATCTTAGCGTTTATACTAAAAGCACAGAGTAAGATTAGAATAAGCACATCGAGGACTCCACCTCACGCTTTTCTAATACATACCTGTAAACCTCTTCTATATTGTGATCAAGGGGGGAGAGCCGTATGATGGGAAACTATCACGTACGGTTCGGGGAGCAGTTCAATCTGACTCCACCAATATTTATATTGTTATTAGATATAGTTAATTATACATGAAAATCTCTGTTTTCTTTAAATTATACATGGATTAATAGTTTATTATTGAGTTCTATATTATCACTACTAATAGGTTCAATACTAGGTCTTACTCAATTTAGAATAAAAAGATTATATGCATATAGTACTATTGTGCGCCGATGCGCCTCATTCAATTATGGTTTACTAAAAACTAGACATTGTCCATATATGTTTCCAACAACGGATTTAGGTAAAAGGGAAAGCCTTTTGCCGAACTTAGCATATCCGCTTAAAGGGAAAATTAGATCCAAGCAGAAGGATTGAATAGTTTCCCGAGTTGTTATCTCTATGGTTAAAGCTAGACTGCTTGAAGTTTATTCACTAGGGGCCTCCGCTATAGGGCGATGACTTGTCTGCAATAGGTCATATATAATCAAAGGTTTCTTTGTAATAGTGATAAATCTTATGGACTGATATAACCAGGTAAGAATAACTTATCTTAATGTGAAGAGTGAACAACCTAAGGAGATACGTAGATTGAATGTAGGAACTTCGGGATTGCCTAAGGTCAAAAATGGCTATGGTAACAGAGCAATCGTAGTACCATTGATTTCATTTCATTTGAATTCAAGTTCTTGGGGGAAACCCCAAGTTATGAGAAGGATTGCAGGTCAAAGCTTTCGGATGTTTACGAGTGCCGCTGGGGATCTCAGTACAGTTAAATCTGACGCCACGAAGAAACTCCGAAGACTATCCGAATTATGTGTAAAAAACCCAAAAGCGGTCATATGCGAACCTATTATAAAGCATATGTATAACTACAGACTTTATGAGATAGCTTACGAGAAATTGAAAAGTAATCCAGGGAATATGACTAAGGGTATTAATCCAACAACACTAGATGGAATAAGTAGTGAAAAAATCAATAGTATAATAGAAAGCATCAAAAATGATAGTTTTAAATTTACTCCTAGAGTGGATATTCCAAAAAATAGCGGAGGATTTAGACCCTTGACGGTAACGTCCCCTCTGGATAAATTAGTTCAAGAAGTTATGCGGATGATTTTAGAAGCTATTTTCGAACCAACCTTCCACTCATCTAGTCATGGTTTCAGACCAAACAGAGGTTGTGCCCTTAGAGAGATAAAACAGAAGTTTGGAGTGGCTTCCTGATATATTCAGGGAGATATATCCAAATGCTTTGACTCTTTTGACCATAAGATACTTATTGGTATTATCACAGACAAGATCAAGGATGAAAGATTCATAAGACTAATTATTAAAGCCCTTAATGCGGGTTACTTCGAATTTACGACTTACAAACAATCTCTGGTGGGTACACCTCAAGGATCTATCATTAGTCCTCTTTTAAGTAATATATACCTTAACGGTCTAGATAATTTTATAGAGAAATTAAGTGTAGACTTTAATGTAGGAACGAAACCTAAATCGAACCCCTTATGGATTAGTTACAGAAATAAGAAGGTAAGAGCGAAAACAGTCGAGTTAAAACGTAAGTGACACCAACTTCAAATTTCTACCCCTTCCATAGATCTTATGGATAGCAATTTCAAGAAACTGGTGTATGTGAGATATGCTGATGACTGAATAATTGGAGTTAGAGGTACAAAAGAAGACTGTAGGTGGTTACTAGAGCAAATCAAAAACTACTTGGATAATGAACTAAAACTTAAGCTTAGCGAAACTAAGACGTTAATAACTAATGCTAGTAAGGAAAAGGCAATTTTCCTCGGAACCAGTATTGGAATGGCTCAACACCAATCCTATAGTCGCACCTATGGCTACAGCACCCGTAATGCTAAAGAAATCCGTATGGAGGCCCCGAAGAATCGTATAATTAAAAAATTAAACGAATCTGGGATCATGAAAGGTGAGTTAGCTATACCTAAATACATTTGAAACTCTAACACCAAGGATGAAATCATACTACTTTACAACTCAGTTTACAGGGGTATCATCAATTACTACAGTTTTACTCACAATATCAACCAACTTTCCTCCTGAGTCCACTTTATTCTAAAGACATCGTGCGCTAAATTATTGGCTAATAAGTTGTCACTTGGAACTCAAAGCAAGGTCTACTTAAAGTTTGGGAAAAATCTTAAGGGCGATGATAAAGTCTCCTTCATCGATGCTAAATATGGAGTAAGACCGTGAGATTTCAAAGTTGGAAAACTGGATTCTATAAAATCGCTTTTCGCCCGTTCTATCTCTGCAGCATCTCTTCTAAGTCTGTCATGTTCCATATGTGATTCCGATTACAGAGTGGAGATGCATCATGTTAGACGTATGAAGGACTTAAACCCCAAATTAGGTAAAATAGATGCAACTATGATCAGGAGGAGACGTAAACAGATACCGCTTTGTAGAGCTTGTCATCTGAAACACCACGGTTGAGAGTCTAAATCTTAATTAACATGGAATCAATCAATAGCTTATAATTTTTTTAAGATACACACTAATTTTGGTAGTCAATCACTTTGACTGGAGAGCCGTATGATGGGAAACTATCACGTATGGTTCGGGAAAGGGGGATAATTCTGGTAACAGGGGTTATCTTCTAGTTCATAGTCATGTTGGTTTTATTTTATTATCTTTGAGTGTCTGTAGTGTAGAATCAATACAAGGTTTTCTTTTTTATTTAATTCAATATTCATTAAGTAATTTAAATGCATTTATAATACTATTGACTATAGGATATTCATTATTTTTTTACACAAATGACAAAGATAAATTTCTTACAGAAAAAAACAATTCACCTGTACAACTTATAAAACAAATAAAAGGATACTATTATATAAACCCTTTTTTATCATTGAGTTTATCTATTAGTCTTTTCTCATTTGCGGGAGTCCCACCTTTAGTTGGATTTTTCGCTAAACAGAATGTATTTAGTTCTGCACTAGATAATGGTTATGTTTTTATAACATTAATTGCTATATTAACAAGTGTAATAAGTGCAGCATACTATTTAGCAGTAATAAAAATCATGTTTTTTGAAAAACCTTACTATAAGTACAAATTAGAACAAGAGTTTGTTGAACAGATAGTTAGTTTAAATCTATCTAATAGTGAAAATAGATTAGGTTATATAACAGGTGAGGATGAAAAAAATAAATCTATAAAGGATAAAAAAGAAAATAGCTCAACCCCAGAACCTGCTAATGTAGTATTTAATCTGCCAAATTATAATAAGTTTTTACAAGATGTTTCTATAGAGTATCCTAGTAGTTTAAATAGTTTAGACTCTAAAAACAATAATTATCTAAAAAGTCTTATTTCTTCTACTATATCCAATACTAAATTATCTAGTCATTTAAGTATAATAATTTCTATTTTAACTCTTTTTATTTTATTATTTCTTTTTTTCCCCGAAGAATGGTTATGTATGTGTAAGTTATTATCTCTAACAATTATTAATCTTTAGTTCACTCATATTACTTTTAATCTCTTTTAGTCTTAACATTAGGATTTACGTTAAATATATTTATGCGCAAGTTTTATATTAGGGGTTTATAGATATTTTCCCTTTTTATTGCCACTTTTCTCCCTCTCCTACTTAATTAGATAGGGGGATTGTGTTTATATCTTTTTCCCGCCTATTTATATTTTATGTGGAGTTATAATTACTTTTATTTTACTGATAGGCACAGGGGACAGTTATAAAGGTTCTCTGTGCATTATGTTTATAGTAGTTTTAGTATACTAAAAAGTGAAGCCCAGGGGGACAACCTTTGCATTAGGTGCTAGGGGTCTGCAATATATGACCACAAAAGTAACTTTTTATAAAAAACAGTAAGGGGGGGTTAATATATAGCAATATATTTGCAATATAGATATAGTATTTTTTTAGTATTTAAATTTTTATATTTTTTGATAAACGAGTAATGGAAAAATTTTATTTTTGTTAAAGTATAGTTATCCATTATAATCTATTAAAATTCAAAAAATAAATTTTTCTATTCATTTTCTAATTTATAAAAAAAAAAGAATAAATGGAAAGGAACAAGGAGATGACCCAGCTAAATTTTTATATTCTTTGTTTAATAATTATCAATTAAATATGACGGGGGGGGAAATGTTAAAAAGGAAGGGATCGTAAATGATTATTAGATTAAATATATATAATTTGTTAAATCATTTAGATAAATCTTACATGTATAAATTATAATAGTTTATATTTACATACTAATGAATCAAAAAAGATCCTTTACATAGGAAATGTTACTGGTATTGGAAAAAGAGGTTTGAGGTATAATAAATATAATAAGGTTTTTAAGTCTTATCAAACTTTCATTTATTAATGGAAAATTTAAATATCAAGGTTATCATGTATTTATAACTGATTTAATCGATTTGCAACATCGATTGAACTATTAAAGTTTTCTTATATTTAATTAATAGCATTAATTCAGTAATGGAAGAGAATAATAATTAATTGATTTTCTATTGTCCCTACGGTACTAGCGTAGCAAAAGGGAGCGATCACTTATAAATTTACAAGATTTAGTAGATGAGAAGGAGATATATTAAAAAATACTTCTACAAATATATAGTAAGAAAAAATAGTTAATCTTTTATTTTCACCTTACATATTGAGTCGGGATTCATTCTATTTAAAGTTTTTTTTATAATGAGTTTTCTAATATATCTAGTCTAAAACTGCCCCCTTGCCTGATGATTATTTTTTATTACTCTTTATATTATATGTATATTTAATATTCCCTTAATAAGTACTTCCATATTAATTACAATATACTTATGTCATTTATAATGAAATACTTAACAGATATAATTAATTGTCTTATATCAAAAAAAAAAATTAAATATACATATAATAAGATATCTAATCGGAAATTAAAATAATAATAATATCATATATTGTACCACGCTAAATGCGTGGTGTAACTTTATACTGCTCTATGTCAAAATTATAATCCAGTTAACGTTTAATAATAAATTTATTGTATAAAATTTTTCCAAGGTTAATTAGTATATTTTATAGCTATAATAGGTTCGTATGGGTGTTACTTTGCTGTATTATTTTAAAGGTTTATACTTTATTAATTAATCCAAAAAGTGTAACATTTTTATAAAACTGCACACCAAGGGGAACATTTTTATTAGTCTACTTTAATAATTTTAGGTATGTTCTCTTGCTTCGCAGGACAAAATGTATAAATTATGTTTTAAATATCTTCCTATACTCTCTAAAAGAGATAATTAGGGGGGACACCCCAAAATTAATAGCAGGGAACTAAATAAAGTTAAACCTAGGCAGGCTACTCCTGCAAACATCTTTTTATTGTTTTTTTTTGCATGTTTGAGGGCAAACTGTACGCCAAACCTAATTTTTGTTTTGTACTTTATTAAAGTACAAAACAAAAATAGTAAAGCGCAGTCTTAAAAATTTATTGTAATTAAAAATATAAATTACAATTAAAATTTAACCCGCTCCTGCGGGTTTATCAGCGCACCTCTTTTTTTTATAAAATTACCTTATCGCCCACATACTCGATACAATTAAGCGAGTACTGTAGAGCCTTATGATGGAAAACCTCACAGTTAGGTTTGGGACTTATTCCTTGTTCTTTTTTATTATTTATTAAATAAATAATAAAAAAGAACAAAACAGGAGTACTTCTCTAGTTTTTTCTTATGTAGGTATTATTATTTTTGTGTTAGTAGTGTAGAATCAATACAAGGTTTTCTTTTCTATTTAATTCAATATCCATTAAGTAATTTAAATGCATTTATAATATTATTAATAATAGGATATTATTTTTTTTTACATACTTTTTTATTGCGATTCTTTTTTTTGTATTTACTACGTAAATACAAAAAAAAATACGCAAACAAAGTGTACTCGCTATAATTATATAATAATATTAGGTAAATATTCCTATAAAAAGAGTGTTCTGGTAATAATCTCTTTGGTTTCAATAATAAACCAAAAATAGAAAAAAAAAAAGGTTCATTTAATTTCTTTTGCAGGGTTAAAATACAAATTATTAAGTAAAAAAAAGAATAAATCGTAAAAAAAGGTTCATTTAATTTCTTATCCAGGATTTAAAAAATAAATAATTAAGCGAAACAATTAACTGTAAAAAAAAACGAGTTCATTAAATTTTTATTAAATAGTTTTCTGTTCGTTATAATAAAGTAAAAAAAAAGTATTTTTAATTATTTACCAAAGCAGTGTAGAGATATTAATCATATACATTAAAAATTCATCACATGTTTTTATCATTCTTATTAATCACACCTATAATAGGAGCATTTTCAATATTTTTAGCAAATAACTTAAAAGTTACGGCATCAAAAACAGAAAAAAAAATCACAGGATTGATAACCTCAATCGTTAATTTATATAATTCTTTAATTGTATTTGTCTTATTTGATTCTAGTCTTAATATATCTCAATTTGTTCTGTTAAATTCAAGAAGTGTACATACTTATGATTTATCTTTAGGTGTAGAAGGTATATCTATATTTTTTGTTTTATTAATAACAATAATAATGCCGATCTCTGTTTTATCTAATTGAACATCAATATGAAATTATTTAGAAACCAATCTAATAATAATCTTATTATTAGAATCTCTTTTAATAGCGGCTTTCATAGTGATAGATATTTTATTATTTTATATTTTCTTCGAAAGTATTCTAATACCTTTATTTATCTTTATTGGTATCTACGGTTCATTGAATAAAGTAAGAGCAAGTTTCTATTTATTTCTCTACACATTGTTTTCTAAAGTAAGATAAGGATTATACCCTATCTTATATCAGTGTCCAATAACCAAATTCCGGGGAAGCCCTAAAGCTCTAGTAATCAAGGATTTAAAGGAAACTTTAAATCTGGCCTGATTAATGACTCAGGGTATGATAATATCACTAGAGATATCAGCAATTATATGGGCAATCGCGGATCTAAGCCAGGCAATGCCTGTAAAAGAGCAACGAGTAGATGGTTATTCAGTATTTACGAATACTGTAAGGTGTACTCTAGTCGCCGGGAAACCGGTTTTGGGGAGAAAATATCTATATTCTTCTAGTAAATTTAAGTTTTGTTCTGCACTATTACATTATTCCACTACTACTGGTAAATCTTTAGATATAACCGCTAATTCAAAAAAATTAATTTTAATTAACAGTCTAGACCCTGTTACAGGTTTTATAGATGCTGAAGGTTGTTATATATTAGGTTTATTTGCAAGTAAAAAATACAAACAAGGTTATCAAGTAAGTTTGAATTTTAAAATTAGTGTACATTCTAAAGATGCCTATATATTAGAAAAATTAGAAATTTATTTTTGAGTCGGTAATATTATTAAACACGGGTCTAATAGTTTACAATACCGTATTACTTCCTTTAAAGATCTGGACGTTTTGATTACTCATTGCATCAATTATCCATTAATAACTCAGAAACGTGCAGATTTTGAACTTTTCCGTAAAGCAGCAAACTTAGTCAAAGCTGGACAACATTTAAAAGAGGATGGTTTTAAAGAGATACTGGCAATAATAGCTGGTCTTAATTTAGGTTTACCAGAATCTTTGAAACTTGCTTTCCCTACTATTGTACCTCATGTTAGACCCCTTGTTAAAGACATAGTCATTCAAAACCCTCATTGAGTTTCAGGATTTACAAGTGGTGACGGATGTTTTTTTGTCTCAATCTCGAAATCCTCTACCACTAGTTCCGGATTCAGAGTCGCATTGAGATTACAGATAGCACAACACATCCGGGATGCTGAACTTATGAAAAGTTTGGTAGGGGGTGTGGGAGAGTAGATATCCTTCCTAACTCGTCTATGGTTTACTACGTTGTCGGTAAATTTACCGATATAGCGGATAAAGTTGTCCCTTTATTTCATAAATATCCGGTTATAGGAGTTAAATCGTTAGATTTTAAGTGTTTCGTTCAAGTTGCTGAATTAATTAACAATAAGGCTCATTTAGCTCCAGAAGGTTTATAACAAATTAGAAAAATAAAATAAGAAATGAATACTTTAAGAGTAAATAGTTAAAAATGAGTTCTACATTTAATTTTTCTTTTCTTTTTTTTTCTAGGCAGAGCGTCTTTACAAAATTCTTTTTTAGTTTTCATAACTTATCCTAAATTTTCAAACAAATCATATAAAAATTGTAATAAGCCGTATAAAGCTTAAATATATTGGTAGATAAGTATACGTTCCACTTAGCCATATACGGATAAGTAACCTCAAATTAAAGTTACCTCACTACCCTGCCTAAATTATGTAAATATCCTAATTCGCCTTTTTTTATTTATTTTGTTATTTATTTAATAAAAAAAAGAACAAGAAAATATAAAGTTATTGCAATAATTCATGGTTAAGAAGGGTGTGAGGGCGTGTTTGGATCATTATTTTTATTATTATCTATTCTAAATCTACAGTCAATTGCAGGAGCTACTCACTTCGAAACTGCCTTTAAGATTTTTTTATACCCTGAAGCGCAAACATTTGTATTTATAGGTATTTTTATAGCTTTTGCAATAAAAACACCTTTATATTTTGTTAATATTTGATTACTAAAAGCTCACGTTGAATCTCCTTTATCTGGTTCTATAATATTGGCAGCAATAGTATTAAAACTAAGTCTATATGGTATATATAGACTAATTCTACCTATATTACCTATAGTAACTTTAAGTTTAACACCGCTTGTATTTACTTTATCTGTTGTTAGTATTATATTAGCTAGTATTAGTACACTAAGGACTACCGACATAAAAGAGTTAATTGCATACTCTTCTGTAGCTCATGCTGCGGTGTACTTATTAGGATCATTTAGTAACTCACTTTCAGGTATTGAAGGATCTATATTATTAGGATTAGGACACGGGTTGGTGAGTAGTGGATTATTTATTTGTGCTGGAGGTGTGCTTTATGATAGAGCACACACTAGGTTTATTTCTTATTATAGAGGAGTTGCACAGGTAATGCCTGTATTCTCTATAATATTCTTCATTCTTTGCTTAGGTAATGCAGGTACTCCTCTAACTCTAAACTTTGTAGGAGAGTTTATGAGTTTATACGGTACTTTTGAAAGACTCCCACTTCTGGGTGCATTAGCTAGTTCTTCTATTGTTTTCTCTGCTGGTTATACTATGTTTATGTTTAATAGAATAGTCTTTGGAGGTTCATACTCTCCATACTTTAGAGTAAGCTTACCTGATCTAAATAGGAGAGAATTCTATGTATTGCTACCTTTAGTAGTTTTAACTGTGTTATTTGGTATTTACCCTAGTCTTATCTTAGATGTGTTACATTACAGTGTTTCAAGTCTAATCTATAGTACTGGAGATTTTACTAGTTTAGCTTTCTTCCCTTTGCTAAAAATATTTAATGAAAAAAAATGATATAAAAAAACGCTAGCGGGTCGAAGGAGAGGCAAGGTCCGGGAGCTAGCTACGGGTATAAACACAGCAAATGCATTTCTAGCTATTAACAAGGGTTTTTACTTAGAAACCCTAGACCCCCTTTATTTCATTTTTCTTTTAAGTAGCGAAGGGAATAGGTCCTTCAAGAGGAATTACTATCCTAATAGTAAGGGCCGTACGAAAAATTATAGTACATTAAAACCTAGTTCTAATAGCCGATCTCCTAGTGAAGATAGTAACGATTCTTTTAGTACGAAAGTAGTGAGTAATTCAAACCCTCTATCTAATGTTCGAAAAATAAGAGAGTTGTTTGTATTAATACCTTTTATTGTTCTAACTGTTCTATTTGGTCTTTATTATTCTCCTTTTTTAGATGTATTATCCTATGGTGCGTATAATTTAACTTATTATTCAGACCCTACTAGTTATATAGCTATGGGGTTTTTACCATTTAACCTATTCAAAAAGGCAGCCACCCTGGCTAAGACAGGTATAGGTAACTCTGGTTTTTGTAACCCTTTAGTCCGTAAGTTTATAGTGTTTTCATATAATTATATATTAAATCACTATAAAGATAAGATTAAGGATTTAGCGAAAGAAATATTAATTAAAAAAATTTTAAATTCTAAACATAAAAATCATTTTATAGTGTTAAATTTTATAATTACTAAATCTTTAACCAACTTTCCATATTATAACCGTATTAGATCTGTAGTAGAAAACCTTGAGTCTGTTCATCTTTTGTTTTCTTTAATCTGTTTAATATTATCTATATTCTTACCTATACCAAATTGGCTAATTAGTTATGCTAATATAAGTATAGTCCATTATATATTTTGATATATGGTGTCAAATATATTTAACCTTAGTTCTACAAATAGAGTTGTAGATTTAAAAAATCTATTTATTATTGCAATTATTATATCATACGGTTTAACTTTAATAGATATAGGATATATATCTACAATTATCTATTTATTTTTTATAACTCTATTTAATTTATTAATCGCTATATTAGCGATGTTTAAATTATATATTATATATATAGATGAAGAATATAAAAAAGAACACCCTCTATTCTACTATTTATTTGTAATAATTTATACAGTGGTATTCTACTTATCGTTGGTTCAATTTATAACTAATATAGTAGAATTAATATATATATTAAAAAAATGTATATTAAAAATCCAGCTTAGAAATTCTAAAAATATAGGTCAACAAGGTGCTAATAGCTCTGGTTCCTCAGGAGGTAATCCCAATCCAGGAGGTCCAAATACAGGTGGAGGTGGACCAGGTGATACTCCCGCAGACTCTAATAAGCGTAAACGGACGGGTCGTAATACAGATCATAACGAGGAGCAGCCTAGTGTTCGTAAATCTGCAAGGGTACAAGAAAAAGGGGAAACTCTACAGACAGCTCATAAAGTACCCTGAGAACAAAATCCAGGTGATTGAGTAATTGATCCAGCTTTGCTAAATCAAGAATCTGGGCAAAATTCAGGTGATCCTTGATCAATTGATCCAAACTTGCAAGGTCAAGAATCCCATGGAGGACAAAACTCATATGATTCTTTACCAATTAATCCCCAAGGTGAAAATACAGGAGGAGGTGAGAGTAATAAGCCAAAAGGAGGGAGAGGTAAAAAATATCACACCGAACAAGAAAAGCGTGCAGCAAAAGCTGCAAGTGCTAAAAAGTATAATGATAATAATAAAGAATCAATAGCCGCAAAAAAAAAAATATATAACGATGCAAATAAAGAAAAAAAAGCCGAATATGATCAAAATTATATAATAAATAATAAAGAAAAAAGATCCGAAAATGATAAAAACCGTAAAGAAAAAAGAAAAACTCTAGCGGGGGGGCCCAACATAAAAAATATACCACTTACTGAATATAATACTAGTCCCCAGGAATGGGCAAAAATATTAAAAAAACGGGAAACCGAAAAGAACCGTTATAATAATATAAAAAATGATCCTGTTAAATATGATAAACGAAGAGAACTTGATAACGCTAATTACAAAATAAGAACAGAAAAGCAAAATCAAGCAATATCAAAGAACTCAAAAAGTAATAATACTTAGGTTGGATGGTTAGGCGCTAACCTCTTAAGTATTTATCTTTATTATATTATACTATAAAGTTATGGATAAAAAAAATACCCTTTTTATTATAAATTTATAGCATTACTCTTTTCATACTTATCTCAAAAAAAATTTTTTTATCCTTTTCTTTTTTAGCTTATTTTTCTTTTTCATATAACCCTTTTTTACGTTCTTTTATATTTGCATTATATCGTTTTAATTTTTCTGTTATAAATCCTAATCACTTTAGCTTTCCCCTGCTTCTTATAAAAAAGGGAAAGAGGAGTTAATTTATAAATTCAACATATTCCCTGGCATTTTATACTAGGCGTACTGCGCTATCCGGGGTTTTTAATCTTAGCGCAGTTAACGGGTATGCCCTAGGGCATACCTATTCTTACCCCCCCTTTTTTTTATAATTTTTATTAAATAAAGGGCTCCTATGTAAAGCCGAGGTACGTTAAAAGGTGTATTTGTAATGAGTATAACTCATTACAAGTATTGAGTTATATTTATATAATAATTCACCTCAAGTAACATAGTTAAACTATTTTTAGGGCGTAGCCAATAAAATTGTATATAACTGGGTAATTTTACTCTATATTAATAGATATAATTCTCATTAACCTAAAATCTTGCTTTAAATTTTTACAAAATGTAATAAAATAGAAATATACTTCTATTTTAGCTTTATGTTTTATTTGCACAATATATTAAGGTAAAAACCCTTGTTGTAAAAATTAAAGAAAATTAGATAATAAATTAAAACAATGACATACAATATAATTCTTATTTCAATATTAGAAACTCTAATAGTAACAGTACCAGCTCTCTTGTCAGTAGCATTTGTAACAATAGCAGAAAGAAAGACAATGGCAAGTATGCAAAGAAGACTAGGGCCTAATGCAGTCGGATGATTAGGTCTACTACAAGCGTTTGCAGATGCCCTAAAGCTTCTATTAAAAGAGTATATCTCTCCTACACAAGCTAACATTGTTTTATTCTTCCTGGGTCCTATAATAACATTAATATTCGGATTACTAGGTTTAGCTGCTATACCTTTTGGTACTGGTTTAAGTATTGCAGACTTTACTTTAGATATACTATATATGTTGGCTGTATCTTCTTTAGCTACATACGGAATTTTGCTCGCAGGGTTTTCAATTTTTCAACCCCACTATGCAACAAGTACTAATCATAAAAACTACATATCATATAAATCAAAGAATAGATTTATAATAAGACCAATAAAATACGATAAATTACAATACCCTTCGCGGCCAGCTATATCGATATTAAAGCCGCGCTTTGGTCTTTCTGTGTTTAAATGCTTTCTTCACACGAGTTCTTGTAAACACAATAGCAATAATAGTAATAATAATAACTCTAGTGATTGCAGGGAGTCCGTCGGCTTTTACTTAGCTCATCTGGATCCCTTATAAAACTTTATACTCTCAGCTTGTTCAATCTTTGTATAAGGATAGAAATATACCAGTTATAGCTTTTGACCGAAACTCTGTTATAGCTTCTTGTTTAAATTTTTCTAATCAGTTATCGAAAGATAAATTTATTAAAGAATGAGGTTCAAAATCAGTAATTTACCTAATAGAGTTCAAAGATGACCCCAATATATTTTATATCGGTAGAACTAATTTATTAAAAAAAATATTATATGAACACTTTAAAGCTGAATCTAAAAGTAAATTCCACCTTTTCTTACGATTAGTTGGTTTTGAGCATTTTAACATTCATGTCCTAGAGGTCTGCCCTGTATCTGAGCTAGGTAAAAGGGAAACTTATTATTTACAAAAATATATTCCTATTCTTAATTCTGTCTTTTCTTCATCAATAACTGAAAGGGAAATTAAACAAACCTTATTCTTAAAACTTAAGTCTCTTCGTACGGCAAATAAGGCAAAAGACTTAAAAGGTACACTCGTTTATGTATATGATATCGACGAACAAGGTATAAACAAAAAAGCTACAGTTTATAACAGTAGTCCTGAGGCAAGTCGAGCTTTAACCTTCCCTGTCTCCGGTATCTTCAGATATAAAAACACATCTATACCTTACAGAGGAAAATTGTTTTTTAATTACCCTATTGTTGACTTTAACAAAGTGTTTGAAGAAAGCAAAAATCTTACACCTAAAGGTCTATTAAATCAAGTTATTAGTATTCAAGTTTGAGCGTATGATGCTATTTCTTTAGAATTGATAAAAGGTAGCCCTTTTATTTCCAAAACCCTAGCAAGTAAAGCTTTAGATATCCCTAGAGCAACAATAGACTTAGCATTAGACAAAGAACGAACTGCAGGTTCGAAAGCTATTTATGTTTATTCGAGACCTCTAAGTGAGACAGAGATTAAAGCTCTTCTAGCTAAGGGTGAAGATTTGCAACTAGGTCATAAAGTTCCAGTATACGCATATGAAGCAAAGACAGGTGTCTTGGTAAATAATGCCCCCTTTGATTCAATTTTAGATGCGGCTAAATATTTTGGTGTTGAGTATCGAACAATCACTCGCCATTTAGACACTAATGTAGCTACTAATCGTAATGGCAAGTTAGTTTATTTCTTAAAAAAAAAGTGGGATGAGGCGTTAAGCAAACAATTACTTGGTGCTAATCCTACAATAGCTGAAAGTCGTAATACTCAAACCAAAGTCTGAGTCTATAATGCATATAATCTTGAATTGGTAAATAATGGGCCTTTTGATACTATACCGTCTGCAGCTAGTTTTTTAAATACAGAAAGATCCACAATTTATCGTAAATTAGACAGTAGGAAAGCAACTATGCTAAAGAAAAATTCCACCTTAGTTTATTTTTTTTCTAAAGAGCTGGATGACCACTTAAAAAATGAACTGGGGAAAGAGAAATCTGACGTTAAATTCGTTAGATCTGTAATATGGGTTTATAAAGTATCAGGCGACGGTGAATTAGAGTTACTGCCTGATCAACCCTTTAAATCCAAACGTGAGGGTGGAAGAGTATTAGGTATTGACCCTAAGTATATTACTAAACACCTAAATACTAATGTAGCTTACCAAAATTTAATATTTCTTACCTCACCTAAGCCCTAGTCTTGGACTCGATTACATCGGCCTTTAATACCCAATTTCTGGTAAAGCACCTCCTATTTAAATACGGGAGAAAGGGGGTAGTCTTGTATGCCTTTTATTAACATAACAGGATATTGTTCGATTTAAATACAGGAATTAAATATATAGTAAAGTTGCTTGCCTTTTCAAAACCACCTTATATATGTATATAGTTGCAGTTAGTAAATAGGAGAGTGAGGGGGGGGGTAAAGGAAGGGAAGAGATACTACTATCCTTGTTCTACTTGTTATACCTTTCCCACACTCCGAAAAGCTAACAATGGGGACTGGTGGGTTTTTGCTGACCAGGTAACTCTGAAAAAAAAACAAAAGCCCTTTAATTACGTGAGTAATTAATAATAAACCGGATTAATTTCAAGAACAACTTAAAATAAGTAAATTTGAAGCGAAACATAATTTTTTATGTACGTTCAACGACTAGCTTTATGCCAAGAATATTCGGGGTTTACTATATTTATCCTTTTTTTTTTATTATACCCTTTTTTTTCCACTTAGAAGGGCCGATCCGTAACTCAAGAATTAATAAACAAAATAAACGATAGAATATAATAAACTATGACATAGTCTAAACCATATCGTGAGAAATGGAAGCAATATTTAAATATATTGCAGTAATAAAATTGGAAGTGCAAATTCTAAATATGCTTTCTTAGGATCCTTAAGAAGTACAGCACAATTAATTAGTTATGAACTAATCTTAAGTTCAGCTATATTAATAGTTGTTTTAATAACAGGTAGTTTAAATTTAACTGTAAACATAGAATCTCAAAAACCTATATGGTTTATACTTCCTTTATTCCCTGCATTTATTATTTTCTTTATTGGATCTGTTGCGGAAACTAACCGAGCTCCTTTTGATTTAGCTGAGGCTACTCGTGATTTGGTCTCTTTAAAGATCACCGTATGCTGGAAACTCCTACCTTTATATAGGAAGATCAGCAGGAAATTTAACATATATTGTTATAATCCTCAGAGACTATACGTGATCATTTAACGTAAGTATTTATGTTAAATAAGATATAGTCCAAATATGCATGAAAATGTATAATAATTATAATTGAAATCATATTCGAGTCATACTCTTCTTAAAAATGAGTAACCTAGTACATATAGGTTATATTACGGCACCTAAACGAAAAGTTTGTACAGTAGCTAGTCTGAGACTTTATTCTAAAAAAAGTTCAGATTCACAATCTTCTGACCTACCACCTATTCCTATTTTAACTATTAACAATCTAAATAATGCAGATTGTATTAAATCTTACAGAAGATTATTAAAAAACAAAGGAGGTATTTATTCTTTTATTAACACAGTTAAGAGTAATCAATATATAGGTAGTGCCAAAGACTTTTATTTAAGACTAAATGAACATCTGGGCAATAAAAAATCTAATCTTGCTTTACAAAAATCATTTGCTAAGTATGGGTTAGATAAATTTAATTTTTGTATATTTGAATATTTTTCGTATGAAACTAAAATTATAAGTTCTAAAGCTTTAACTGACCTAGAGACCTATTATATCACTAAATTTAATTTTAGTACTCTTTATAATTTTTAGGCTAATGCTACAACCTCTTTGGGTTATAAGCATACTGAGGAAGCCAGATTAAAGATGGTAGAGTATTATAAAAATAAAGAAAATCATCCTATGTTTGGTAAAACTCATAAAGAAGCTCTAGGTTTAATAAGTAAACCTGGTGAGTTAAATCCTATGTTCGGGAAAAAACATGGTTAAGCCACTAGGGCTAGGGCTCTTTTATTTGGAACCAGAAAAAAAGAATAAATACGATTTAGGTGTGGGTCTTTATGATTTAGACGACAATTTAAAAGTTTAAGAATAACGTAGAGTTAGCTAAACATTTTAATATTTCTAAGGTTACAGTAGGTAAGTATTTAAACTCGGGTCTTGTATATAATAAAACTTATCGTTTTAAACCTATACAAGACTAATATGTATTTAATTATAATTTTTTTGTATTTCTTGAAATCAGTGTTAGTAGGATATGATTGTTATTTTAATAATAGGTTAAAGTTACCTTTTGGAACTGCAAATTATACTTCCCTATCTTCTAGTCGCGGATATTATTCTACAATTTCTCATCCACAACCCTCTAGCTATGACCTTCCCCCTCAGCCGATTTTAACTCTTGATTTAAATGACAGAGCTTGCATTAAATCACATGAAAGTATATTAAAAGGCAAAGGAGGTATTTATTCTTTGGTTAACACTGTTAACGGTAAGCAGTATATAGGTAGTCCGAAAGACTTTTTTATAAGACTTAATGAACATTTAAAGTATAAAAATAATTCAAATGCTGCTTTACAAAAAGCATTTGTTAAGTATGGTTTAGATAAATTTAAATTTTGTATCTACGAATATTTTACATATCAAAGTAAAATTATAAGCCACAAATCTTTAACTGAATTAGAAACTAGCTATTTATCAAAATTTAATTTTGATACTCTTTATAATTTTAGTCTTATCGCCCATAATAATTTAGGTTATAAACATACTGAGGAAACTAAATTAAAGACCAGTAATCCAGGAAAGTTAAATCCTATGTATGGAAAAAGTCACTGCGAAGAAGCCAAGACTAAGATGAGGGAAAAAAAGAATAAATATCCATTAGGCTAAGGACTTTTTGACTTAGAGGGTAATTTAATTTCAAAGTTTAAAAATAATGTTGAGTTAGCTAATAATTTGAATATTTCTAAAGTTACAGTAGGGAAGTATTTAAATTCAAACCTTATATATAATAAATCATATTATTTTAAAGCTATCACTGATTAACAAGGGAAAACAAATAACCCGCTAATAAAATGGAATCAGAGTTAGTTAGTGGGTTCATGACAGAACACTCTGCCGCAATTTTTGTTAAATTCTTCTTAGCTGAATATGCTTCTATTGTTATTATCTGTATACTTTCTAGTATTTTCTTTTTAGGTGGATACTTATTAGATATGCGTCCTATAATTTACTTAGTTCAATACATAGACTTTGACCGTTGACTATACTTAACTGATAATGGTAATAATTATTATTATTCATTGACTAATCCGGGTACTGAAATCTTAGTTCAAGGTTTTACAATTGGAATTAAAACTTGTCTTTTTATTTTTACATTTATATGAGCTAGAGCTTCACTGCCTAGAATAAGGTACGATCAATTAATGTCTTACTGTTGAACAGAGATATTGCCGGTGGTTATTGCATTAATCTTTATAGTTATGTTAACTATATTTAGCTTCGAACTATTGCCAGCAAATATTCCTTTACTTTAATACTATCACATTAAAATCAGAGTTAAAAAAAATAATTTTTTTCCCTCTAAAGTTATTTATTATATACCATCTTTATTACATTCTTTTTCACCATTTCAGAGGTGAATCCTTTATTTTGTTTTTAGGAGATTTTTAAGTACTTTCTTATACTTATGTACTGGGAAATTGTGTATGCTGCGGGTCCCGATTAAAATGATCCAGTATATATCCAATCTTCTATATTAGAATATAAGGTAGATATTACTTTTTATGGAAATAAACTAAGGGATATAAGTAACTCTATTCAGTAGTGATGAAAAGGCTAAACATTTAAATGAAACAACTTTTATTAGAAACAATGTGTAGCTGATCATACTCTTAAGCTTAATAAGCTAGGAGGTAAAGATAAAAATGCCTTTAATTCAACCACTAAGCTAGGATTTTAATATTAATATGATTCCACCACTAAGTCTGCTTGAAGTAAGGGGAGGGGGGGGGTATTTGTTATATACTTCTCCTTTAATTGACTTAGTACAATACTAATTTTGATAGATGAGTGGCATTAACAGGAAGAGTTACTTCTGATACTTCTCTAAATTATGAATCTAATTCTAGTCTAGAATAATGAGTCTAAGGTATTATTATAGGTATTAAACCTTGCCTTATTCTTTTTACATTTATATGAGCTAGAGCTTCACTACCTAGAATAAGGTAGGATAAGTAAATCTCTTACTGCTGAACAGAGATATTCCCGGTGGTTATTGCATTAATCTTTATAGTTATGTTAATAACATCTAGTTTGGAATTAATCCCATCTAATTATATATTATTAGGGGTTAATTGTTTTTATTAAATAATTAATAGTATTATAAAAAAAATTATGTAATTGTCCCTTTTTATTATAATTTTTCTCGCTCCGAATCCGAATCCGAATCCGAACCGAATTTTCCCTATGCATGTTAGTTAACAAGGAATAATCCAGGGTAAATCGCTAAAACCTTTTTATGTAGAGAGAGTCATAAAAATTAAAGAACTAGATTAAATTGTAAAAAAAAAAAATAAAAAATTAATAATAGATAGTTTAGACATGAAAAAAAATCATTACTATACTCTCTAGGTCGCCCTACTTCACTTCTGCATTTTCCGAAGTAAGGGGGGAGGATCCTATACTATATTCTAATTAAAAGGGGGTACTAAAGTATGTAAAGCGTAATCCATATTTTATATAGGAGCTAATGTAAATTAATAAGATTATAGTAAATTACTTAAATAAGGTGAGGGTTACCACCCCTTTCTAAATTTCTAAAAATAATAATAGATTAAATCCATAAAAAACATGAGAAATTTAAAATATACTTCCTTGTTGAAAAATGTAAATTCATATTTGATAGATTCACCACAACCATCAAATATTAGTTATTACTGAAATTTCGGAGTGCGCCGTGTGAGTATAATATTTCGAAGAGTCAGTCTGAACTCTCTTGCATCCTCGACAGTTGGAAAATTTCCGCTATGCAAGCTGCGATGTTTCACGTGTTATAAGCCCAATAAGCATATAACATGGGTAGCTGAAACAGAATGCTTTGTAAAGGTGGGACTGCCCTCACTAATAGACAAGGTAAGCAGGATAAACTACGCCGAAGATAATAAACCTGAAACTCAAAGATGTGATCTATTCAGCAAATGTATCCCAAGCAGAATATGTCGGTACATTCAGGGTATGACTTGTCAGAACATAAAAAGTATGAAAAGTTGAGCATATCATAATATCCGAAGTATGATATGTTGTCGAGAAGCTCTGCATCACTCCAGTAAAGGAGTCCCCAAAGGATTTGAGCAGGCGGCTAAGGCCAGGACATTAAGCAGAAATTATTATAAACCACGGGATTTAATCGCCTATGGGAGCAATCCTACGCGAAAACGGAGTTTCCATAGTAGCACTTTTGTTGGTGCAAAGGGAAATAGCGTGAATACCTTAGATAATAAGGTTACAAGTGACAACACAATAAAAAGTGAATATAAGACCAAGACAAAAAAACCGTCCGTTAAGTACCCACTTGTTGACATTGTCGCCCAAAAACTAAACAACTATTTGACCAAAGACGGAAAATACAACAAAATTATCCATTTAATGTCTGACCCGTACTTTCTAATCGCATGTTATAATGAGATAAAAGGTAAACCAGGTAATATGACTAAAGGTACAACTAAGGAGACCTTAGACGGAATAAAATTTGAGTGATTCGAAAAAATCGCGAATGAACTTAAAACGGGTATCTTCGATTTCAAACCGAGAGTTGAAATACCAAAACCAAACTCCGATAAGAAAAGACCCTTAACCATAGCAGCACCTAGAGACAAAGTGGTACAGAAAGCGCTGCAAGTAATTATAGAAGCTATCTGAGAAGACATCTTCCACGATTGCTCGCATGGTTTCAGACCCGGACGATCTGTACACTCAGCTCTAGCACAGATATACTATGGGGGATCAAATTTCATTTGAGCGATACAGGGAGATATTAGTAAATGTTTTGATAACATACCACATGAAATTGTAATCAAATTACTAAAAAATAAAATAGTTGATCCTAGATTTTTGGAACTCCAAAGAAAATTCTTGGAGACTGGAATAATGGACCCAAAAACTAAGAAGATAAATAAAACCAGTCTAGGAATTCCTCAAGGAGGTATTTTAAGTCCTATACTATGTAATATCGTACTCCACCAGTTCGACGATTACATCCAAAGGCAAATCAAGATGTTTAACAAAGGGAAAGCCAGGAGCCATAATAGAGAGTACCAAAAACTTGAATATCGTAGAAGAAAGGCAAAAACAATGTTGGAACGTAGAGAATATTTATTTAAGATGCGTAGAGTGGGAAATGTAGATAAACTAGACCCTAATTTCAAAAGAATGAAATATATCCGGTATGCAGACGACTTCGTCATTTTAATTAACGGTACAAGAAATGAATCACAAATGGTAAAAAACAACTGTAAAGAATACCTAAATACTCACTGTGGAGTAAACCTAAATGAGGAGAAAACTATAATAACCAACCTTAAAGATAATAATTTCATGTTCCTAGGAGCTGAGATCGTTAAACTTAGAAATCCTACATTCTTAAGAAAAAATCAGGCTACAAACTCTATTGTTGCCACTCCAAGATTATTAATAAAAGCACCTATTAACAAATTATTGGATAAATTGAAGTTAACCGGTTTCATACGCCAAGACAATAACCAAATATTCCACCCTAAACACGTGGGATCATTGGTGAATCTGTCACACTACGATATAATATCATACTACAACTCGAAGATTTATGGAATTCTTAACTTCTACAGTTTTGCATCAAACCTTAACAAACTAGGTAGACTTATATGATATTTACAAGCTTCATGTGGATTAACTTTAGCGCGAAAATATAAATTGTATACAATGAGGGCAACCTTTAGAAAGTTCGGAAAATTACTAACATGTCCGAATACAGGAAAATCATTGCACAAACCGAATAATCTAAAGGTTAAACACAATTACCAAAAATCAAAAAGGGTACCGAGGGCTGAGGAATTACTAGACATCTCCTGAGCAAGCAAATTAACGGAAACAAACTTTGGAAAAGCGTGCATTATTTGCGGAGTAACTGAGGGAATAGAAATGCACCATAACAGATCCGTTAAGGACGTAAGAGCAAAGATGAAAACCGGTAATAGTACCTATGCGCAATGAGTAGGTGCGACTATGAGAAAACAAATACCAATGTGTCAATATCACCATGAACTTTACCACAAAGGTCAACTTACTTAGCGGATATAAAGGAGATAAGACGTTATGTAGGATAATCAAATTTTCTAACTACAATCAAATAGATCTGTCGCGTGTTCACGGTGCGAGCCGTATGAAGGGAAACTTTCACGTACGGTTCTGAGGGCAGCTCAGTCTGACCCCTACTCACTATTAGGTGTCTGTTTAACAATTCAAATTATATCTGGTGTTACTTTAGCAATGCATGTGCGCTGTGGTAACAGCACAATGTCGTGTAGTAAATCTACATTCGTTCCTTCATATGCGAATAGACCATCTGGATTAGGTATTAAGGAAAGCTTACTGCTGAACATAGCATTCCAGAAAGAAGCGGAGAACCCCGATAAACCGATAGTTGGACTATCCGCAAGGTCTTTCTCCTATGGTAAGACTCATACTAGTCAAACAATATTGACCACTGCCCTCAAGCTATGGGGATCACTCGTCGGTAACAGGTGAATTATACTCTTGGTAGTTTGTAATGCATGAACTACTACAGAAGGAGAGTATACAGATTGTTCAGGAAGAACAAGCAAGGTCAGGGAAATTGTACCTAAGGGAGTATTTCGAACATTGTCGCTGAACACAGGATTGCCTAAGGGAAGTAACTCCTATCGGCAACGGAACAACTATAGTACCTGCTTAAGTCCTAATATACTTAAATACGGCTCAGGTAATGCTGAGTGAAAGGGAAGAGTTGTAGCCTCATTATTATTCAGAAGATCCTATGTCTCCGGAGGAGATACGGAATCAAAACCCAACGTAGGTTCTAAACTGAATAAACTTGCAGAAAGATCGAGCTCTTTCCCTAACCAGAAAATTGACCGAGAACTGTACAGCCTACTCTGTAACCCCGAAATGCTAATCTACGCTTACGAAAACATAAAAAGTAAACCAGGAAATATGACACCAGCCCTATCTCCAGAAACCCTAGACGGAATATCTAAAGAGAAGCTAAACAACCTATCTTTATCTCTTAAGAGTGAAAAATTCACATTTGCCCCTAGTCGTAGAATTCAAATCCCTAAGGCTTCTGGAGGGACCAGACCCTTATCTATTGCTTCGGACAAAATTGTTCAAGAGGCAATGAGATTAATATTAGAAGCTATCTACGAACCCCTCTTTAAAGACTGCTCTCATGGGTTCAGACCACATAGGAGTTGTCATACAGCGTTGAAGCAGGTAAGCCAAGAATTCCAACCCGCACAATGAGTTATAGAAGGAGACCAGGCAAAATTCTTTGACTCGATATCTCACCACAAGCTTATGCAACAGATTGAAGATAAGATAGCTGACAGAAGATTCACCAGTCTAATTTGAAAAGCTCTTAGAGCAGGGTATTTTGAGTTTAGAGTATATAAGAGCAATATCATCCCCCAAGGTTCTATCGTAAGCCCCATCCTTGCTAATATCTTTCTAGACCAATTGGACAATTTTGTTCTATCAATCAAAAAAGACTTTGATAAAGGAGAGCGATCCCCTCGTTCAAAAATTAGTAGATACTACGAGTATCAGATACTTAAAGCCAGAAATGAGGGGAACAAGAAGCTTATGCGAGAACTTATCGCTCAAAGATCCAATTCACCACCTATCGACTTCGGATCCCCCGAGTTCAAAAGACTTTCATATGTGAGATATGCGGACGATTGAATAATAGGGATTAGAGGGTCCAAGAGAGAAGCTCTAGACATCCTAAATAAGATAAGGGAATTCTCTTCCTCAATTGAACTAACCTTTAGTGATAGTAAGACTAAACTTACAAACTTAAATTCTGAGTCAGTCTTATTTTTAGGAACTTCGATCTCTAGATCTAATCATTCAAGTTTCAGTAAAATGGGAACAGAAAGAAGACTTAGGCGTAACAAGTTGGGTATCCGTCTTGAAGCACCTTTAGACAGAATAAAGAAAAAGCTGACAAGTGCAAGTTTCCTAAAAGGAGGAAAATCTCATCCGAAATTCCTTTGATTACATCACGAGCATGACCAGATAATCTTATTATACAATTCAGTCTTAAGAGGTTTCCTAAATTATTATAATTTTGTACACAACTATGGCAGACTGGTAAGTTACGTGGAATTCATCCTAAAACAATCTTGCGCCAAACTGCTAGCTACAAAGTTCAACTTAAACAGAATGGCCCCAGTCTATAAGAAATTCGGAAGTAGTCTAACTGGACCTAAGGGTAAGTCATTCTTCAAGCCAAGCTACAAGATGTCTAACAAGTTATTGACCCCCCCGGTGCATTATATCAAGAAAAATCCACGGCTACCTTAGATAATCTTAAATGTAGTGTGTGTCTATCGGATTACAGAGTAGAACTTCATCATGTACGTGCCATGAAAGATCTTAACCCTAAGATCTCGTACTTGGACAGGCAGATGGTACGGATAAATCGGAAGAGAATACCTCTCTGTAGAAAGTGTCATATGTTAAAACACAGGAATCGGGAAACAGTTTTCGATTAGCGAATTTAGCGAACAGTCATCTCTGCAAGCACTAATGAGGTGGAGAGCCGTATGATGGGAAACTATCACGTACGGTTCGGGAAAGGGATAAAGAACATCCTTAGGGAACCTTTATTCTAGTTCACTACAATCCTAGTGTTTTAGGAGCTTTTGATTCGGTAGAGCATATTATGAGAGATGTGAACTACGGATGATTAATCCGTTATTTACACAGTAACACCGCTTCAGCATTCTTCTTCTTGGTTAAAGAGATTGAATATTTTTATGACCTTTATTTTTATATTTTTACTGAAAATGATTCTGTTACTTTTATGTTTTTAGGTATTAACTCCGTTAACTCTAGGTTATTAAGTAAACTTGAATCTAGCAGTGAAGGAGAAGGCGATAAAGGGTTAAATAATTCTTCGGATGAAAGCAAGGAAATAACCCTTATTTGCAATAAAAAATTTTAGATTCCTTTTATGATAAAGACTTGATAGAATGGTTTATAGGTTTTGTAGATGCCGAAGGTTGTTTTTTTATACAATACCAGGGTAACTCTTTCAAATTCATGTTTATTATTAGTCTACATAAGGACGAGTATCCTTTACTTGAATATGTAAAACAAAGATTAGGAGTAGGAGGTATTTCTGTAGGTAATGAGTCTGCTAGTTATACTGTGACAAGTAAAGCAGATTTACTTAAGATTTTTACTATTCTGGATAAACGATCTCTTAATACTAGTAAAAATTTGAATTACATAATGTTTAGAAAAGCGTATGATCTTTATTTTAATCGTGAATCTATTAAAGTTTCTCTTTAACTAAGAGAAAAATTGATAGGTCTTAAAGATCAAATTAATAAAAAAAGAATAGAATTTAATCAACCTAAAGATCATTCTATTAATATTACTCCTTACTGATTTCTAGGTTTTTCACAATGAAGGTGATGGTTATTTTTCGGTTAATCCTAAAACTTGTTCCTTGAAATTTGGTATTGGACAAACTTCTCATGAAACAGGTGTAATGGAAGCAATAAAAAAATTTTTATTAGGTTTACCTGGGAAATATTCAATAAAAAGAAATAACTCTAATCTTGTAAAACTAGAGGTGTATGATCAAGCCAAAGGCCGAGATCATAGACCTATGGTTCATTTAACAATAAATCAAACAGATTTTCTAACTAACGTTCTTATACCTTTTTTTGATAATTTCATCTGATTAAGTAAAAAGGAAAAGGATTATCAAGACTGAAGGTTAATTTTAAATATTATAAAACAAGGTAAACATTTCACTGATCAAGGTAAAAAGCTAATATCATTAATAAGTAAAAGAATGAATAATAATAGGTTATCAACTAATTTAGCGTCTAAAGAGGAAGTAGGTATTTCTGATAACTCTATTATGGAAAGAGCATTAAACCTTTTAGAGAGTCCTTCAAATTATGAAGTACAATCTGACGGTAAAATATTAATAAAATCATTAGGTACTTATCTTAAAGGTAGAGGAAATGTAGGTATAAAAGTCTTAGACGCAAACGGAGTATTAGTCTATGACTTTAGTTCTATAAAGGATTGTGCTTTATTCTTTAATGTACATAGTAGAACTATAATCAGAAGACTAGATAACGGTTCTTTTACGGAATTTAATGAAAAAAAATGGGTATTCAAACGTGAACTATCTTTACCTTAGTACGCTATATGTTTAAATATAAAAATAAAGGCATAATCATCTAATTATTCTGCCCAAAGAAGCAACTATTCTCCTACGACTCCTTCGTAGGGTGTTATATGTTTCGTAGGTGAAATGAATAAAAAGAGTATTGAGAGATCTCTTATGGCCAACCTGTGGGAGTGAACCTCCTGCTATAAACCATCAAATTGCGGGAACACCCTAAAGAGATTTCAACCAAGCAAGAGTGGCAACACATCTTGTGGCACAGGTAATGACTCGTGGATTTTTTTTTGGTTATTTATTTAATAAATAACCAAAAAAAAATAGGTAAAATCGAAATCTATGTACGAAAGGAAATGGGTAATCCGCATCCAAGCACCTACTGGGTGTGCAGTTCATCGACTAAATGTTGGTTGGCACGAATAATTACTTTATGTACTCGTGCTTAAGATATAGTCAAACCCTACTCGAAAGAGTACAGGATAATAAATACTTTAAGATCTATGCAGCAAAAGTTTTATTTTGCAAGCTTAATGGGGATGGGTACTACAATTAAAGTATTCTCTTGCCCATTTCTTATGAAGATCCTTAAAAAGAGGAAAAAAAATAATCTAATAACCTACTCCCTTTCTACTTGTATTTATTGTCCAGGGTGGTAGTGCAGATAAAAAGATAATTGACATTACTACTTAGGGGTAAGGACCCTAACTCAACCTGTTTTGTATGATAGATCATACAAATGGTTAAAGGGGTAGATTTGATACTTACATATCGGAAGAGGTTTATACTACGGATCTTACAGAGCTCCTAGAACACTTGTTTGAACTATAGGTACAATTATCTTAATCTTAATGATGGCTAGTAAAAAAATAAAGTGGCCAAATAGATTAGTGGATTATCAAGTTAAATATACAAATAGTGAGATACCTTCTATTCTACCTTTTAATAAAGGTAGAACTAGAGCTATTCGAATAATAGGTCCTCATAATATAGGTGCACGCAGTTATGAAGTAATTATTACAAATAAAGGTTTATTCTCCCTAGCCCTAGGTGTTGAACATATTAATACTTTTTGCCCTATTAAGTCAAAGATAACTATTAGACAATTAAATTCTCAAACTAAGCTAAATTCACATTCTACATCTTGTACTTTAACTAAAGATTTTATTGAATGATTCCGAGGGTTTGTAGATGGAGAGGGTTGTTTTAGTGTTAAAACTAACAATGGTTATTATTTCTTATTTGCTTTCCATATAGGTTTGCACAAAGACGATGTTCACCCCCTTTATTTTATACAACAATCCTTAGGCTTTGGTAGAGTAACAGTTAATAAAGATGTTGCTACATTTAAAGTAACGGACCAACCAGGAATTCGAAAAATAATAGAGCTTTTCGGGGACCACCCTCTTAATACTACTAACCATCTAAACTTTTTAGATTTTAGAAAAGCTTTTGAATTATACACTGATAAGACTAAAACCCCAGAGTTAAAAAAAAAAGAAATAGATGGCATTATAAGTAGTATGAATTATAAAAGACTAGATTATACAATAGGTAGCAAATCCTTAAAGCCGCGAATTACTGGACAATGGTTGCTAGGTTTTTTGGAAGGAGAAGGTAGCTTTAATGTAAATAAGAGCGCTAATTATATGGTAGTATTTAACATTACTCAATCTAGTCGAGATTTACCCTTAATGAAAGAAATTAAAGCCTTGTTACTAAAATTGCCGGGTGTTAAAGATGACGTTGTATATCTTTACAACAAATCGTCTACCTCTGGTTCTTCTCTTGATTGAGTTAATTTATCCATTCAGCATAGTGGGTTTATCAAAAATGTACTTATTCCTTTATTTGATTCTATGGTTTGACATACCAAGAAATCATTAGATTACCAGGATTGAAAAAATATATTAAGACTTAAATATTCAGGTCATCACTTTTCTGAAAAAGGGATTAAATTAATAGATCAAATTTTAAATCAAATGAATAACAAGAGGTTATCTACTAATAGACAAGGTATGTTAGCGGTTGACAGAACAAAATTACTGGAGGATACTAATAAACTACTAAGTGGGCCATCTAATTTATTAGTAAATAAAGGACGAATGGGAACTAGTGTAAATCTTCAAGATGAAAAATGTATTATGCTTAAAAGTTTTGATTCCTTCCGTAATTGTGCTAAATTCTTAGGAGTCGACCCTAAAACCGTTAACAGATGATTAGAAAGTAATAAGGGTGTTTTAATTGATAATAAACAGTATTTTATTAAAAAAGATGTAGAGGAAGATGTGTTTAATACGATAGTGAAGAAAAACTCGGAGTGTGTAACTCCATTACCTAATAAATTACCTATAACTCCTGGACAAAGGCGAAATTATTCAATAATATGCGGTATGTTCAAACCAACCTCCACTTATTTAAATATACAAAGTAAGAATTATTCTACCTCTACTTTAAATTCTGTTAAACGTTTAAAAAGTTTCGAAAAAAAACGTATTATTCTTCCTAATAATTTACAAGAGATATTGATAGGTTTATTATTAGGAGATGTTTGTGCTCAAAAACGTTCATCAAAAGGTAATACTAATTTACATTTTGAACAGGGTTTAGTACATAAAGACTATCTTTTCCACCTATTTGGGTTATTTGAATCTTTTAGTGGTTCACCTCCTAAATTTTCAGAACGAAAGGGGGATAAACGAACAGGAAAAGTATATACTCGTGTACAATTTGCTACTTTATGTCTACCTTGTTTTAATGAACTATATGAAAGTTTTTATCCTGAAGGCAAGAAAGTAGTTCCTAATAAAATAGAAGAATTATTAACTCCTTTAGGTTTAGCTTATTGAATTTGTGACGTTGGTACATTTTGTAAGAAACATAAATATATAAGGATTGCAACTAATTCTTATACATTACAGGAGGTAGATTTATTATTAGGTGTATTAAGGAGAAAATTTAATCTTACTTGTTATTTAATTGAGGACCGTTATGGGTATGTTATAACAATTGCGGCGAAATCCGTAATTTATTTACGACCTACTTTGGAACCGTTAATACCTGCGATTATGTTGCATAAAATAGGGTTACAGTCTTTGAAAAAGTAGAGTAAATGTATATTTAACTTGAAAATATATCCTAACAAATTTATATTTCTTAGTAGTCTTACCACTTACCTTAATCTTACTATAAATATATATATATAAAAAATATATTTATATATAGTAGCTATATATATATTAGCTAAGTATAAATTACATAGGTGTATTTTATTGTATATATAATAGTCCATCTTTTATCAATAATAATATGCGGTATGCTAGGAGATTGATGGGGCAATAAGATAAAAGGTCAACAAATTGATAGTGTTAGATTTTGTATAGAACAAGGTGTAAAAAACTCTGCTTATATACATCATATTAACATTCTTTTATATAACTTAGGTTACTGTTCTACAGTAACTCCTAAATTAATCGTTAAATCTGAAGCAAAAATTGATCTAAGATTAGATCCTACATCAACTCGTTTTAACTATAGATTGACAACTCATAGTTTTACTAGTCTATTATGGATATACAATTCCTTCTATTATGAAGTTAATGGTATTATTACAAAAAAAATACCTTATTTAATAGGAGAATATATAACACCTATAGGTTTAGCTCATTTAATAATGCTAGTTGGACATCGTACTTCTCATGGTATATGTTTAGCTATTTATGATTTTAGTTATGAGGATCTAGTTTTGTTGATTCGAATATTTAATCAATTATACGGTATATCACCTAGCATACGGGCTACTAAGAATAGCTCTAAACAAACTATATTTATAGAGAAAAAAGATTTTGTTATTATAAAAAATATAGTAAACCGGTATATAGTTCCATAATTAGAATATAAAATACGTAAATAATATCCTATCGTAATTTTTTTTTAGGTAAACTAGCTAGTAGGTATCTACATTTAAGGATAATAAAACCATTTACTGTATATTTAAATAGTTAACTTTTCTATCCCCCCCCTTATTTCCCCTCTGCTAAAGCAGGGCTATAAATATATATCACTAATCTATATTAGTAATAGGTCAACGGAACCTTCGGCAGGTCTAATGTGGTTTCTATCATATAATTATTAGGACTTATAAGGTAGCTCTGTAATTATATTCCTAAGAGAAGAGTTGAAATAACACAAAGGTTAGTGTACTTAAAAATTTTGTCAATATTGACAAGTAGAGTTAATCATAATAATTATTTTAATTATTATAAAATCTCTAGATATAATAATAGATTTTTATAAAATTAATACTATGCGAACAATTAGTAGACTACACAACAAATATTGTTTACGTTATACACACAGTATAGCAGGAAATGATGGATCATCTGTTCCAGTTGTTCCTCTTAAAGTATATGACAATGCTGATACTTTAAAGGCACAAGCCGTAAAAGAGAACAGAGGTAAGTCGGGAATATATGGGTGAATAAACAAAGCAAATGGTAACAGTTATGTAGGAAGTAGTGTTAATTTGGGTAAAAGATTTAGTAATTACTATAGTTTTAAATATATTACTGATCCTAAACGTAACATGATAATTCATAAAGCTTTAATCAAGCATGGTTACTCTGCGTTTAGTTTAGTAGTTATGGAATATTGTGAAACAACCAATATAATATCCAGATAACAATATTATATTGATCTTTTAAAACCTAAATATAATATATTATCTCAAGCTGGTTCAAGCTTGGGGTTTAAACATTCAGATGAGACTCGGTTAAAAATGTCTAAAAAATCTCCAGATCTTTTAGAAAAAATAAGAAGACATTTGAAAAAATTAAACTCCAAACCTTTTTCTCCTGAAGTTAGAGCAAGAATTAGTGAAGGTATGGCTAAATTTAATGTTTCAACTAAAGGTACAAAAGTTGTTTTTACTCATATAGATACGCAAGAAACATTCTGTTTTTATTCTATAAGGGGATGCAGCCTTAAATATGAAAATAAGTAGATATACTCTAAAAAAATATATCCAAAGTAAACAGGTATATAATAATAAATATATAATTTCTTTAAAGTAATTCATCTTTCCTGCTATACTATGTATTTTCTGTAATTTATATTTAAAACTATATATGGATCTCCTTCGACTACGCGCTACGCGAGACAAAAAATCAAGGTATAACCCTTGCAACTAATAGTTTTTCATATAAAGATTGTCTTTATTTAAGTAGTATACTTAATGAAAAATATTTAAAACTAGTGTTATAAAAGCAGGCCATGTTGATCAATGAAAAATAAGTATATGAAAACAATCTATGCCTGATTTAGTATCAATAGTTAAACCATATATAGTAGACGAAATGAAATATAAATTTATAGGATATATTTAACTTGACTCCAAAAATCAAAGTCCTACTATATATTAGAGTATATGCAATATATAATTAAAAATATACTGTTATAATTAATAGTTTTTTCCATTAATTATAAACTAAAGTAGAATACCCTTAAAGGTATTAGGCTTATTGTCTGGCTACACTAGTGAAAACGGTTAAATATTCGTTATTTGTTTAGAGACCGTCGGTTAATTATATAACCGCTACAGACTGGTTCACAGGTGGGTGTCTGAAATGATACTTAATGTACAGTCGGAAGTTCCTTATCGTAAAGATTACACAAAGCTTTAGATGATATATAAATATATTTTCTGAGCGACTAATATATTTATAAAGTACAGGGTACGCTATAGAGATTAATTTATTATATAGTTAGCCTTCTGGAGGAACTTTGACAGCTTTCTTGGGTTATCAACATAGCCCAATATGGTTTAATACTAGCAATGAAGTATGTGTAGATTGTAACATAGTAAACAGTATAGCACTGTTTAGTAAAAGTGTAGTTAAAAGGAGTTATAGTACATCTTGTTCTTCTAATAGCCCTGAAGTTTCTTTTAATCTAAAAACAATAATTAAAGAGTTAGGATTAAACCCTGTATTCATTTATGAAAATTTAAGTATAGAGAATACTAGGCAAAAAATTCTAAAAGATGTAAAAGGTTTAAGTGGAATTTATATGATAGTCAATAAAACAACTAAAGATTATTATATAGGCTCTGCGGCAACTAATAGATTTTACGCTAGATTCAGTAACCATGTTATTTATTTCAGAGGTAGCAAAGTAGTTAAATTAGCTGTAAAAAAGTATGGTTTGGAAAACTTTGCTTTTATAGTGTTAGAGTTATACTATAACGTTGTAACTAAAAAAAATAACAAGGAGTTATTGGATTTAGAAGATAAATATTTAAAGTTGCTATTACCTAATTATAATATATTAACTGAAGCAGGTTCTAGTTTTGGTTATAAACACACCGAAGTTGACCGTAAAAAAATGAAGGATATCTATACGAATGAAAGGCGGGAAATGATAGGTAAATTAAACAAGGGAAAAATATTTTCTCCTGAAACAATAGAGAAGATTAGGGAAAAAGCCTTAAACAGAGCACCTATGTCAGATGAAACTAAAAAAAAGTGCATAGTTAATACAAGACCTATTACTTTATATAATTTAGATAGGACTGTTTATGGTAATTACTCTACTATTGTCGAAGCAGCTAAGGCAATTGGTTGTGGAGAAAAAACTATTAGAAGAGCGTTAAAAACAGAAAAAAAATTAGTTAGAACACAGTGAATAGTAGAAGATTCATCAGACAAGTAAGTATCTCTACCTTAAATAATTGTTTATCTGATCAACTCTGTTTTACTGTTTTTTTTTCTTTATTTTTATTAAATAAAAATAAAGAAAAAAAACAAGAAGATGAGTCCCTTTCGATAGACTCCTAGGACCCTATCCTAACTTTTTTCATATCTATGTGAAAATGGGGGTTTTTCGTTACATATTAATCTACTGACAGTTACACTCTATCATCCTGTATTAAATTATAGTCCCATGAGTAATAATCTTTATGCAATTTTTATAGAAAAATAAAGATTAAAATGGTATATCCCGACGGGGGTATAGAATAGTCAAAGGTCTCTATTAAAAGGGACTTTGATCAAGGAGGTCTTTTTATCTTGAATCCTGGTCAGATTATTTGGCGATATCAGTGAAAACGGTCAAAGAAGTCTAAACTTTAAGATCGTCGGTTATATAAATAATCGCTACAGACTGGGTCACTGGTGGGTGGCTGAAATGCTGCTTAATGCACAGGCGAACCTTTTAGTAAAATAATTTTTTTACTAATAGAATATACGAATTCAAAGTTATTCTAGCTTATTATTCAAGGATCGGCTTGATAATAAGTAAGTATGTATGTACTGCCCTACGGGCAAATGTCACTATGAGGTCAAGAGTTGCCAATCTCTGTATTAAGTCTTCTACCCTTTTCTGTTAATAAACCGAACAAAAAATTTATGGCCATGTTTCTAGGTTTTATGGATGGTGATGGTTATTTTGACATTGGTGAGCAAAAACAATATAACAAAAAAACTAAAGCTTTAGTTAAAAGTACTATTAGAATACGTTTAGCCACTAATGTCAATATTAGAGATAAATCGTTACTAGAGTCTTTTGTAGAAGTTTTAGGTGTAGGTAAGATATCAATAATCTCGGGTAATAGAGATCAAGTTAGAGTCATATTTTCCAAAAATGATTTAATAACTGTAATACTTCCTTTAATTAAAGAATATAATCTTCAATTTTTGACATCTCAACGTGTTAATCAGTTTGGTCTAGTTAATTATATATTAGAAAATTCTATTATACATTGAGATAGTATTAAATACACAGAGCCCCAATTTATAGATATGCCTGTGGATGATCTATTAAAATTAGATTTTTTTAAAGATTGGTTAATAGGTTTCACGATGGCAGAAGGCTCTTTTGGTATCAAGACAACTGGTTCTGCTTTTTATCAACTTAAACAAAAAGTAGAAGATAATCTTTATCTTCTTAAAGCTGGTTGTTTAATAATTACAGGTAGAGAGTCTTACCCTTTTAGGGCAGATTCTACTGGTAGCTACCTATTAAGTTTATCCTCTAAATCAGATTTAGAGAAAGTTATTGCTTTCTTTTCATCTTCTAATCATCATCCTTTATTTGGTTATAAATTAAGTCAATATACAATTTGACTTAAGGCCCTTAAAGATAGTAGTCGTTATTCACAGATTAAAGAGATATTTCTTGAAAATAGAAATCCTAATAAATAATACGTTATTTATTTTTGAGAAGACAAGGGACGAGATAAATTGCCTCAAATGCAAGGTTATTGGCTTTTTAATTATTTTCTTTTCAGTTTGGGTTTTTATTTATACATTTTTTCAATCAATCCTAGATACATTCCTATTATCTAGTACACCCCTTTATAATATATTGCAATCCGTTCACTTATTACATTTCTTACCTATTAAAGAAAAAAATATTAAAGAAAAAAATATTAAAGGTTATAATAGAATAGGTCCGCATAACAAAAATATATTATCTATAATATTCGGATCTTTACTTGGTAAAGGGTGAGTTGAAAAAAAAAATGATGGAACACGAATAACTTTTTTTCAACAAGGAGTGCACGTAAAATACTTGCTTTGATTACATAGTCAATTAAGTATCGCAGGTTATTGTAACTCTACCGTTCCTACAATAGGTAATAAATTAGGTAAAACAGGAAAATTATATAAAACTATCAAATTTTCTACTTGAACTTATACTAGTTTTGATTGAATATGTGATATTTGATATGTGAATGATATAAAAGTAGTGCCTCAGTCAATAGGTGAATACTTAACTCCTTTATCTTTAGCTATATGAGTTATGGATAGTGGTGTAAAATCTTTAGGAGGGTTAAGTTTCACTAATAGTTTTTCATACTCAGATTCTTTGTTACTTGTTAAGGCTTTAAACAAAAATTTCGGTCTAAAAGCTAAAATACGGCTCGAGGGAGCAGAATCTCGATATAATATCTATATTCCAAAAGAATCTCTTATTGACTTAAGAAATATAGTAAGTAATTTCGTTATTCCGCATATGAAATATAAGTTATTACCTTAATTCTTTCTGTACTATTTAAATTATTATAATTTAAAGCTTAATAACCTTAGCATAGTCTATGTATTAGTAATAGGAGGGAATCTTTATTGATAATTCTATTATGTTAATAATACATAGGCAATACCTGTGAATACAGGTCAAAGATGTTTGTTTAGCATTTAGACCGTCGGTATAATGAAATATCGCGACAGACTGGATTACACACAGGTGGGTGTCTGAAATGACGCTTAATGTACAGTCGGTAACCTTTTTCATTATAAAATTACTTTATATTGGAACACAAGGCATTATACTATATTTAATTATTATTATCTTTATTAAGGTAAGTATAATGTACATGATTTGCTTGTTTTAAACATTAAAGCTTATAGGTAGCTAGAATGAGCAAACTAAGGTTTTGGCAACTGTTAAGTAAGTAATAGCAGTTGAAAAATATCACCATATGCTGGAAACTTCTAAAGCTTTAAGTACCAGAAATAGTTATAGTAACAAGTTTCTACGGTGACAACCTTAAAGATATAATGAACAATCAGCAGGAAACCTAAAGGTTTCCTAAGAGACTATATGTGATATATTCCTATATTATCAGCTGCGTAATATTTGTATAGGATAAAGAGATAGTCCGAACCATTAAATAAAATTAATGAAACCTTTATTTATATAATCAAGAGTAAAATTTTCGGATTCCCACATACTTTTTATACATAATATTATAGGATTTAAATTAATAACTAAAAAATCTATTGTATATAATATACAAGTATTTAAAGCCCGTCAATTTAAAAATAATGTTCTGTATAAAATATTTAATATTGTGGTACAGGGTTGTTTACCTAAAGGTTGATGTATTACTTCTTTAATTGTTCCCTTTAAACTTTCATCTGTTACTCAAAAAGAAGAAGACTCTTCAAGTTAATACAGAGAACAAGGGTTCCCATGAAGTATTATTTAAACCTTCAATAAATGATAAATTTATTGAATGATTTGTAGGTATTTGTGATGCAGAATCTAAGGCGCTCTCTCTCTCTCGCGCCTTTACAAAAAATATTTTCATACTTTTTTGCTAATTTTTTATTTATAATTTCTATGCTTAATGGAAAAGCTATAGCAGAGGGAGGGAGATTCTGCTTCGTCCCCTAAAATTTTACTCTTTATAAAACATGGTTGTATTACTTCACTTCGTCACAGAGACCTTCATACTAGAATATCTGACCAGAAGGAAGCGAATAGCCTGTCTGGTGGTTGTTTAAAGAATAAGGAATTGAATCCTTATTATGTTACTGGATTTATCGATGCGGAAGGAGAAGAGTGTTTTTCTATTTTATTACTTCGAAGTAAAAATTCTAAATTAGGTTGAAATATACGAATAAGTTTTCAACTAAAAGTAGATATTAAAGACAAGGAACTTTTAGGAAAAATTAAACAGGCTTTAGGAGGTGGAGTTATCATTGACAATAAGAGCAGCTGTAGATTAATTATAACATCTGTGTCCGAAATAATTAATACAATAATACCTCACTTTGATAAATATCCTTTATTGACTAAAACACAAGAAGAATTTGAACTTTTTAAAATAGCTGCTTTAATTATGCATAAGAAACAACATCTTACATCGAAAGGTTTCCAGGAAATTTTGTCTATTAAGGCTGCTATGCGTAATAGTTTAACGGGAACATTAGCTGAAAATTTCCCTAATACTTTACCTTTAGTACTAGGTAGTTATAGCTTGCCTATATCTATCTCTACTCGGAGGGAGGAAGAATCTGCTCGCTCCCCTTTGGCGAACGAAAAAATTATTAATCCTAATTGAATTGTAGGTTTCACAGAAGGTAAGGGATCTTTTAAAATAGATGTTCCAGTATATCCTAGCGGTCTTCCAGTTAAATTAAATTTTCAAATTCTTATTCCCCAATGGGATAAAGAACTTTTAGCTTTAATTATTAACTATTTTAATTGTGGGACATCAAAAATCGAAGATAACCAGGGATCATCCTTAAAAATATTTACTGTTACAAATATTGAAGACATATTTAATATTATTATTACCTTTTTTAAAAAATATCCTCTACAAGGAATGAAAAAATTGGATTTAGATCTATTTATAAAAGTTGTAGAGCTAATTAAAACTAAGGGTGATCCAACTTCCCCGTCTATTTCTTACGGGGAGGAGTTAGATAAAATTTTGGGTCCCTCAAAAAAAATATACACACCTAAATCCGAGAGTACATTTGTTCCCTTTTTAGTGTATCCAAACGCTGACACGGAAAAAGCTTTAATAGTTAAAAATAACACAGGTAAATCTGGTGTTTATTGTTGAGTTAATAATGAATCTGGAACTCGTTATGTAGGTAGTTCTATAGATTTAGGTAAAAAATTCCTTAATTATTATAATTTGAAACATTTAATCAAAAATAATATGTCTATATATAAAGCATTATTAAAGTATGGACATTCCAAATTCAGTCTAGAAATTTTAGAGTATTGTGATCTTAATAGTGTAATAGAAAGAGAGCAATATTATATAGATTTTTTTAAACCTGAATATAATATTTTAAAAGTAGCAGGTTCTCCTTTAGGTTATAAACATACACCTGAAGCCATAAAAAAATTAATCTTATTAGGTACAGGGCGTAAAATTTCTGAAGAAACTAAAGCTAAACTCCGTCCAGCTAATCTAGGTAGCTCTGTTTCAGATGAGATTAAAAATTAGTCAGACCAAATTGAAAGCTAATTTTAAACATACTGAAGATGCTAAAAAAAAATAGGACAATCATTATCAGAACTAAACGGGTGAGTTACATATGTAACTAACGTAAAAACAGGAAAAACTGAAAGTTATCTTTCTCGACATAAGGCAGCTATCTCGCTAAATATATCTCCCCTTACTTTGAAAAGATATATAGAATCTAAAAAGCTTTATAAAGATACCTATAAAATTTCTACTGATTTACTTGTTTCTTAACCTAAAGGAGAATTTCCCTTGTTACTATTCAGTCTAATAAGGTAGTCTTAGAAAAGATACGAGAGTTTCTTCTAAATCAATTAGATGAATACTCTTATATATTAGGTAGTTGTACTAAATTAATTAATATTTACGATAAAGAAATAAAAGGTAATATAAAACCCATATCTATTTTATAAATATCCCTAATTGATTATTTGTGTAATATACTAATACCTTTTTTTGATACTTTAGAATTCATAACTAAAAAATATAAAGACTATTTGGACTTTAGAACTATAGCTTTTTTAATATTTGAGGGTAAACATCTCACAGTACAAGGTAAACAATTAATTACTAAGTTGGGTGATAGTATGAATAATAATAGATTGTCTACTAATTCTAGTCCCTTTTATATGGATAATGCAACTAAATCTGAATTAGACCTTTTGATTAAATCAAAACCTTTAATAAATATAGATTCTGAAGGTAGAGCTATTATAATTAATGAAAAAAAATATATAAGATCAACCTATATTGTTAAAGCTATTTTTTTAAACGGTTGTTTTAGTTATTTTACCAATGGAGTTTCTTGCGCTAAAGCTCTACATGTTAGTAATAATACTATTACACAACGTTTGAACGATGGTAAACCTGTTAAAAGAAGGTTTAATCGTCGCTCAAACTGTTAAAAGACTAAAAGCCTACTCTCCTTCGACTCCCTTACATCAGATGTAGTGATTAAAGGGGGGGATAAATACTTTAAATAGATTCTTTTTTAAACCACCTGATTTATAATACTAAATTGGTTTATGGTTATATGTATTACAAACTTAATGAGTGCTATACCTTGAATTGGACAAGATATAGTTGAGTCATATATTACTGAAATTGCAATGCACTCTATTATACCTATCTCTGGGTTTTCTACTACAGGAAAAGGTGAATTACCTAAGATTGGAACTTTTAATATGAAATCACGAGCTAATAGATCAAATAGACTATCCGAAGCTGAATACCTTTCTATCCCTAAATCTTTTTTCGCTTTCTTAGTTGGATTTATAGACGGAGACGGTTATATTTTAGTTAATAAATCTGAAAAAGGTTATATAGGGATAAAATTATTAATTTCTATCCATTTAGACGATATAGCCGTTATTAATTATATACAATCTGTTTTAAAATTAGGTAGAATTTATACTTTTCCTAAACATAAAAGTCCTTGCGCTAGATTAGTATTATCCAAAACAGATCTACAGGAAGTGTTATTTCCTTTATTAGTATACCATGGAATTTATTTCTTAACAGAAACACGAAGAGCACAATATCATATGGCTATGCATGCTTTAACATATGATATAAAGATTAATACGGAATTACCTAAAGTTGCTCCGGTTTTACAAGAATTACCTAAATTTGGTGAAGGATATGTGCAATTATCTTTCTTCAAAGATTGACTAGTAGGTTTTGTAGTAGCCGAGGGATCATTCTTTGTTAAATGTAACAACGATGGTTGTTTTCAGATTAAACAAAGATTACATATATCATTGTTTGAGGGCTTTAAAGTAATCTTTGATACTACTCGAAAACTTTCTATAGATAAACTATCACATTCGCAATTTAGTGTATCTTCTAAGGCAGATATACAAAAGGTTATAAATTTCTTCTCATTCTCGGGTCACCATCCTTTAATCGGGCTTAAAAGTATTCAATATTCAGCTTGGTTAGATTCATTACGTAGTTCTGTTCGTTATGGTAAACTTAATTTTCCCCAGGGTTAGTCTCCCAGGGATAGGTATAAATTCTTATTTTGCAAACAGTAGGCTCCTTGAGGCAGTAATGTCTTAGAGGTAAATGAGGTGAATTGCAGAAACATATTGATTTTAATACCACCTTAATTAATATTATCTGCAGCGAATTTTGATAGGGTATTCGAATATCAAACAGCGTTCAACGACTAATCAGTGAGTATACCTACAATAATCTGATCACGAGTGCCTCACATCCTTATCTAAACCTATAGGTTTATTTATATATATATATATATAAATATATAAAAAGGATGGTGACATAGTCTAGAAAAACCGTAAGGTTTTAAGATATTTAAATATATCTGTAATATTTCGTTATTTGAGGTGGCTTGCAACTATTATTGGTTGAAGAGCCTAACAACAGTGATGTTGTTCAGCAAATTCTGCTTATTGCGGGAATACCCCCTATATCTGTATTTGGATACGTTTGGTTTTATTTTAATAAAAATATTAAAAAAATTAATTCAACCGTAAAAAAGCTAAAATCATGGGGGCAATCCGCAGGGGTTAGATGTATATCTACTATCGAAGCCTCTCAGAGATTAAACGCAGAAAATCTTATATATGCCTATTTGGTCGGTTTGTTTGAAGGTGATGGTTACTTCACTGTAACTAAAAAAGGTAAATATTTTCAATGTGAATTAGGTATAGAGTTGGAAGTAAAAGATGTTCAACTTATATATAAGATTAAAGAGTTATTCGGAGTAGGTGTTGTAGGATTTAGAGAAAGAAAAAATACAAGTATGGTTTATTTAAGAGTGAGAAGAAAAGATCACCTTATAAATTATATACTTCCTATCTTTGATAAATATCCTCTTTTTTCTAATAAACAATTTGATTACTTAAGATTAAGAAATATACTTTTATCTAATGCAGTTTATTATGATGATATACCCGAGTACACTCGTCCAATTGAACCCGTTAATTCTATTGAATCTATTATAAATGCACCTTATTTTTCAGCATGGTTAGTTGGTTTTATCGAAGCCGAAGCTTGTTTTAGTACATATAAACTAATTAAACAGGGTGATTATTCTGTAGCCAGCTTTGAAATCTCTCAAACTAATAGTGAAATGTTAATTTCAGCTATCCGTAGGTACTTGTGTTTAACTCCTCAGGTACATAAGGACAAAACTAATAGTTTTAGATTGAAAGTTACAAGTGTTAGATGTATAGATAATGTCATTAGTTTTCTAAAAAAAGCTCCTGTAAAGTTAATGGGTAATAAAAAACTTCATTTTATACTTTGAATTAAAGAGATTCGTACTATCTCTAGGTATGCTGAAAAAATTAACATACCGTGCAAATACTAAATAGATAAGATTATGATATAATCCGAACAATAAAGAAATTTATTGAGTGTAACGAGAATTCTCAGTTAACTTAAATACCGGGTTAGCTGATTATGGGGTTACCAACACAATGTTCAGTGAATAATGCGACATTAAATAGATTCTTCGCTCTACATTTTGTATTACCTTTTATCTTGGCCGCATTAGCATTAATGCACTTAATAGCATTACACGATACTGCAGGGTCAGGGAATCCTTTAGGAGTATCAGGTAATTACGATAGATTACCTTTTGCTCCTTACTTCATATTCAAAGATTTAATTACAATCTTCTTATTCATAATAGTATTATCTGTTTTTGTTTTCTTTATGCCTAACGTTCTAGGTGATTCTGAAAATTACGTAATTAGAGAGTTATTTAGTTACTGTCATAATGAACTTATGGCTACAAACCTTCAAATTGTCGGGAACTCCCTAAAGCTGTTTCAACCAAGCAAGAGTGGTAACACATTTTGTGGCACAGGTAATGACTCGTGGATTTTTTTTGGTTATTTATTTAATAAATAACCAAAAAAAGAGGTAAAATCGAAACGGATTATCTTAATATAAGATAAATGGGTAATCCGCAGCCAAGTACCTAATTAGGTATGCAGTACATCGACTAGAAGTAGGTTGGCTTTTTTGTAAAAATTTAGCTTAAGATATAGTCAAGCCCCACTCGAGAGAGTGCAGGAAATTTAATTTCCGTTAAATGGATAGTATTCAGGGGTAAGGCCTTTGGCATATCTGTTATTCATTTACTTTCTATACTTATTTAAAGACTGAAAGTAATCGTGTATCAATATCTCATAAGGAATCAACACCAATTGAACCTGAGATGGTTAAACCTACTTCTAAAGGTAAGTTAGAGAATAAAGAAATGACCATTTCGGAAGTAAAGGATTGATTTTTAACCAAAAAAAATAATTTTAATTGTACAGGTATAGGTACAGATAAAGAATTCTGTATACTTGCTAACGGATTCTGACAAGCAGAAGGTTACATAGGTGGTATTTTTAGATCAGGGTTAATTTTTTATCCTATTTGTACAGCTACTCAGTTGTTATCTGAACAAAGTGTACTTTTTCTACTAAGATTAAATAAGTGTTTATCTAATAAAGGTACTTTTAATATATCTTTGAATAGTAAGGGTAAATTTGTTATAATATATAGATTATCTGGTTGAGATACATTATTTTCTAAATTTGTTCCATACTTCTATATGCTTTATGGAGCAAAGTACCAAGCCATACACAAGTTAAAAAAAATTTATGTCTTAAATAATTAAAAAAAATTAAGATAATGTAAAGTCTTGTTGATAAGTATTGCTTATTCCTTGACAGCTCATTCTTCTCGATATAAATTAAGTATTTATGATAAATTAGTTTCCCTTAACCTAGATCCAGGTTTATTGAAAAATTTACCTAGTTTTAAGATACCTGAAAATAAAATTTCTCCTTGTTTCCTCTTTATTTTAGGTTTCTTTTTAGGGGATGGTACTTTACATTTAAAATTGGAGTTAAAAGATAAAAATAGTACTGTAGTTATTATCCCTTTATTTAATATTATACAATCTAATGTTGAATCTAATAAACAAATAATGGAAATCATGACTAACTGTTTAAACAGTATAGGTATAAAGACTACTTTAGTTAAAAGTACTAAAACTTTCTCTTTAACTGTTAAAGGTATAGATAATGTTTTTAAATCTTTATTCCCCTTACTGGAAAAATACTCACACTTTTTATATTGAAAAAGCGATAGTTTTAACTTATTTGCATGAGTAAAACATCTGGTTAAATCAGGAGGCCACCATACTTATTTTGGACTTAATGCTCTAATAGATAAAATATATAGTAGTGTTAATGAGCGGTTTACAGATAAGGAAGTCTGAATAGAACGTTTAAATCTTTGACTAAAGGCAGTTTCTTATCGTAGAGATTGAGGAGAATACTATATCTACCCTATATATACACCAAATAAAGTTATTAGGGGTTGACAGGTACGTTTCCCTTCTACGTTAAAACTACCTAAGTCCAATAAATCGTTCATGTGTTCGACTTGTGGTGGACAATATAAAGCTCTTATTTTAGCTGTACAATTTAGAGATAAAACTCTATCAGATTGAATTAATACTTTTTAGGCTATATCCTTTGCAATTATTTATTTATACTTACCTTAGAAGGGAGTTATTGAGAGATATATACTACATGAATAGCAGAGTAGCCTTAGGAATATCTGGGCTAATCCTATGCAAACTCCGCCAGCTATAGTTCCGGAGTGATAGACAAAAGATGTCACTTTATCTCACTATATGCTGGAAACTCCTAAAGATTTAAATACTAGTAACACTTTATAAAGGGGTTTTAATACTTTATAAAGCTTTGCACACTAGTGAAAATTTTAAATATGTAACAATGGACAATCAGCAGTAAACCATACTAATCTTTTATAAGTGGGATACCCAGAGATTATACGTGAGAAATTGTTTATATAACGATTAAGATATAGTCCGGCCGTTATTGAAATATAATGGATAAGATCTATATAATTTGTCCGCTAGTTTAGTAACTATTAAGAAACGTTATACAAAGGGTATTAGTCGTTTATCTTCATCAGAGAGAAAACAGATATTAATACCTAATGAGATAAAAGACGTATTAATAGGAATACTACTAGGTGATGCCCACATAGTAAAAAGATCCTCTACAGGAAACTCTAGGTTAGTATATGCACAAACAGCTGTAACTCATAAAGCGTATTTCGAATATGTTTATAGTTTATTTACTACTTTCTGTGCTAAAGATTACATACCACAATCTAGAGTTTCTAGAGATAAAAGGACTAATAAAATTTATAGTGCTATATCTTTTACCACTATGCAACTTCCTTGTTTTAATGTATATAGAGAATTGTTTTATTTATCAAATGTAAAGACCGTCCCAGATAATATATACGAATTGTTAACAGCCAAAGGGTTAGCATTTTGAATCATGGATGACGGAAGTAAACAAGGAACTGGTTTACATATAAGTGTCTACGCCTTTAGTAATAGTGATGTAGATAAGTTGATGTTTACATTACAAGATAAATTTAACCTTAAATGCTCTATTCATTATAATAGGGAGAATAAACCTCGTATATACATATTTAAAGAATCTATGGATCATTTAATTACTCTAGTTAAACCATATTTTATAAATGAAATGTTATACAAGTTAGGTTTATAAAGCATCCTTAAGATAATTATATATTATCATTCGATCTTTTACCTTTCTACGCTATTTTAAGATCTATACCTAATAAATTACTTGGTGTTATAGCTATGTTCAGTGCTATCTTAATACTATTAGCTATGTCATTTACTGATTTAGGAAGATCAAGAGGTATACAATTTAGACCTCTAAGTAAAATAGCCTTTTTCTTGTTTGTTACAGATTTCCTATTATTAATGGTGATAGGTGCAAAACACGTTGAGTCACCTTTCATAGAATTAGGACAATTCTGTACTGCATATTACTTTGCACACTTCTTAATTATAGTACCTGTTGTTAGTGTGTTAGAGAATAGTTTAATAGAATTATGTTATAAAAAACTCTCTTATAAATCGGTATTGCGGTATGATTTTTTGATAGGGGGTATTTAAACTAAGTACTCCCTCCTGCTCCTTTACCTGGCATTAAGATTTTTAAAGCAGCATTACCTTATTATTATAACTGCAGTTCTAATTTTTTTTTATTAATTTATTTTGTAAATTAGTAAAAAAAAATAAAAGGTAACATTAAGTGCAGATACCCTAGCACAAGTAGTTTCAACTTTAGTGGCCATCCCTACTGCAATTATGTTTTTATTTGAACTTGTAGGGAGGGGTTATTGAACTACTTAACCCTGAATGGAAAGGGATGAAATTAAAATAGCTGATTCTCATTGGGAGATTGTCAATCTTTTAAATAGGAGTATTTGATGTTTTCGAGATGTTTCATCACTGGCTAATCTTTTTTAAACTCAATGAAGACAAGCATGGTGTTCTGCAAGGGAAGCCCTTTAATATATAAGAGTGCAAGAAGTAATCCAAACCCTAGTATAGGATATAATTAGAGAGGTAACAATTATGTAAGATAATATTATACATTTAGCTGGTGATGTTCAATCTTGTACTCTAATGCCTGATTTTGGTGATTAAATATTACAGGATATCGTTTATATTTTAGCTGTATCAATAATTTTTCTTTCTGTTAAACTAGGAGGAGGTAAAATACACAATAATAGCCTTTTTATTAAAATTTTCTATAATGTTATATAAAAATGTATAAAATATTCACTAATGTTATAACAGGTTTCTTTGCATTAATTTATAGGTTTTTCTGGGGAAAAAATAAATTCTTATTAGTTTAATGGAAAAACAAGGTTCTCCTAAGACCTCTTTCTGGGTTCGAATCCTGGATAAGAAACTCCCTGCACTAATATTGGTATTCCTTTAACTCAGATATGAAAATCTCAAGTGTATCCTTTCTATTGTTTATTGTATCATCTTGTTTTTACCCCTCCCATTTTATTAAATATAAACTCCATTGTTGTTAAATTGCGACTGTTGATTTTTTACTTAAATTAGTAAACAGGTACATTCCTACTTTACTGTTAAAAAATATCTTACAAGGGAATAGATTATATGTAAACTAATGCAAGTATTATAGTTTACTGTTTATTATCGGTAGATAAACACGTTTACACTTCTATGTAACACAGTATAATTTATTCACTTATATTTAACATTATCTCTTTATCGGTCTAAATCAGCTATATATATAAGTAATAAAAGGTAATTGCGTATCTATATACACAATAAGTTAAACGCAACAAATTAGCAACTTGTATACGGTTTATATAATTTGCTAATATTGTAAGGTGTACAATAATCACGGAAAACCGTATATAGGTAAAATAGTAAAAAAGGTTAATATGGTAACTCTATGTTAAAAAATAAATATGGAAATATGATGCAAAGGTTATTGTGAGGTTAATATTTAAATATAAGAAGGAATTTAAAACCCCCCCCCCCCTTTTATATATTGGGCTTGTTTTTAGGATATTTATATTTATTGTCTATGCTTTCTCTTTCACATATAATATTGATACGCGGTTAAACCATTACTAACTGTATTATGAGAAAAAAAAATGACTATTTACAAAGTGAAAAATATTAAAAATTCTCATAAAGTAATATTAAAATAATTATTTCCTTGTTTATGGTGTTCTTTACATACTAATTCGTATATAAAATCATGATATGAAC